TTTGAACTCCCATCACCCATATGGGGCAATGGCAGTCCACCTCTTTGTAGGTTTACAACCCTGTGCCGCTTAACCGGAGTAGGATATAGAACCCTATCTCGCTCTGTCCATACCCGCAATCTAAAGATTGAAAGGTACGAAGTTACTCATGACGCTATATGAGGCGCGAAGTCACTCGAGCGAAGCGATAGGTTGCGGGCAATATACACTACAGTGTCTTACCCTCTTTACCTTTGGTTAGGAAGGGGTTTACCTTTTGGATCCCTATGTTAAAGGGTTACGTAGAGAACTGAAACTGCCGCAGTTGAGACTTCCTCCAGATGAAGTCCATCTTGGCCCTGGGGCCGTGGACTTGAAGGAATGGTCAATTCTGCGAAGGTGTGTACATACCTAGTGCTTTTATCTCGCCTGGTATGCTCAGCAATCAGTTCACCCTCTATTGAATCTTGGAAAAAATCCAGACCTGAAGGAAGATTAAGGATGAAGATCCTCATCTCCGAGTCCTTTGTGGAAAAAGAATTCATCGTCATCGTCTGCTCCTACTACAGATAGGAAATCGTAAGCTCCTCGTTGGACTTTACAATTTCATTTAGGCGATAACGGAATGAATGCAGCTATTTCAGAGGGTATGTTTAGATTATCAAAAGCAGACGCTGCGCTCCTGGTCCTAAAGAACCAGACACTCCCTCTTGGAGGGGTACGGCTTCACACTAGGGAGAGGAAGGATTATGCTTATTTAGCATGAAATGCTGACGGCTTTCGTTGGCTCTCAATCCCTTCTACCATGCCAATAATTCCCCTTAGCATAACTTTGAAAGACGTTTCGGATAACCCCTAGTCATTACAGCAGGAGATATTGATATCGAATAGCTATCTATCTACGTAAGTTCATTAGAAAGAAAGGAGGAGAGGAAGTTCGGGATTATTAAACTGGACTGGCTTAGACTTATTATAGGGTTAATACGACCTATGATGGGCAAGCAAGCGAGCTAACTATGCATCGGAAAGCAAGCCTTCGACGTCACTATAGGCCAAGCCCTATACCTCTACCACTGCCTTGAGCCCCGATGCTATTGTGAATTAGAATTGAAGCCCTAGTGTGTATATAAAATCTTTGAAAGAAAATGAAAATAGGAAGAATCACGCTTCCAGGTCAGTTCGTACTGAAAAATAATATTGCCATGTCCGTTATATCCCTATATAATTCTTCTAATGTTATAAGCACTAAAAAAAAATAGTGCTGTTTGAGTCTCCTATTTATTCTAAAAAATCTTCTATTTGTCATAAAATCTTTCTTTTGGGAGGCTGCTCTCGGCTGCCAATGAGGGGTCAAGAGGTCTTGCATCCCCTTCACCCTATTCGGGGTCTGCTCTCACCCCTAAAACTTCCGTCAAGTGGCTGTTTGGCCCCCTTCTTATTCGGCCTCGGTCGAACCCCCTGCAAGGTTCGAGCCGGGTGAGTGTAGTTCACCAGAAACGAGATGATGCCAAATATATCGCGATCAGATCTCGCTTATCTATGATGGAACCTAGTTATATATGCATTGTACATCTTACTTCTATTGTGATCCCTTCGTCCACTCAATCCCCGGAAGCTGAATGAAGTGCGGGTGAATTCGTTCCCTTGACCCCCGCTACCATTTCTTCTTGTCTGAAATCGGCCGTCAACGACAGATCGGAACATGGCGACGTATATAAGGAGATGAAGGAGCTCGTATTCCCTTACTCGTCCATTCAATTCAGCCTTCGCTTAGCTATTCGAATCAATAATGGAATGGGAATGGGTGTGGTAACTACGTTTTGTGCCCTTCCCCCGTTTCTTTGGCTTCAACGTCAACCGGACCAAGAGATGAGGAATCTGAGAAAGCTTCTCTTCTGCCTACCAAAGACAGAGGGTCAGGTGCTGTCTGATCTCCTTTGTTATATCTCTTCTTTGGCTGCAGCTAGTAGGAGGAAGAGTCAAAGCTCGACGGAATCTTAGTTTGCTTCCTTGATTCCGTCCCTTGGGACCGCTCTTTGGTACTTCAACTGTTTACCTGATTCTCGTCCCGGAACCAGGGGTCAATCAGCCCAATCCCTTTCTGTCCTAATGGTATTGCCCGAGTCCGTTGGAGTATCTTTCTCTTCCTTTCCGACCAACTACTACCTGGTTCTATCAAACCAGACTATTTCACTCCTGGAATTCCCTGATAGAGAACTCCAGTTCTATACCTGAGGCTAGCTACTAGCTCAGACTCCGGCTTCTGAGTGTGGCCAAGTGGTAAGTCCTTTCTTTTCTGTCTGAGAATATGTCTTCTCTTCCGAGGTGGCATGAGACAATCAGTGAGTTTCAGGTGGCTTTAGTCTTTTTCATGTTCCTGAGGTGGATCGAGTCTCTGGTAGTTCTAGGTGGCGTCAGACCAGCGCTAACAGTCAACGAAAGAGCAGTCCTATTCCGAATCCTTCACCTTCTCCTTCTACTAATATCACCAGCGCTTTCCAGAAAAAAAATACCGGATTTCTACACCTTTCTGATCGTGACTTTGGTAAAAAGGTTCGTCTTCGACTCGAAAGCTTCACTATTAAAGACTACATCCGGGGGGACCCAAAGTCCGTCGGGCCGACGACAACCCGCTTCTCAAAGGCGAGGAAGAACCGGCTTCAAGCAAGCGGTGTACTTAAATCCAATCTAAATTGGTATGGGTGATAAAGATAAAGAGGAAAGCTAGACAAAAGACCTACGTATCTCGATGGAATTGGCCAATTTTTCTGTGCTCCTAAAGTTAGAAAACGTCCCGGCAAGAGCTGTAAGAATTCATCCCAGAAGGTAATTGACCCTTTATCTTGTGCCTACAGTCGCTATTTCCATTCTGCGTCTAGATAGCTTTTATGCCTAGCCCCAAAAAGGTGCTTTAGCTACGCTTTGGAATTGAGCTACTCAAGCAGACCAGCCTTTCCCGAGAAGAGTCAAAAGCGAAGGAGTTTCAGTGAGCAATAATAAGATTCATTCTTTGTGAAACATACTATTGAAAACATGAATCCGCCTAGCAAGAAAAAGACTATAGTCTTATCTCTTCATTACTTGAGAAAGACGATGGAAGACCTGGCATTGAATGTGACGATTGAGATCGAGATTAAGCTCCAAGTCATGTAGGTTCACGAGAAGGACGTTTCTTTCCTACCATAAAAAGAGGAATTCGGTTGCATTGACTAGGATGAATCTTTCGCTCAATCGCTGGCAGTTAGACAAGGAAAGGCAAGAACGAGCAGCCACAGCGGGTGCTTTCTAATAGATCTTCCCGCGCGCGATAAACGATGTCATGATACGCTTTCCATAACCATCGACCCGGCTTCGTGGACGAGAAAGAATAGAATCAAGGGCATGCCCGACCCGAGCTACTAGGCCAGGGCCTGACGAGAGGGTGGATGTAATTCAGCTCGACTGAAAGGAGAGGGAAGAGGTTTGGATAAGAAGCCTTATCAACTAGTTCCCATCGGGAAAGCCAGAAAGAAGCAGAAAGGCGAATGCTTGAACTTCCAACGCGATAAAACGATTGAAACAGTTCGACAGCAGGCATGAAGGAGATTCTTGACCTGCTAGCAGCCCCGTCATCGCTGTCGCTTGATTCTCATACGTCATTATTCAACTGTAAAAGAGTTCCCTTTCACTGTCCAATGAAATCACATATATGATTGCTTCATTCGTACATGAAACTACTTGAATGAGAGGGAACTATATCAATCGATATATGACTTCCAGCTCACATCGATAAAAGAGTTTTCAAGAAGTCTGAGTTTCTTTCTTGACCTGACTTTGCCATCGCTGTCGCTTGATTCTCATACGTCATTCCGTAACTGTAAATAAATAGAAGACTAGCGTAACTACGTTCACTCTCCTAGCGAGGGAGAGCGTAACTCCGTTCCATTACACTGTCCAATGAAACATCATATATGAGATATTCATTAGAACATGTAACTACTTGAAGGAAAGGGTTAACTTCTTTACCTGACTGTTCAGACGCCCCCTTGAAACTATATCAATCGAAATCTCACTGCGAGCTCACATCGATAAAAGAGTTATTAAACATCATTAAGACCATTACACTGTCCAATTAAGGATCATATATGATATAGAATTCGAACATGTAACTACTTGAATGATAGGCATGCGGGTTCCCTCTCCTTACAGTCGAGCCCAACTTCATTCCCTGCGGGGCTAGCTCAGGTTCCCATCCGTAAAGAAGCGGAGAAGGCACAAGGAAAGCGAAGAACTAAACCAATCGAAATCTCACTGCGGGCACTAATCGATAAATGAGTTCATCATTAATACCCTTACATGGAAGAATGAATAACTCATAGTCATGTTAGATCATTGGACTATGTAACTACTGAAAGGAAAGGTGCTCGTCAGAACTCTCCTAGCTAGGGAGAGCTCTTCCCTCGATTTCCCTGCGGGGCTAGCAACATTTTCCCATCCGGAAAGAACAAACCTTGAAATCGATAGAGACTGAAAGCACTAATCGATACAACGAGTTATTAAAGAATGAAATATCATTATATCTTTACATGTAACAATTAAGGATCAAATATGATATAGAATTAGTACATGTAACTACTTGAATGAGACTAGCTCCACTACTCCATCTTCTCTTTCGAAACAACTTACACGTCACGAATACCTGCAGGACGTGGGCGTAAGGATTTACTTTCAAGCGAACAGAGATGCAGTCAAAAACTTTTGTCAGCCAAGACCGAAGAGCCTTATAACACTGTTAATTAGTCTCAACTATGCTGCGGACTTGAAGAAGGCGCTCAAGGAGCAGAGCTTTTAGCAGTAGAAGAAATCCAAGGCGAAGTAGCCGGCTACAAGGAAACCAGCAAGCCAGCCTTAGGGGAAGATCTATTAGAAAGCACCCGCGAATAGAAAATATAGAAAATCTCATCTTGGCATCTTCCAGGGAAGCAATTAGAACACAGCAGACTTACTTCGGGTATTCCCGAGCTGCTTTCTTACGCTAAAGCCAGCCGAAAAGCTTATCGCTAGGCCTGGCCTGGTGATTAGTCTAAAGTAAAGAAAGCGCGATTAGACTGTGAGGTGCAATATCTGCCAATAGTTGGAAGTGCATTTGGAACTATTGCTAAGCAATAAGACCAACAACAAGCGAATGATCGGGGAGGCTACTCTACGGACTTAGTTGCTTCACAACCGGGTTATTTCACTCGATAGAAAGACGAAAAGTGTCACACACCACAAGGCAATAAGAAGAGAACTATTCAATAAAAAAATCTATCTCAGGTGGGATTATAGAAAGACTTTAGAAATGACTTCTCTGTCGGACTAAAAGGCCGTCATACTGAGGGATAAAAAGAAGCGTAATATTAATCTAGAGTTACGTAGTGCATACAATAGGTTGAGGAATCAGGGAAGAAGGCTTGAAAGTCAAGAAGAGATTCGCTCCGTCGAAGGAAATTTTGGACTCATATAGACAGGGCTTACAGGACTAAAACCTATATCTGAGAGCTTGAACTGACAGCAGCCCCATGGGAGAACCTTTCATCTTCATCTCTCTCACTTAAAAAGGCTTAGCTTGGGCCTTAGCCTAAAAAAGAGAATCAATGGCTGCAGATCGTGCCTTTCTTGCAGCTTTGGCTACTGAACTTATGAACAGAGGACAGAGCCTTAAGTTAAGCCGCAGAGAGAACTCTTTGTTCTGTCTTTCGGGTTGTAGGGCGTAGGGAGTAGGCGAGTCAGTCTATAGAGCTAGTTAAAGTCGAAAACACGTTCAGCTCCAGTGTCTTGGGGAAATCCATCTTGTCGCTAGTTGAGTTACGGGTGCCAGTATTCGTAGAAAGTCTTTTTTGCTGTCCGGTAGTCGTAGTCCAATTCTTCTTTCTCGGGCTTTTTTCAGATTTGAATCTGAAGGTTCAAAGCTCTTTACGATCCAAAAGAATCTTTCTCTTCCCTTATCCGGTTGCCGGGTTTTATTTTAGTACACAACACTCGCAACAAAAGGCTTATAGCCGAAGCAAGCGGATTAGAAAAGATAGAGTTTCAAAGATTGGGAAGGAAGGAACTAGTAATCCATTCAAGAGGACCTTACCTTTGAGTTCTCGAGTGAAAGGGTCCAAGCCATAGGAAAATATCCAGTTTATCCTGAAGCATTCCCATAAGCAGAGGATGAAACCCTTGCTTGTTTATCCCGACGAGGGTTTATGAATCACTCAAACGAGCCTTTCTAGCCGCATCCCCATATGTTTATGCGAAATCCTAATCTGTAGAATCTATTGGGGAATCCCCATCCGCACCCGAATTGGCTAAAAAAAAACCGATGCGGGAAAAAATATTTTGTGGGTGATCACGCGCTTCACGTGGTATTTATTAGGATTAGGACTGAGAAAAATTACCGCTTATTTCAGACAGCCCATCGCTTTTACCAGATATGGGTCCGGACGACCCAGGAGCCCGCCACTATAACCCAACCCGACAGAGGCTAAGGTCCAAGGAAGTCAGCTTCACCTGTAACCTTAAGGAATACAGAAAGTAACCCTCCATTCCTAGCAAGGACTTTGCCTGCTATTCATTCCGTCATCCCTTTCACCCTTAACTAGCTAACTCGATAGGACGTCAACAGCGGGAATGCCAAATGCAAGACCAGGACCTGGTTCACGCAGTCAAGCAGCAAAGACCTCTTTCTCTTCGGGAGCTTTCGTAACGGCTATAAAGAATGGGTCTTTCCCCTCGTGAAAGGCTATTGGGATCGATCCCTTCAACCCTCCTTGGCGTGGAAGGTCGCAAGATTCTTCGACGCAGCTTTTTCAACCTACCCGAGGTAAGGAAGTAAAGCAACCAATAGCCTTTTTACCTACTATGCCTTTCACCGGGTGAGCAAAAAGTAGTGAATTATTGATAAGGCACAGGGCCTGTTAAGACTGTTGCTAAACAAAAGAAATTCTTTTTCACATTAAACCATGAGAGGGCAAAAAGAGCAATCAAAGCTACCCCCTCTTCCACTGCTGACTATGAACAGTTGACAGCTAATGATTTCTACTTTACTAAGCTTTAATAAGTAAGTTAAGGTCCAAAAAAGAGGAAGGGGAAGGGGTCGCCCAAAGCTGTGGAGATAAGGTGGAAGATAAAAAAGCTATATTTAGAATAATAAAGATAATATATTCTTTTTCATATTCGAAAATGGGATTATCAACTATACTTGACTGGAAAAACCAGCCAATCTACTCTCCTTTTTTTGGTCTCCCCTGTAACTTGAGAAATCATAAGAAAAGAATAAATCGTTGCGTAGAAAGTCGTGCTTACTATCTCCTCCATCTAAGTTATGTAAGAGGAAAAGCTTACTTTTAGGTAGTGGCCTAAGCGCGTCGAAGCTCCAATCATGCTACTCAGACTATATGCTTAACACATGCAAGTCGAACCTTGGTTTTCGGAGTTCGAAAGAGAAGGGGAAGAGGAATTGGTCGACTCATCAGGCTCATGACCTGAAGACTGCAGGTTCGAATCCTATCCCCGCCTAATCCATCTGAGGCCCGGCCTCAAGAACTCTTAAAGAGTCGTGCAAGAGCACTTCCTTCGTTCGACTTGCATGTGTTAAGCATCTGACTTGTATCAGGACGGGTTCACTGTTTCTATAGCAGAAGATCAAGTTACACACACATCTGCTTATATAATAATATACTTAAAAAGAGTGGAACTGAGTTCCGCTAACCGCTTCTTGCTAACTTTGCTGTCCAATTAAATGAATGTGTTTGCGTCCTCTCTTCTTAGTCTACGATTATCCCTGCTCTTCCTCAGCTGTGGATATCTTTACCTGGTCGAAAGTCGAAATGTGTGATTGGCTTCGTCCCGGTAATTCCTTCAAGAAATAGCAGTTGATTCTCAAAGACCGTATTCAATAGTTGCCAAAGAGGCCTTTCCTCACAGCGCATTCTCTGCCATTGATTCTAGCACACCGGAAACCCTCATAGTAAGAGTGGATAGGCTTACACCGGTTAATTGAAGACTTTCCTATTTTCGATGCAGCGGGAACGCTCACTCTAACAACGGCACCAACGGATACTATCACAGCTAATTGAAGTGCTAGTACTTTTACTGCGGTTAGTAATTCAATTGCCAGTCCTCTACCACCGGTTAGAATACCCAGATCTCCTCAACGCAGACGCTCTTGGCATAGAAGCTGTCTTAATTTTCGCTCTTGGTCTTACCGGTGCTTTAGCCATATCTGTTGTTTGCCTTTGCCTACCTGCTGTTGGTGTAAGCGTAAGCGGTCTTACTGCTATCGAATCCGCTCTTGGGAATATCATAGGTAAGAATGAAGCCAATGCTGGTGATTCAGGAAGTGAATCAGAAGAGGTTGTTCAAAAAGGGATTGACCTAAGCTAACTCACGCCTGGAACTCCTTAATCAGTTAATCCGGAAGTGACTTCGATACCTTTCCAAGAGTCAGTAGCTACCTTGAGAACAAGAGTTCAAGCACCATCCCTTGAAGCTTTGAAGACAAAGGCAATCTCGATGAGAAGCAAGGAAATTCTACCCTTTGAAAGCATTCCAATAGCAGCTGATTCTGTAACCTAGTCTTTCCCTGTAACCTCTATCCTTGTAATGCCGACTCTGATCCTTCCTGGCCTGGCTATATCATATCGCCTTCACTCTACGGTCTTTCTTCAAGAGAAAGCCCTTAGTCCTAATCTCCTAATGACCTTACTAAAACTAAACCACCAACAGGTCCTTCTTTCAAACTCGGTCAATCAGTTTGCGGGAAAGAGACAAGAACTTCTTATATAGCATTTTCATCAATAGTAGCCCTTATTCCTTCAACGGCAGCAGCAGGGGATATTGCCGTTCTATAATATACGAGAATATCGGAGTCGAAGGGCAAAAGATTTTATTCTTCCGAACCCCAGAGAAAAGGAGTAGAATTTAGCTTACGCCCTTGGCTACTCTACTACGCTATGAAAAGCACCAACAGTGATAAGGCCTCCAAGTGCAGCGACAGGGGCGACATCTCTATATGTTGATAGATACCCGCGAGAGTCACTCGCTTCTTTAAGCCCGGAAGTGAAGGAACTATCTTCCCTTGAGCCAGGTCTTTCTTGATTGAAGATGTCACTTGCTACGATTCCGAACCGCTGCGCACCTGTCCTCTTTTTTAGCGAAGAATTCCTACCTATTTCGAAAGAGTTCCACATCTATGGCTATGCTCGGATCGAACTCTCTCTCTTTCCGGCTTAGCTTAGTGAAGAGAGGGGCCTTTCTTACCTAAGGATCATTTCCCTTTCGACGGGTATGAGCTTCTAGGAGCCCTGCCTCCAACATCGCTTATTCTGCCTTGCCTCTATTTCTATCTAAGTTTCTTTCTTCTTCATTCGATTCATAAGACCTCCTATTTGAAATAGCAAAAGAAGAAGGAGAACTCCCAGCTCTGGAGCTGATTGAATGATTCTTGTTCACAGCTAAGCTAATCGTTCTGTCCTACTTGACTCTATTATGATACCTAACCCTAGGGTGAGAATCGCTAGCTCTTAGACTAGCTCTGGCTTGACGTTGACTCTTTCCAGGTATGATATTAAAGTAACTAGGGTTAGGGAGGGCGACATGGATTTGGATTCGGATTAGAAAGAAAGGAAAGAGGAGACCCTCAATCAATGCTTTCGGGTTTATTCATCCTATCGCACCGAACCCGAACTAGGGCTATGGTCCCTTCTTCGCATCTGAGCTTTCTGGGGAAGGCACGAGGGTAGGGAAAGGGAAGAAGTCAGTGCTTTAGAAGAGTTCTTTCTATCTCTTTCTTAATCTTCAGTAAGAGTAAGTTGATGAGGAGCGAAGCAGCTCGCATTTTTTTAATAAGACAAGGTCAGTCGAGGAGCGGAAAGCCCAAAGGTGCTTTCGCGAAAGCCTAAGCCGGTCCCCGGATGGTGTAAGTCCTTACTGTTGAAGAAAGCGAGAACGGAGAGTACTAAACTGATAGAAGACTCCCACTTGTGGCTAATAGTCTATATTGTGGGGCACCTTTCAGGCCATAATCCTACGGACAAATGGCAACTGGGCCCATATCTTTAGCACAGGAAATTCTTAAAAGATCAGATGCCTAGCGCGGGCAATTTGAAAGAATAATCTTTCCTAAGCCCGGAGAATAGTAGCTAGAGGGAGAAGAGCGTTCCCAGCGAAGAGTTTTTCCTTTAATCAGCGGGGATGGCACCCAATAGAGAAGGGGACCTCTAGTTAGGCAAGCACTGATGAGGGGAGCGTGTGGGTTAGTCCTTTCTGGTTCCCGCGAAACTAAGGTAACCACCGCAGAGGAGTCCACTGTGACAGCCACCTTCCTATGGCTCTCCATCCATGCTATCATCAAGCCATGATACAGGGACCATAATTCAGCAGCTGTAACTGAGCATATTACGAGGTTTAGGCAAAAGAAATGCTGGTGAAGGTTGTGAGGGATAAGTTGCTCCCACACTGGCCTTGCTATAGGACAGTCCCTTAGAATGTGTAGGCAGTTTTCCACTGGGAATCCACAGCTTTTGCACGAGCAATCAGTGGTTAAGTGCCTGGTGAGACGCACTTTATTTGTTAACAATCTGTCTTGTCTGGCTAGCCAAAAGAAGTGCTTTAGTTTAGGCGGGATCTTCCCCTTCCAGAGACTCGCCCATTCTGCCTCTTCATCACAACTGGCTTCTTCCTCCAAGAGATCATATGCAGCTTTTGAATGGAATTTTCCATTATTGGACCCTTTCCAGCTCATAGTATCTGGGCAGCTGTCCTCTGTGGATATATGGATGGCACGTATACATTTGATCACATCTTCAGGTAACCAATGAGAGAACCTTTCCTAGTTCCAACTGCCTCTTCCATCTGTGTAGTCTCAGATTTGAGAGTCCATTTCCTCAGCCGGTATAGTGCCAAAAGCGCAGGCTAACAACGGTTGGTCCCCTATCCATAGATCTTTCTTTCCAGAACTTTCTAGTTTTCCCATCTTCCACAATCCACTTAGTTCCTTTCTTCAGCAACTCTTGACTCCTGAAAACGCTCCTCCATGTATATGAAGAGTTAGAAGTGGCCTTGCATTCCAGCAAACTAAAATTTCTGTGGATACTTTCCTTTTAGCACTGCAGCCCATAATGAGTCTGGTTCAGAGAGGATTTTCCGTCCCATACGTGCCATTGAGGCAGTGTTGACCTTGCTCATGCTCCTTAGGCCTAGGCCCCTTCCTTTTTGCTTTACACACCTTATCCCAAGCCACTAAATGTTTCCTCTTTTTGTTATCCTTGTTCCCCCACACAAATCCGCAGTTCCTCCTATCTATTTCCTGGTTTATGGCTTCCGGAATACGCGTTGTTTGCATGGTGTATACAGGTATAGCAGAGGTTACAGACTGAACCAGCAATGTTCTTCCAGCCATAGACAACAGCTCTGCCTTCCATCCAGCCAACCTATCTTGCACTTTTTCGAGTATGTGGTAGTAAGTCGTTTTAGAGACCCTCTTGTGTATGATGGGTACTCCTAGGTACTTGCCTAGGTCTGCAGTGAGAGGAATTTGACATATAGCACTAATCTCCCGAGCTGTATAAGCTTGTGGAAGTTGGGTGAAACAAAGAGTTTTTCTTTGGCAGGTCTGATCACCTGTCCTGAGATGGCACAAAAGTCATTTAAACACTCCATGATAACATAAATCTGGCTCTTAGAGGCTTCGGCAAATAAAATGAGGTCATCTGCAAAGAAGAGGTGAGAGATTGGGGGCTTTTCCTCCCAATTTTTATAGGTTTCCGTTTCTTGTCCGCAACTGCCTTTTGGATCATATGTGACAATTTTTCTAAACATAATACAAACAGGTAGGGGGACAAGGGATCCCCTGTCTTAGGCCCCTGCCAGGTGTGAAAGATTCCGTAGTTTCCCCATTCCATAGAACTGAAAGCCTTGTGGTAGTGATACATTCCATTATCAAGGAAATCAAATTCTGAGGTAGGTCAACTTCCTTAGCAGTTTGATTATCCATTTCGGGTTGTGATCGCATTTCCGTGACTGGCACTTAGATACTGAAATTAGCTTCTACTCCTCCTCCTTCTCAGTACGAGATAAATAGAAAGCAACAATCTAAAGCATTGGTTCCGCCCATTGGAATGCCTCTTTCTCACAGGCCGGATTGAGGAGTCTTTCATAAGTTGACTCCCGTCCCTCAAAAGACGTTCTCTACGGAAACACCAGTTTCGGGGCTTCCCGCCTATGAATATACTTTCACACTTCCTTCTATCTATTGATGTTCTATTTTCACTTTCGTGGCTGGTGAGCCTCACTTTATAGATAGAAATCCCCTCGCGTTTACCTGATTTCTTTCCCTCCGTATCCTACTCCCGCCCATAATGGTCCCCAATGTCATGATCTGGCCGGGTCGACCCAATCATGAGAGTCCGTTTCTCCCGTATGAGCGTATCGAACAGAAGACCTGCTCCGCTCTCGAGGCAAGGTAGATTAGCCCAAAAAGGGTAAGCACGAACATGAATGTAACTCGCATTCTTTCTGGTCCTCCTTTCGGGATATAAGAACGCGAGCGGTGGGCGGTTCTCACTGAAGGAAGTTTTCGCAACTCACGGGTGAGCGAAGCTGCGAGGGTTATCCGGAGCAGTGTCAGCGTCAAAAGCGGCCTCGGAGCGCAGTGTTAAGGTTGTAGTTGTTGAACGCGCAACCAGAGAGGAGAGCTATAGGAGCAAGACTGTGTTTGGACTGGACGCGTGCCGAACGAAGATCGTGTCTATTTACGCTCAAAAAATCCATATAGGTGGAAAGCTGGAAGCTTCAATAGTTCCCTGCTGAACCTGTTAGTGCTATGATGGGGTATTTCAGTCCGTCCCTACTAAAGCGGCTTAGGCGTCGCCACGGGTAGGGCATCAACCACAGCACAGCACAGGTTGCGGACCTATCGAGATGCTTCCTTGCAGAACCCAACAAGGGCTGTCACTCTATCGAGTGAGTGGGAAACAAAGTAAACACGAGCAGGAGAATAGAGATCGGTCTGTCTTGTCTTAGACTAGCCCTACTCCATCCATCTTGGCTATCTTGAGCTTATTCATAAGCTTGGGGTGGGGCTACTTTTCATTTTCTGCTTACAACTAGGGCTTCCAGCACTCATTCCTACGCTTAATCGGGTCTCATAGCCCCTGTGACCTTCACAGCCTGATTAATGCGCTTTTAAAGCGCACTTCTATGGAATTTTCCCTTCGCCGAGCATTTTCTAGTTTCTTTCTCAGGATGTGCCTTTATCTTCACCGGTGGATTGGCATACTTATTGTGAACTTTTGTATGCGATTCCTGCTGTTCGTTTCCAGTGAGTGTAGCATTGATTTGTTATATAGTCTTGAGAAATGGTTGAGCATCTTGTATAATAATGTAGGTTTTAATAATGTCGAGCATCTTTTCGCTATGCTATGCTAGCTTCTTTGATTCAGAGCTAGTTTCAAACTATAGGTTAGGGGCTCTTCCCGCGCTATTGCGTACCTACGACGCTTAGCTAGTTTAGGGCTTCTATCGCGTATAGCTAATTTTAGGCGAAAAACACGGGTTTGAAAAGCGTCAGACGTTCAATCCATGCTTTTTAATGATAGCTATTTAATCTTGTTAGTTAATCCATGGTCGCCCCCGTCACAAAGTTGCTAATGCCTTAAATCTGCCATAACGCCGTGCGCACGAAAGGATCTCAGCTGGTGTAGGGTTCTCGTCCTACAGACCCCATTTCGGTGCCATTGCAGTGGGCTCACTGGGCCCTCCAGTTTTTGATCGCTCTTCTTGTGCGCGAAGTACAGCAAGCTATAGCCACTTTGCTTCCAAGCGCGGATCGTTCATCAAGTTGAGAGATCGGTTCTGACGTCGAACAGGTTGCCTCCCTAGGCGCGTCGGTGCGCGCGAAGGTTTTTGTGGGCCCACGGCATCTTGATCCGACCCCTCTCTTGACTCGCAAGACGCGCTTTACTCACCATAGAATAGATCGAGGGAGGTTCGAACTCCCATTGCCTGCTTGTCAGGCGTCATTCCATCCGATCTTGTTTGACTGCTTATATACTTTCTAAGTTAACCCTTCCAAATAGCCCAGAAAATGACAGCCATCAAAAGACCTAAGCCCATATAGCCTCGGCCTGTCCAAATGATGTTCAGCGGTCTCTACCCAAGTAGCTGTGGCCCATGATCCAAAGGACCCGCAACCTGTCAATCATGCTATCCTTACCTTCCAACCAATCGGCCAATCACGCTATCCTTACCTTTCAACCAACCCCTTCGATTCCGCTTCTGCAGCAGTATAGAATCTCGGTCCCTTATCTTTATGCCTACAGCTCAATTTGTTTTCCAGTGATGGCAAGAATCCGCGAAATACTGCGTTTTTTTTCTTCTTCTTGTGTTGTTTCTGAATGGCATCATAGCTACACGAGGGAAAGCGATGCTGCCCACTCTGCCGCAAAAGGGGGCCGCTTTCTTCCCCCCAAAAATGCCAGTTCCACCATCAGGGCCCAGCAAGTAGCATAATTCTGTTCCGAGGCTGCGTTTCATTCCAGCAACAGTAGTATATGGTTCAAAACGCCTTGTTCTATCCGGCGCGAATCCCCTCCATTACTAGTATAGTGGAGGTGTTAAAAGTATTGCAATAATGAATAAATGTACGAACACAAATAATGAGCAGACCAGCCCCTTCTATCTTTCTGGCATCAAGCCTGCTTCTCTTCAACATGGATCAAACTATTCAATCTATTTTTTTTTAATCCAAGGGAAAAGATGGAAACGGAATATGCGCTGATGCCTACCATTTAGGGTGGAGATTGCCGTTGTTTTAGAGTGGTGAACAGCAACTGGAGAGTGACCACCGGGAACTCACAGCTGAGAACGAACTACTTCTGCGGAGTCTTTTTCTGGCAAACAAACGAAGAACAGCAGAGCTAGAAGTGGAAGGGTCCTAAAGGATACCTCGTACCCACGTCCTTGGCTCTCAAGAGATACCCCACCTGCTCGCTGGTGGATAATGCCAAAAATACCAGTCAACATCTTCTGTTGATGAAAAAGAGCTACTAACTGAGCTGTCACGAATTCATAAGCTGTATGGATATTTAATTGCCTACCTAAATCGAAAGGCGGGGTGGATTCCAGAGCAGCCTCCCTCACTCTCCCCTTCGTGGTTGCTCTCTCCATTTTCTTTATTTAAGCCATAAAACTTCAGCTTAACCGGTTGCTTCAAGCAATTGGTACGTAATGTCGAGCAAGATGCTTCTCTCTGGATTCATAATATAATAATAATAGTCTTACTGGTACTGGTCAATTCATGATTGGAAAAGACACATATCTATCAAATAGTTGCCTCGCTAATCTAGCTTAGGAATAGCGAAAAAGAAAAATAGAGGTTTTTTGAAAAGACTGTTAAAGATGCAAACCATGAAATGAGAGGATAAGGTTAGGCCACTTTGATTATCATTGGCAATAGTTCCCTGTTGGCTCACCATCAACAGTGCCACGAATCTTAGGGTGCTAAAAGGCCTCCAGTATGACTTCTTTCAGGTTCTATCCAATATCACCTGAGAAAAGTCAATTTTCAATCAACTGAGGATCCAATCCACTTTCAATCAATCGACGACTGCTCCTCTTCCATTCGTCTTAAAGTGTACCATTCAGAAAAGGTAGGGTTAGAGGGCGCTCGCCGGAGGAGATTTGTAAAAAGGATTCCCAATTAATTAGTAGGGGTTAAATAACGACGCTCGAACGTCCGGAGTCAGATGCTTAACCCATGCCATCCCTTTCAGCCTTATAAAGTGTTATTCCATAATCTATCATTCTCAAAAATTCCCCAATTAAAACGGGCTTGACAAGTTCAGCAAAACCGTAGAGAGAGCGGGCTCCACCTAGCTTAGCCTATCCAATATCCGATTCAAAAAGAGCTTGGATTGCTGTCTTTCCTCCCTCTGTCTAAAGTCAGTCAGTCCCAGTGTAGGGCAGAGCCCATTGTCAAAGGATCGTTTCGCTGGAATGCTTGCTTGAATATAGCTACTCCCATTAAAAGGAATTTTGACTTTATTCACTTTTGGCTTGGAAGCAGTCGTGATTCCCCTTGGTCTAGTGTAAGGACGAGACTATGGAATAGTTGCTCTTGCTGAGAGAGTCTAACTTGAAAGTGAGGCTTTCTATAGTGGAGAGAGGAGACTGCCTACTGGCAGAGATAGCAGTACTAAGTTAGCAGTGTGGAATGGGGGCCAATCAAGTAATCAAGTATAGTTGGGCTAATCAGAAGTTTCACTATGGCGATTGGAAGAGGCACAACCTCAATTCAAGTCGAGCAGCAGCTTTTCTACACTCAAAGGAAACCCGGCATCCCCTTAACTGAGACTTCCTATGCATAGCTGTAGCCTTTCGTCATACCAAAAGGGTACTTTGTGGAGATTGAGCCTGCGCAAGTTCGTTTACTCACAAAGTGAAGGTTCAAAATAGGACCGAAAAGGGTATGAGGCACCTCGAAAAGGCGTGAAACCTACGTCCCAGAGGTCTCGTCAATAGCAAGAGAAGAAAAATCTTCATAGTGAGTGGCCGAGGGCGACATCTGACTTCCAATGGGTATTCGAATTTCTCTTTTCTAGCCTTTGCCTGAGGCAATTCCTTCTCATCGAAGAAGCCCTGAATCTGTTCATGCTAAGATCGGGAAGGACGCATCTAACAGCTACGACGAGATGGCAAGGCAAAGGTAATCAGGGCTATTGGCCTACTCGAGACATTGAATAGTGTCTCAAGCAGCAAGAGGGAAAGCAAAGAGAACGGCGCATTCGATTTCTTCTTTTCCAATGTGCGGGGATATCTAAACTATTGGATTCACCTCAGAGAAAGCACTTTACTGTCAGGGTCACTTCTCTTAAGACAGGCCTTGGATCGCGAAGACCCGAACCTTACCTGCTCCTTCTTCCTTGATAGAATAGCAAGCAGCGCCGCAAGGAACCCAGAGTCTGTGAGTGAAACGGGAGGCTTATTACTTAAATAACTAGTCCCCATGTTCCTCAAACGGATCTCTTAGTTGTTGAGAAGGTTGCCCAAAAGCGGTATATAAGGCGTACCAGTCAAACTGAAAAGATGGCTACTTTCGCTTCACTACGTATCTAACGAAAGGAGACTATCAAATCAAGTATACATAGTGAAACGAAGAGCATTAGACTCACTTATTCCGTGAACTGAGATACGTATCGTCGTTGAAGTGAACGAACGGAGTGAGTCTTGACGTCTAATAGTCTATAAGCTTGGAACGAGTAAGACAACCCGCCTTATCCCTTTAAGGTAGGTGCTGAGTCTCACTTAGTGAACGTAGTTAGGAAAGAGAGTTTTCCATCATGTTTATGGAATTTCATATCCCATAGTAAGGAGTTCTTCTATTGAATGAGGTCTTTCTCGTTTGAGCTCATGAACGGTCACTGGCTTAATAATCTAAACCCCAGCTAGCTTCTTTGCCAATTAGCTACCTTCCCTTACCCCAACCATATAGGCTTGCGTCTAGTCCTGTGCCTTCAACCTGCGTGGAAGAATTCTATATTTCAAAGAGACCAAGCAATAATTTTGGGAAATGTTGCTGGTATGAATGGTGAGAAAGTAGACCATTAGGAGAGAAAAAAACAAGGCCTGCTCCCGCGCCACCTTGCGTACTGGAGCCATCGAAATACATTTTCCATGGAGTTGTGGTCAGACGCATAACCTCTCCATCATCCTGATCGGGCAACTGCTTGCCTAAGTCCAACGGATGATTTATCAAAAATTCGTTGCATTTCCCTAAGGTGCACAAAAGACCGGTAAATAATTGAATGAAAACTTTGACAAGCTAATTAATAGTTTTGACTGCTATTATCAAGATTTAGCGAAGTTGAGGGGGGCTGGATGGCTTTGGGGTTGAAATAGGTGTACTAGAGAGATCATTGAAGCTAAGTGCCAGCCTATCATCAGAGGAAGCTGAACAATACGTCCAGCTCCTTTTTGAAGACTTTGGCATATTAGGCTTTTATGCCTAGGCTAGACCCGTCCACATTCTTAGAGAAAACTCTCCTCTAGACCCCCTGGGCTAAGAGAAAGACGAAAGCTATAGAAAAGCCTATAAATCCCTTTTCTTAGATAAAGGATAAAGAGAAGACGAAGAAGTCATAGTCGGCTCTAAGAGTAGAGTACAGCTACTCTTCTTATTCTCTTAAATGGTATTTAAAAGCAGAGAAAGAGGCGCCTTGTGGTGATTGAGTTCTGCTAGAACAATCGAATGCTTATCCTAGATATAGAGCCCAATGAGACGAAATTATTTAAGTAAAGTACTTTCGTCTCAGTTTAAGAAGTTCTAAGAAAGAATTGGCTTAAATTCACATAGAACCGATGTGGACAAGTCCAATTGTAGATCATGCTTTGACTTCAACCCGATTCCTCCACTCCTAGAAAGTGTGCTGTGCTTTCGGGCGATGAATCTTGGCTTGGTTTTCCACTCGTTCCCATCGAGAAATTAATTAATTAAATTTAAGAAGAACTCCCCCTGGGTCTTTCTAAACCTGGAGGAAGTTAATCAGAAGAGGTTCTTCAAAAAGGGATTGACCTAAGGCAAGGTTGACTTATCCTGGAGGAAGGTGTCTCAGGAAGAGAAGACGCTGATGCCGCAGGTGTTATAGAATCCGCTGCTCTTGGTCTTGTTGGAGGAAGAACAATTAAATCAGAATAAGCTGTTAATGAGCGCATCTGCAAACTGATTTTTGGCTCTTGGCAAGAAAGTGTACGTTACTTTGTCAAAGCATTTTGCCAACTCCTCCAAGTACTCCTGATACGGCTTTAGCTTCTCATCTTTAGTCCTCCATTTCCCTTGTGCTAGTGCAATCACTAAAGCGGAATCCCCACGAATTTAGACTTCTTTAACTCCCAGGGCAAGCAAAGCTTCCATTCCTCCGATGCATGCTTCATATTCTGCCACGTTGTTTGTCGCTGGGAAATTCAACTTCACTGCAATGGGAAAATAAGCATCGTCAGGAGCTACTAATACTATCCCAATTACATATCCCTTTTGATTAGCTGCGCCATCAAAATCAATTTTCCACCCTCGCTGAACATCTATCTCAAGAATCTCTTCATCCGGAAGATCAAAGTCCAACTCCACCGCTCCGTGAGCTTCTGTTGGAAATTCTGCAAAATACACCTTTTTATTGTAATACACTGCGCGGCCCTTGATGGATTTTCTAGTAACGTATTTCAGATCAAACTCAGATAGTACGATCAACCAGCGGGCCATTCTACCCGTTAAAGCAGGGTTCTCAAACAAATATTTCAACGGATCCATCCTAGAGATAATGAGAACCTGGTAAGCTAGCATGTAATGACGTAACTTCTTCGTAACCCGCCAAGCAAGTCTTCTCAATCGCAAAATTATTCTCCTCATAAGCCAACATCCTCTTACTTAAATAGTAAATTATTTAGTACACGATTATACATATACATTTTTTTCTTTTTCAATACTCTTTTCTATTTTCCTTCAAGGAGATGCCCTTGGCAGTGCCCCATGCTAGTAATGAACCTGTTATATATATATATAATATGCTCAAAGCGACCTTAGCCCGGAAGGCTTATCAGCCGCTACTAATAACTAATATGAGTTTTGCAGGACGTACAGAATGACAATTCTAGGACTCGGTGAAGACCAATCCGATACGGACAAATCTCTCTTCTTCTAGGAAAGTCCGCTCAGTGGTAGCACCTTAGTTCCAAGGTAGGAATACTGGGGATTTGACCCTCAGAAATGATAGGTCGACTGCATGAATGAGTCGAGATGGCAAGCACAACTCTTAAGCTTAGTAAAGAACCTTTGGTACGTGGCCCTCTCAGGTTCGTTTCATAGGAGGTGTAAGGCTGAAGGAAGAGTAGGAGCTGCTGGCCTCAGGCCTCCCTTGCCTTCTGATTCAGAGTTTGAACTCGACGCATATTCTCCCCGTGTAACTAGCGATGTAGTTGAATCTACATCAATAAAGATAGCAAGCCCCGTATGCAGTCTTATGAACTGCCAGTGGAGAGGGCAAGAGTTTCAAGAATATAGAATCACCCAATGGGAATACCCCAAAGATCCCCAAGAGCCAAAACATCCGACAAAGAAAAAGAATGCCCTGCATCAAACCAACAAAGCTGTAGGGCAAGCACCCCAATGGCTAGATCTCGAAAAGGGGTTGGCCCTGAGTCTAATCAGAAAGAGAGTTTGTCCCCAGCAAGATAGCTAAGAGAATTGGTTGACACCTCTAAAGGGGGGACAAACTTCCAATCTCAGTTGGATTTCTGTCCAACATCTCCAACAGAGAAAGAGGAGGACAAGATATAACTCCCAAACAGAGAAAGAATGGGTGTCAATAAGACAATCCCCATGGTTAACTTCCTATATGCCCAGCAGGCTCAATCCGTACAACTCTTAGCTCTCTCCCCATGCCTAGGAAAAGGCAAGAAATAGACATTTAAGGTCCATCTAGTCCATCTTCTAGATCTCCGTTGGGGTGTTAGCAGGTCAGCTAATCAACCAAACAGAAAAACGTCACTGTGTATCGTTCGCCCCGGTTTGTTTACTGGGTTACTGGTTTAAAAGAAGATTTGTTGTTAAGCGATGAATTTGACGAAGTCTCCATTTGCTATTCTTTTTTTGAGTTGGTAAGAGCACTTTATCTCATCAAGCGGTCATTGACTCATTGTGCGTTCTCTTCGTTCAGGCGCGTAATGCAAAAAGGAGTAGGATATCTGCTCTGTAGTATGGCTGGCTATACCAGAAATGTTTTCTGCTCGCTGGTGCGGGGCCCCCATCCGCCCCATTCTTTCGGGACAAACCTATGGAATTTCTTCCTACCGGGGGAAATGTGAGGGCGATCTTTGTCTTGATCCCAGGAAGTTAAATGAGGTTGGCGAACTCAATCGGGCATTCTGTGGCTAGGGTGCGACCAAGGAAGACGATCTCATCCACTTTATGAAAAGAGGGAGGGATCCTCGAAGTGATCCCAAGCGGCTCAGCTGCCCGTCCTTAGTAATAATAGGCATGCGGATCTCCTCTTCTAAAGCGGCCTTTTGCGTAACACACGGGCTTCGACCTGACCAATGAGCTTCTGACCTTTCCCTCGTCCATGGGGCTAGCCTCTTATCTGCTTTCATAGGCTATCAATCCTAAACGCTTGTCGGCCAAGTGGCGTGTAGCTAATCTCGCTAAAAAGGTAAGTACAAGTAAACCCTATCATCGATACTAGACTAAGTGGTCGACTCATCTCCTTTACCACATATGTTCTCCATACCCAAAGCACGCCATCTCAACTAAGATGACTGCCCTCAGGTACTTTACCGAAAAAAGTAAACTCAGCAACTTTCAGTAGATTGAATGACCTGAAACACAGCTACAGCTACCTGGTCTCACTTAACGAAGGGGAGGAATGCATAGAGTTATTCACGGAGTATGCACGGATTGGTTTACCTACTAGCAGCACTGGCCGGTTCCGCTTACTTATTCGCTGCTTACAGGCCGAAACTCTTCTTTTTTGCTTAAAGATTATTGACCTATCCTCTTTCGCACCTGTACAATTTTTTGGAGTGACGCTTTCGGCCTTAGGAGAGAACTTCCTTCTTAAAGCTCTAGTTGGGCCTCTCATTACTAGAGTCTTATTTTGTTAAAGCTGGGTCTGGAAGCCTCTCCTTCTTAAGTCTCTAGACCAGATCGTTCCATGACCCTATCTCCATTTCGTCTTGTTTGAATCGTTCACCCCTTAGGTATGAGGAAGTCAAGTCTTATGCATAGGTACAGTTAGAGGTAGAGTTAAGGTCTTCACTCCTTTGTCTGAACCTGTAATCGATTTTCATGTGTTAAAGTCTTCGAGGGCGAACCTTTTGCTTTTATTTTAATCTTTTAAGAAGTCATCGAAGGAGCTGTTTACCAATCTGCGGTGACTACTCTGAGGAACGACTGCGGTGAGGGATTTCAGTATAGAGAAGTGACTGCTCTAGAGCGCACTTAGGTTGGGAAGGAATGGTTTCGGATTGACTGGCTTCGTGACAGGTTGAAGCTGTACCATCTCTTTTAACAAGTTCTTAATATTCTAAGACTTTTTATTCAATTAAGGCTTTAGATAAAGCTAGGCTAGGCTGATCTCGTTATGAGAGAAATAGGTCAGGCTAAGCCACAGGCCTAATCTCTAGGGTTCCTCTTGCCATCTTTCCAGTATACCCGTTTTCTTTTCCAGTTGGGGCTGCTAGTTAGTTGATCTAATATCCCCTCTTAGTCTAAAGAGTCAGTCACAGCTTCCGTTTATCCTTGAGTGGAAGTGGGCGTTCACGGGTTTCCAAGCCCCGTCTTTCTTTCTGTTTTCGAGTCGATTGTTGAAGTACTAAGCTTCGTCCCTGTCCTTGTCTGTTCAGTAGCTAAAGCCACTCTTCCCTTATAGTAGCAATTCGGACAAGAGCAGAAGAAATAGCAACGAATCCTGCTAACAGCAGAAAGAGAGCTATGCCTTTTCTTCCTATTTCTATACTTAGAAACAGAATTCGTGAAAGAAAGAGAATCCTATCCAATCTCGCTGAGAAGGACGGAAAGACTACCAGCCTATGCCGACTTCAGCTCTTTTTCTTAGAAAATAAGTGAGACTTTGAAGAAAGAGATGCCACCTAAGCCCGTAGACTGGGATTTCCCATGAGTGGACAAAGGAAATAGATTACGTATATAGAAAATAAGGGCTTTCCCTCTCTTGCCTGCACTAGAAATGAATTCCATTAAATTGCTCAGATAACTTACGGCTTAGTGAAGGACTAATAACTAGGAAAAGAAGGCAGGAAAGTCGCTAAGAATTAAGCTCAGAATGGAGCTAGTGCAGCTAAGAATTAGACCTGAGAGATGAGGGATAAAGCAGCTAATGCCAAGACGGCGTAGCTAGTAGCCTGTGCTGTTGTTCCCGTTTAAGCCGGCAAGCGTTGATCGTCATCCCAACCTAAAAAGTCAATCCTAGCTCTTGCAGCTAATCCTTAATCCGGAAAGCAGCTAGAGCGGTTCCCGGCAACACCATCCGCCCAGCCGGTAGCCTAACTAAAATCAATCCTCTTCGACGGTTTTCTCATTTTCGGAAAGCGGCGATTATACCTGGCAGTCAGCCTTTATATAAGATATAAGTTGTTCCCCGCTCCGCTTCTACAGTCCGGTTTTGACTCTTTAGTTCTTTCCGGTGACGCTATTGGAGCTATTGTTTTTCCTGGCATGCCGGATAGGCGATTCCATAAGCGGTTTCGGCTAGTTAGTTCTTTTCGGCTTGAAAGCACGTCTTTCATCAAAGCTGTTCGTTCCCCTCTTCCAAGAGCGAGCTAAGCCCTGCCCTAAAAAACGGCGTAAGTGAGCGGTAGCCATGTGGTCTAGCACTTCGGCTGTGCTGTTCTGGGACTGGCTTGCGAGGACTAATCTGCGATGGCTTAAGCAACATCACTAAAATCTTGGTTGAATCAGTTACCTATTATGACGGAACCAGAATCGGGCGTTACTTAGTTCTTGTTAACTTGGGAATTGGTTTCAAGTATGGTTCACGTCAGCGCCAGGCTTACCGAATCATGCACCAGAGGGAGGCTTGTTAGGACCTTTAGATTCATATGAACCTTTTTTCAATATGGATTATCACGCGCCAGGATTTAGTAGAATTGCTTTTATAGAAAGTCAAGACGTTTCTGCATCGGTAGACTCGGCCTTGAGAATGGAGCGTCCTTTGCCGATCTAACTATTCCGGCAAGTGGACCTGTGCTTAAGGCTGTTGGTCTAGGTGTGATGCTTGCTTGCTTTCTAGCCGGTTCCAAACATTCAAGGTCATATACAGTGTTAATAGTTGATGATAATGATGACAATGACACTGATCTTGAAGGTAATATACAGTAAGAAGATGATGACACTGATAGAATATAATATTCAGAACAGATAGAATATGATGTATAAGATGATGGGCTTAGCATATTGACTAGATCTTCTTTCTTCTTCTCTTCCTATCAAAGAAGTTCTTAAGCCCGGGAATATCCCGGCTCTTCAAGGAATTGGACAAGTGAGTGGGTGTGGAAGCAAGAAAGCGGGGGGGTTCGGAGGGAAAGTTCTTCTTTGTACGAGTTGAATAATTGTAAGCGTGCGAAGGGGTATCAATCTAAAGAGGTAGAATTCTTCCAATCTGCTATACCCTAGCCTCTAACTTAACCGATTAGTGATTTGCTTATAATTCCTTTACTCCGGTTTTTTTTTCCGGTAATATACGCTCAAATGCTCAAACTCTCCTCCTCATCAGTAGCCTAAGCCTTATTAGCTGCTTACCCTCACTGACAAAGGTAAAAAAGGATGACGAGCAAAGACACATAGATTGGTGTTTTGCACGAGGAGATTGTTCTGACTCTTTTCGAATCATCATCAGAGGAGAGACAAAAGCACCCTTTCCACTCGTTGAGAACGATTGCCTATAGTCCGCCTTTCATTCGATCATGCAAGAAGAGAATCACTTTTTGGGTTAATACCAAATCGAAATCCCAGTTGAGGCAAAGGTATTGAAGAGCAGATAGACCCGGAAGATTCCAACCTTCTAGATGGAGCCAGGTTAGGTCACTTCGATCGCTTAAGCCCTTACTGCTAACGAGTAGGACGCTTTAGTTGGCACGGTGTTATGGTAACGAATTCTGCCACCTGTGAAAGTGAAAGAAAGGTTGCCAAAGATGTTATGAATGGCATTTCCACCGATTGAGGAGAAAGAGCCAGCCGTAGTCCCACTAATCTAATGTAATAAAGGCCAATGGAACATGCTTATACTCGGTCAGGAGGGAATTAGGCTCTCTCATTGCTTCTTTCATTCCATCTCCGCTCCTCTTCATCAAGTGTCTAGTTCCTCTACAAGACTTGAAGACATGTGCCTAAGGAAAGCGATTGAGCAAAGAAGGTTCACAATGCAATTGAGCTAAAGTGGGAAAAAAAGATCCCACTTTCACAAACTATGCTTGATCACAGGGGACTTTGACTATGGATACATGACCCTTTAGACTTGATATTAATGAACCAAAGCTGTACAACCTTGTTCAGTTAAAAGAAAGCGAAGGGGATACAAACTACGGATACGCAGCCCTACGGGGCGGAGACCAGCAACTTTTTTAACTGCACACAAGCTATATCTTCACGTCCATGAGAACCAACGACCAAAGTCATCCCGTCATGTTTGAAGCTCTGAAATGACCTTTAGCCTCTCCCCGGTTCTATGTACCAGCCCCCTCGAATCAGAGAAGGAACCGAGAGACGCAGGAATCGAAGTGCTTTTTCACACTCATACGAATTTCAGGGCCCAACAAGATGCTCAGTCTCACCTGCTATTGCAGGATCTTTTCCATTTTGAATTAGAAGAAGGGAATCCCGAGACATTCAAGCATCGTCTTGTTGTTGCCCATTCCCCTAGTGCTTTTTTCAAACAAAGTCTTGGTCCGCTTTCATTGGTCTAGAAGCTTCGCCAGAAGCAAGCAAGACGGGGTGCCATATCTTCACCTCAAAGGCAAGCGCGGAAAAGGATCTCACTTGACCCATTTTCTTCATCCCCAACTGTGACAAGAATTGAAACTTCATAGGAATCTCCACTTGCCGAAACACCTTCCAGATCGGATCAGCTGGCACACTTCCGTCACCTTTTTTATTTCATTTCTATTGTGAAAACTCCTAGATGTTCGATCTAAAATGCTATCCGTATGCACAAAAAAAAGTAGAAAATAACTTTTTTTTTTTGATGCTCGGCTCTTTTCCGGTGAATTCTCTGCAGGTGGGTTGTCTCTTATGTGGGATGATAAATGTTAAGGTTGTTGATGTTCAACAGTTATGTATTTCTGTTGAGGTTATGGAACAAGGCAGCGAACCCCGTGGAGCTTGTCTTGTGTCTATGCCTCGGCTTCGGAACATGGGCGTAGGGATCAGTGGATATATCTCAAACAGCTGCGTAGTAAGATGAGAGAGAAATGGGTAGTATGGGGGGACTTTAATTCAGTACTTTTTGATTCTGAAAAGACCACCGGAGGCAAGGGTAGGCGGAAGACAGGGGGTTTGGAGGGAACTACTAAAGGTATGTGCATAAAAAGGTCCGTATTTTCCCGCGAAAACTTGCAAGTGCCGGAGGTAGCTGCATTAGAGACTCAGCAGGTGTCATTGTTTTAGCATTCTAAAGAAGTAGGTGGCCGCGGTAGCCCCTTCTTTAACCCATTTCTCAATAAGCGTGGTCAGGGATAAAGAAAATGGAGGCGGAGGCGTCAGCCTTACTCCAAGGGATTCTCTTAGCTAATCCGTTTGGCATTACACTTAATTACATAGAGAGGGACTCTTTAGCTTTCACAAATGCAATGCAGTCTCAGGTCTCTGACGCACTTCTTGGCAGATTCACTATCAAGTAAGACAAATCAAGAACCTTCTTCAAGGCAAACAAGAGCTTTTTCTTTCACAAGCGATTGTGGGCATTCATAGAATATGAGACTAGTGCCTTACTTCCTTTGGGGATATTCTTTAAAGCAGACATCTGTCCATGAAAAAAGAAATTGATCGAGTAAAGATATCCCACTAGCTCAAGTCCTACTGCGGATTCAATAGCTGTAGATGAAATGAATCTGCACAAGGTAGAAGACTCCTCAAGTGCCAAAGCTTAATCCCTCCCAGTTTGGTTTGCATTCTATGCCATCTTATTCTATGTCATTTGCTCTCATCTGTCCATTCAATCGGAATTGATAAAGACATACTCATATTTATCGATATCCCACTTCTCTTCCTGAAAGTCCCAGAGCTGATGAAATGGCTGAAAGCTCTTCTGATTCAATTCCATCTGCACCTGACACCAGCAAGGGAAAGATAGTTCTTACTCGTCCATTAAGTATCTCACTTTATCTAAGGAAGGCAAGCAGTAGCTGATAGTTCAACCATAGGGAGCTCTCAGCTAGAATAGTCCATCTACATCGGGACAGTGATCGGAGGCCGATATTTCGGAGTGCGTTAGGCCCCCGTACGTAGGTTGAACAAAGAAGCGAAGGTGCTCAAACAAAAGCCGTAGTACGCTCTGACTGAAGGTCGCTCCTACCATCCCTCGCTCGATCATCCCGTTAAGTGCTATCTATGAAAGAAAAGCCTTAGTTGTTGGCTAGTTATCAAGCAGTTCCTCAGGGATAGCGGATTCTCGTGCAAAAGCAAATGAGAGCTTGACAAGTAATGAATCTGTAGATCCATAAGCACACCAAACCAATCTCGATAAAAAAAGAAAAAAAGGTAGGGAATAGGGATTTCCGGAACGATGCAAGGGTAGAACTGAGAACCTCGAGTATCTCAATGATGTATCAACCCAGCAGTGTCAGGCTAGCAAATCAGAGTTTATGGATGAAAAGAACTTAATAGCCAAGAAATGCTTTTTCCTAGAAGAATCTCCAAATCCATAAAACGGGAAGAGAACCTCGTCTCGCTCGAGCCAAGCTCGGTTCCCGGACCACCTAGAAATAAAGTAATCATAGGGCTCCGGAGATAAGATTGGCTGGTACTCGACCTGCCGATAATAAAAGAAAGACTCTGGGGCTTTATTCAGCGCTTTCTGTTCAGCTTTAAGCTAAAGAAAGTGTTAAATCAATCATTAAGTGGCGATTGGGAGCTTACTTCTCAGTGAATGAATCAGTTAAAGGGGTTCGTCAATACAGAACTCAAGTGTCTAATTTTGTAAGGAAGAAGTGAAAAGAAAAAAAGCAAGCAGCCGACTCTAATTATTGAGATTATCATCTCCAATGTTTTCAACAGGAGCTCTCGAAGAGAAGATGTAATGTCGTTCCTTCACGGTCAGGGGAAGTTTGAACTGAATATGTTAATTCCTTGGATTTTGGTTTCAAGAACAAGAATAGGGCTTCTACAAGAAAGGTTGAAAAGGCCTTGGCTAGAAATAAGGGCGCTATCGACGCCGTGGCGTAACGATCGGGAATTGGTGACCCAGGTCTAGTACTGCAGAAAGGGTCCTTTTGAGGCGCTCAATAACGAAACTTATTAGTGCCTTAAATTGAAATAAATCTTTCTCAATATATAGAAATTCTACGTGCAAAAGCTTTTCTTTTAGGTTAGGTGGTGCTCTTTGTGAATCTTGATAGATTTTTTTCAGATAGAGAAGAGATAGACTCAGAATAGAAAATAGTAAGATAAACCAAGAGAATTACTTAAAAAAGACAACCTATCAAAGGATGAAGGTAACTGAGAAAATTCATTATCTAACATCTCAGACTGACACTGCAATTTTAGAGAGACGCGAAAGCGAAAGCCTAATCCGCTGAATTTGCTTTCTCCTGCTAGTTTACCAAAGCTGATCATATGACTTGATTTGACCTTTCCCCAGCCGCTACTCTGAAAGTGCCCTTTCAACCTGAAATTGCTTCCTGTGCTAGCGGTTGATGTGCTTTCCTTCCAGACGGCTACGAACTTGCTTAGCCCTCTTCTTATTCCCAGAATCCTTAGCCTCTTCCTAAATATAGAAGAAAAAGAAATCAGCAACTTTGACTTAGCCCAAGCAATGCCCTTGGGAGCCCATTGCTTTCGGTGCAATCCAACTCTCTTCCCTTGCTTTGCCGGCCTTAGCTAGAAAAATTCCATTTCCTTGTATTCTATCAAAGAGCGTATTCTATTCCTCCTTTATACCCTATTCTGCTTTCGCTTAAGGAAGAAATTTTCTTTAATCGGATTTGCGGCATCAATCTGATAAGGATCCCATGAGTTGATCACTAGAAGGCTTGGGCATGAAAAGATTCGTTAAGTACGATTCATGTATATAGGCATTTGCCCTTTCTTTTAACTATGAAAGAGTGATAGCTGACAGCCCTGCTAACTCTTCTTTTATTTAAAGGACTTAAAGAGAATTGGGAGCAGATGTGGCAGTGGCATTTATTTCTTCTATGTACAAAAACAATGAAAGTTCCGTTCCTTGCTCCAAGAGCGCTTAAAGGGGTAAGCCCGATAACAACGGATAAGCAGAAAACAGCCTTTATCCCGCACCTATTCAACTATCCCAATAGTTGGACAAGCCGAGAAAGGTAAGAAAGCCAGGAAAGAAAGAGATACAGGAAAGCTCAGGATATAACGATGGGCTATACTCTTTCTTACCTCCCCTGCTAGCCCTTCTTAAAGAAAGCAGTGGAAGAAATCCATTTTTTGACCTATAACCCTACCCTGGAAAGATAGATTACTACAATGAAAAACAATATGAGAGTGAGAGCTATTACAGGGAAAGAATTCTTTCTATTCCTACAGCCTTGCCTGATGTGGATTGGCCTTGCCGACTTTGAAAGGATAACTACTAGCCTTGAGCCCTTACTTGAATTGGCAGTAGGATTGATTAAGCCTTCCTTAGAAGGAGATATGATTAAGATATGCTAGAAAACGAATAGCCCAGATAATAGGTACAGGCTGGCTATAAAGTTTGAGATGGAGAAGTCTTTGCTGATTTCGATGCTTCTTTTCCTTGTTAGTTTATTTTATGACTTTCTTTCCTTTCGTAATCTAGGACTTCTGTCCATGCTAAAGAGACGGAACGAGATTCAGCAAGACCTGGAGTTGTGAGTTTCCCTGCCGCATAGCCATGTTCTAGACTTTCATTCCCCTTCGATCTGGCAAGCACAAGCACGCATTTCCATAATGATTTACTTTTGAATTTCAAAAAAAATCAAAACCTTTCTTTCGATGCTATCTAACTAAGTTCCCACCTTAGCGCACCCGCGTACTTGAGCAAATTCAATTCATAATGAGCCAAAGAATCGAAATTCTTTGAGACACCTTGAGGCGAGTGAAAGAAGAGATGCAAGGGAAAGGGGGTTTCTTTTAAAGGTAGGAATCCCGAGAGGACATAGTTTTCAAAAGCATTATATACTTAATTGAGAAAGCAAGCCCAGCCAATAAAAGTACTACTGTAAGGCTAGTGCTTCTTTAAACTGCAGTAATAGTGCAGTTTAGGGGGTTTGAGTTGCAGTTACAGTTGCCGTCCTTTTCTCTGTCATCTCTTACCCTCTTCGCTTAGCTCGAGCTCAACTACTCCTTCTTTAGTTCTCTCCTCACCCTCTCTCTACGGTTCCCTCCGGGCGAGCACCTTAATAGGACTTAACAGGTGCAGCCCAACTTAAAGAAGAGTTTGCTAGAAAAGGTAGGAGCGAGCCAAAGAGCGAGTGAGGTCTACTCCACGTAAGCCAAGCCTTTCCTAAGCTCTTTAAGCAGTTCCACTCCCCCCCCTCTCCTTTTAGTCGAGCATATTCTAACCTTCTCCAGGATTGTCACTTTCGCTTTCTCCTGAGCTAAGGTAATCCCTTTTGTAAGATGTAAGAAGCCCTGCCTCAGGCTTATCCAGTTCTTCTCCTCCAGTTGCAGTCCCTGGGGCTTGAGTGTGAGATCCAGTTATTACAGTTAGAAAGATTAGAGTTAGAAAGGTGCTTTATCTCCCTTTCGAGCGCTATACACCGCGCAAAGGGGATGGCTATAGTTGTTCAATTCCGTTAGTAGGGTAAGGGGTTGCGTGGCATGAGCTACTCGAGCGAAAACAAGAGGTTCTGAAAGAGGCTCGATCTCAGCGGGAGAAAGGGAATTACTAAAGGAAGAGAGAGCAGATAAGTTGGCCAAGCCTGTTCAATGGCTTAACTGGGTAGAGCGTATGGAGAGTTCCTTTCTGGAATTACTTACTCAATATCTTACTTGCTGGCCTTCTCCATAGTAAGCCAGCCAATAGTACCCTAACCTAAGAAGTTCTCTTAGCTAGCGAATGTCCACAGCCCTGTATGAGTAAGAAAATGAGTCGACCACCGCATGCTCTTGCATGGGTTTAATGAATGGTTTGTTGAGCCGTGTCGTCACATCTAAGGTTGGTTCTGTCGAAGGATCCACGGTATTTTTTCTAATTTCCTAGAACAAAAAATCGCCTCTGCAGGGCAGCGCCATTAGAAAATTTCGAACCGGGAGCGGCCATCTATCAGTGGCATTCTTAAGATCAAAGCAAAACCCTTCCTTAAAACCAGTCCGCCGATCTCAATCTAAGGGCGCAACTTGATCAAAGGTCCCATCCATAGGGATCCGAGCTAAAACACTCATCAACTACTAAGATAAAGGTAGGGATATAAGAGTCTTTGCTTAATTTCATTTCCAATGGCAAAGATTTGTCTCTTTCCCGCTCCCAAAATCACCCTGATATTCAAACTGTTCAAACGTGGGCAGTTTTGGTTTTTTTTTTGCTCAAAGCAATCAAGATCTTTATTGGCCGTCTCAGTGTTAGTCGGGTCAAGGGCAAAACGTACCCTCTCCCTCCACAGCACTGCCGACGAAAAGAAGGCTTCCGTCTAATCTCAGCATTGATCCATAAGCAGCAAGCTCATAAGTTAGAGCTAAGAAAGCTGACTTAATCGGTTTCGAATGAGACTTAGGCATCCTTAGGGATCCTTACATTAGGCACTACCTTCCAGGTTGGCTCCCAAGATATTCCTTGAACGATAGGAATCTGGGAGAAAAAAGGTCAATAACGATTAATGAGACCTCGTCCAAAATCTTGAAACTCTGAAGAGAAGCTCATAACGGAATCAATGTCCTTTGGCAATTGCACTATGCTGTCAAAGGGCAAGGGCTTAGCCCCCTTCAAAGCCTTCCCGAGAGTTAAGCTGACCTTCGACAATGAAAACCATGACAAGTACAACGCAACTACCGTTGCGCCTTCTCATCCTTTTAATATATCATTCTTCTATGGAAAGATGGAATAATCGTTGGGTACCCTGAACGGGTGAGAGATCCTGGAAAAGGGAGTCTTCTGGTTGCTGGATCTCCGGCATAAGCTTTCTGCAGCGCAGAGGCACACTGCTTTAGATAAAGAGCCTTTAATAAAAAAAAAAAGACTGAATTCCCCCTTAACCAGTATACCTTCTTGGCTAGAAGGAATGCAGCGATGTATCTCTCCTTGGTGTAATCGTCGAAGACCAAAAGCGTGGCCTCATTTAAGCCCGCGATAATGGTCTTGGGACCTGAAGTCTGTCAGTGTTCTATCTGAACCAGTCTTAGTCAAGTCCGTTGAGTCCCTGTTTAATGGAACCTCTTCGGAGGATGGTCTGAAGTCTGTCCCGTCAGTGTCTGTTATCATTTCTGAAGTCGACACTGAGCGCAGTAATACTTGAAAGAACTAGTGAATCATGGTGTGATTTTTATACATTCACAGCCTGACATCCGCCATGTTGCCAGCTGGACGACTCGGAAGTGACTCCCCTCCGAAGTCCGTATCCCAGATCAAAGACTATTGCGCTAAGCCTTACCTATACCTATGATGATTCAATTGCGACAACAACTCTCCTAAATTCTGGGGAACTTGTCCCACCATGGGGGGGCGTCTCGGTGACTAACCCGAGATATCGATGCTACCGTTAACACGGGACATCGACCAGTGTTGACCTGTCCATATCGCTTTCCCAACCGGCCAGGCCTTACTATAACCAACCTCACAGATCCCACTCAATCTTTTACACCGATGTATCGTACTCCCTCGCTCTTTTTTCAAGGCCCTTTCTATTCTCTGTCATCATAAGAAAATACTGCAAAATCTTTCCGAAGTGAGAGAAGGAGGGAAGGCGCGCTACAACTAACATAATAGCCAGCTGAAAAACGCTAGCTAGCTAGGCTAGCGCGCAATGGCTTTCTCTTATAGGGGCTACCTTCTTCAAGCTCCGCCCAACCTATACAAGGCAATGAGAATTGCTTTCAGCCAAGCCAAGCCTTTTTTTTATGGTTGCACTCTGGAATTATTGCTATCTCCGCTTTTCCTTGGGCTATGCGCAATCCACTGTTGAAACGGAAAAGTCTTATTACCGCTCCCTTCTGTTCAAAGTTATCTCCTCCCAAAATCGGACAAACCCTCTCTCTATTTTCTCTTTTTCAATCCCTAAGAGCTAGAATGAATCAAAGCCTTTATTCCCACAAAGCCACCTTCCATTGATTTAGCTCTTTCCGTTGAAGGAAGAAGAGGTCTTCTCTCTTCTTTAGGAAGATAGCTGTCATAATGAGTGGATGAAAGTGATCTCAAAGGAATTCATGGAATTGATTGGAGCAAGACTCAATGTAGTGCACTCGCTACCTTTCAAGGTGAAGGAAGGTAGTCACTGCAGCTCTCCTTGCTGCTTTCAAGTAAGGGGATAAATCCATTGGACTAAGTCACCACGTGAAAGCTTGAGTACATAAAAACTTTCTTTCCCTCAGAGATAGTCTCCGTTATCGCTTTGGTAACGCAGTTCGGTTGCAAACCATACATACAGAATAGCTTCCTACATCTGCGGGTCAAGTCCGACCTAACCAACTTGTATAAATAGTTCAAACTAGAATTAGAACAAGATAGATCACCCCTTCCTTAAAAAGCCCTGTACTTCAGGTGCTGCACTCATTCACTCCGGAAGTTACTATTACTTGCTATTTCAAGATCTGCCGCTCCGTGGGCTTGCTTACCGCGAATACTGAAAGAACTGGCGATTTACTGCTTCTCTTTGTGCTTATTTACCGTACTATGAGTGAGCTTGCTCGTACTTATTGATTGCATACTGTCTTGCTCCTCGCATACCGCCGTACTCAAAGTGTACCGATTTCCGCCTATTTGCCTCTCTCGATTGCCTATTTTCGCTTGGAAGTCCTTATTCTCGATTGCAAGAGTTTCGAGAGTTAACGAAAGGATAAAACGATTGAGAGACTTGATTACGACCGTTAGAGATTCGCGTTAGCATACTCGATATCGCACAGATCAATTGCAAGGGGGATAACGATTGACTAAAGAAGATCGATTCATGTGGCCCTCTTACTCCCCTTACTTGATACGATAGAGATCAATCGTTTACTGAAACTAAAATCGATGAAGTACTGAAACTACTGAAACTTCAATGGATGAAGTTCTTGCTTGCCTGCCGCTCCTCTGAACGAAGCTACCTTACTATAGTTTTCTAAAGTTGAATGAAAGTCGATATTTCACTTTTTCTTTAAAGACAGCTACGGTTTAGAAAGGCTTTTTTCTATCGTTTTCCAAGGCCGTAATCACCTATGAGATGGCTTTCACAGGGCTTCTTGCTACAGCCGTAGAAATCCTATTCTATTAAGGGAATGCTATCTTTAGCTCCTAGTAAGGCGCATCCCTTTGATTGCTTCCTTACTCCTAAGAAAATGTTAAATAAAACAGGACTCTCAAGTCAGGAATAGCGATCTGGCTTAGCTCATGAACTCCTAAACTCATGAAATCAAGAAGACCCGAACTCGGAAAGACCTTAACTCACTTCAACAACTGGCTTAGAGCGATTAGACAGCTTTCACTTTCAGTGCCTTGCTTCACTTCTGAAGTCATGAACTCAGGAACTGGCTTTCAGAAAGACCTGAACTTACTAAAAATTCTAAAAAAGAGTCTCCCCCGCGGGCACTTTTTCAAAGCCTTGCTTAACTCTTTGAGCTTCTAGTATTCCTAGTTATAATAAATAGGTAAAATGGAGATTAGAGCCTTGCTCCTTCTATCTCTTTAGGCTCATCAAGGAAGACTCGCTCTAGATCTTCATTTGATTCTGCTTATAGGATAGGACCTTCAGGGAGTTCCTTTTACAGAAGAGGACTCTTACAGGATGCTTTGCATACAGACTAGTTGCATCCCTTAGATGGCTGCCTTCTACTTACAGAAGGACTCACTCTAGGAAAGAAAAGGATTCATACCCGCCCTACCTCTGCTTTTAATGAATAAACTCTTCTTGGAGTCCGAGCTTAAAGGACTAGGCTTGCAGACACTTCCTACTCCCTAAGAAGAGTCCTTAGGAAAGGAGACTCTATCTCTTTAAAGGAAGGGAATAAATTCCTTTCTAGTCTAAGTTGACAATGGTAGAGGTAATAATGTCATACTCTCTTGGGGGGATAACCTTTATATGTTTTAAACTTTACGCTAATAGAACAAGTTAGTAAAGTAGCTAAGCTCTTCCAGGGGGAGATTCTAATACAAGACAAGTAATACTTGCACCATATGTATTTCATGTTTTCTCCCCACGTAAATGTAAATTTCAATGGTTTTATATGAAACTTGATCGGTCCATCCGCTTTCATTCTCCTCTTTCTTTGGCTTAACAAGATAGAGAGCTGGCTGACTTTTCTTTTCCGGGGGACTGATGTAAAGGCTTTAAAAGGGCACCCACTGCGTATAAGAGAACTCCCAAGCTTTCTCCTAAGAGAACTCAAAAATGGCTTAAAGGTTTCTTGCTTGGCTGTAACAGAACTCCCAAAGAAACCCCTACTTTTGATTAAGTTCATTCCTAGCTCCTTCTGGCTTGAAAACAGCTTTCAAACTTCCTTGCTTACTGACTTCATTGCCCTAGAATCATCCTATAAACTGCTTGCCTATAGTACTTTCTGGTCTTGCTTGATAACTAGCCTGCACCCCATTATCTCCTATCGACTGCATTCGATTGATCGTATGGATCACCGAAAAAGGAGATTTCCACTTATACAACTAGAACTCAAAACCCAGAAAAATCGTTGAAGAAATTCTTCAACTAGATAGCACTAAAACAACTGGCTATGTAAGGAAGGAAACCTATGTCGTAAATAGAAAGAAATTCAGCCTATACAAACAACTGCATGGGAGCACTTATGACTAAAAAGAAATGCATGACTCGGCCTATAGCTTGACTTTAGGCTAAGCCTTTCTCTAGAATCCTGGGAACCTTAGAACCTTGGGAGAGATTCCCTACTGCCTTAGGAAATCAAACTGCTATCCCTGCTTGAGAAAGTGTTTGAAACTCACTTGCTTAGAATACTCCTGGCTCTCATGCTGGAACGAAAGTCGCTCTACTGTAAAGTGGAGGAACGAAAACTCAAACCGCAGAGAAGAGGTCAGGGAAGGAAAAGCAGAGACAACCGCATGGAAGCAAACTGGAACTAGGCCTTCAACTGGCTCGAAAGCATTAGGAATGGGAGATTCTACCTCAAGGCCTTAGCAGCATTCCTTTACTTAAATAGGGAATGGAACTAGAACTCTAACTGGCATTGGATCTAAAACCCCAAGGAAAGAAAAGTCTCTCTTAGCCCTATAACCTTCTTGCCTGGCCTACTATATAGCCTGATAGATTGGCCTTGCCAGCGTAGGATTCCCCCGCACCCCCTGTAAAATGCCCGCTATCAATAATAGCTTTAGGCATGAGAAAAAAAAGGCTTCACACCGAGACACCCAGATCCTCCATCCATATAAGCTTGCTTTTTTTCTTTACTTACGATTACGATCAGGGACATCTAAATCATAAGCCAGAAGGAAAGAAACTCACTTACACCTTATTATCCGATGCAAAAGCATAAGCTCGCTCAAGCAAGAAAGCAAAATCAGTCTTTGCTCCGGGAAATTTAATTCCTTGCTTCTTGAGCTGGTACAAGAACTAAAGCAAAAAGGAGTTCACCTGATTAAGACGATAGGGCTATGCTGGAAATGAACCCCCTCGCTCTCAGTTACTCCCTCTGCTCCGTCCCTTTCACCGAAGGAAGGTGCTTTTCTAGCGTGAAGTGAGACAGCAATGCCCGGGAAAAGCATGAATAGAAGGAGAAAGAGCAAGAATAGCAAGAGCAATTCGTACTCTTACAGTTTACCCTTAGCCGGAGCACTTGCTAACACACTAGTATGGAATGGAAAGAGCGGATTCAAGCTTTGAGAAGAAGAATAAATCACCAATGCTTCTAGACCCCAATTACCAGTCACTCGAGATAGGACTTCTCCGACCTCCATGGTTACCGGCTTCGAAGACTTGGACAGAGGGGAAGACAAGTCAACTCAAGAATACACTGCTTTGACATCCTCAAGTGACAAATAAAGGGGAGGAACTGAACTACCTTACACTTATTGGAATCCCTAGACTACTGATAGAAAGAATTTCCAACTCGACGGAATAAATCTAGCAAGAGAAAGAAAGGATGAAAGAAAGACATACGAATTCCCGGGCCTAGGTAATAGCCTAAAAAAAAGAAAAATCAGTATCGAAAGAAGATGCCCGGCCTAAAAGACTGGTGGAATAAGCTCTTTTCGTTGATCAAGACCTTTTTTGAACTAAGTCAGTCTGTTTTCCAAAAGAAGTGGGGTTCCTTTCAGGTTTTTCTTCCCGTTCAAGCCAGAAAAGCCCCGTAGCTATAGCTATCCAAGAGTAAGAGTGAAAGGCTTGAAAGCGGGTGCAGATGCCATCGAATAGGCTCTTTGCCACAGAATGTGATGTCTTAGAATGTCCTTTCCCTAAGCCACTTGTTAGCAGCAAAGCCTTGGTCGCATATCTGCTCTTTCTATTAATTGTTGGTTAACTGTAACATATCAGCTGCACTTCCCTGGTCTTGTCGAACCCGCCTTATCTAATTATCCTGGCCTAATACACTGATTTTTGAATCAAGAACCTCTTCAAATTTCAAAGAGAAAGAAGAGAAGGTCTTCTGGCAATATCAGGCATACTACTACTAATAGATTTTTTATCAGGCATGCTCTAGAAGTGCTATTACGGTCTCAGGCAAAGGTCAAGGTCGATCACCTTTGAAAGTGAGGGTTCACGGCTAGTCTCTTGGCAAGTCAAATCCAGTGATCAAGCATTATCTGAGTTAATCCAATAAGCTAGCCTTACCCTCCAACCAGTGCTAGTTTGGTTACGTCCACCAAACAGGCAAGGGAAATCTCTCATTAAAGTGCAAGCTATTCAGTGAGCAATCCAGTTATTGAGAAAGTCAGTGAACCTATCCCCTCTCATCTGGTGGTTGTTGTACTCTTGTCTAACCCATAAATATGGGCAAGGTGCGTAGCGGAGTCTTTCCCCGAGCAAGCAGGAATAGTATATAAAATGAGCAAGTTGTTTTATTTCCTCCGTAACTCTAACCTGTTAATAGATGGCATATCTTTTTTCCAGTTCACTTAAAGGCAGTGTAGCAGTTTGAAGCCTATCCTTTTCTTCTGCCTTCGTGTTAAGCTAATCCCCTGTGTAAGTTCCCAGCAATCCTGTTCGCAGCGATCTAGTTGCAGTAGCGTCTATCCTTCCTTCTAGAGGACCCGCCGACTTAGTATAAGTGCCCCTTGAAGCCATTGGAAGTTCCCCGCCTGCTGCCAATTCCCACGAGGGTTCAAATGCAAGAGAAGGAGCTGCACATTCATATTAAAGAAATTTACGAGGAGGACTAGTTGCTTTATAAGGCTATAAAGCAGATGAGATAATCGTGGAAATTCTCCCGCTACAGGCATTCTAGCCTATTTTTTTTAGAGAGGAATGATTCCCTCGTCTGAGAACCGCCATTCACGCACTATTCCTCCCCACTAAAAAGAGCGATTGATAATTAAACCTAAAACAAAATGCAGAAGTGAGCGTACCCCAAACCTCTCCTCTCTCCCCCTTTTTAGCCAACATCATCAACCCCATTTTTCACTTTGAATGGGTCAAAGCAAAAAATCTGATGAATAGAAGGAAAGGAGATCAGAAAGATACGTGGACGACTTGACTATAAGTATAGGTCGAATGTTTTCGTGAGCAGTAAGCAGCGGATCTCCCCGGAAAGCTGGCTGTATCCGCGACTGGAAGGTATGGATTTCTATCTATATATAAGTGTATATATTGAATATGATCTGATAAAGCTGGGACTGCGACTGGATCATTGACTGGGTCAATAACTGCTACTTTAACGGGCTATCGATCTGGAACTTGAATTGGTAGCTTTGTTTATGGATAAACTATAGCCCTTGAGAATCATTCAAAGACTTTCGTCTTGCTTTGAAAATGACTTCGAAGATGCCCTTGTGGAGCACCATTTCATTCATATCCCGACAAGCCCTAGTTGGCTATTCTTCTACTTAAATAAAACACGAATTCATATATTCATAATTCTGACCCTTTTTGGGTCCTACTGCCTTGTCCAATCATAGGCATTCTGTCTTGGATAGATAAGGCATCGTGATACCCACGTCAGTTACATCATCAATCTCAGATATTGACTGCGAAAGCTTAATGTCGATCAGAAAGAGGTCATTGCCGGAGCACTCTACCCACCACTGACCCTGAGAGAACAAGCCGTAGGGATGATCCTTCCCCAGCTCTCTTTGACCTACCCGAAGAATCTTTCCTTTATCATAGGGGGTGGGTGGATGAACCAGATGCATATGGGGTCTTTCCAAAGGCATTCTTGAAAAGAAAAAAATCAAGTTCAGCCCTTGGCCGCTGTTTTACAACATGGTCCGGCCAGTACAGCGCAGGCGCTGCAGATCATCACATAAATTCGCGACTAGGCAGATGGGACTACGCCGTCAGCCTTACCGTCAGCGCTGACGGAGGGGATCTCGAGCCGCCTGCCTATTCGAGAGAGAGGTTGAGAGACGGGAACTGACCAATGACGAGAGCTTAACGAAGGACTCATTTCCATAGCGGGAGCGTACGCGAGGAGCTAATCACAAGAGGCGAGCGGGTGGTATCGATATCATCATTTTCGTATAGATATGGGACTACCCAATTGGCAAAGTCACTCAATCTTCAACTACACAGAACAAGAAGAGTCTATGGGTCAGGGTTTCTGAGGGTATATCCTTGTCCCGTCCCTTTTCAACCCATGATAACTATCATGAAAAATGGAAAGGCTCCGAAAAGAGGTTCCACTTCGCATCCTAACTAACGCCCTTCAAAATTTCGATGAAACCAATAGATTCGCAGACGACGGAGATTCTCGCTTTTCCTCAAACCTGTAACTCGCAAGTCGTGACTCGATCTTTGATAGATATAAGATTTTATCAGAAGTCTCTCAGTTTCAAGAATCAAGGATATAAAGAATGAGTTGTGAATGTTCTCCACCGATTATATCAAACAAAAAGAACGCTTTCCGTCTAATGATTCAGTCTCGCTATGCGCATCCCACAGCTGATGAAAGAGTACCGGCAACTGGTTGAGCTTCTAGGAACTGCGCATCTCTCTGTAAAAAAACACTTAGCTCGCTCAGGGCTTGGAGGCTCCTTCGCTAGGAAGGCCAGCTGGGATCAAGGTTTTGTGGCGGTACCATCTGGACCTCAACGACCTGCTGCCACCACAACGCCGCAAGAGAATGTTCAACGGCGACATGATCCCGCTGAACATCAAGTAGGAAGATACGATCTCAGAAGACAATGGGCGACATAAAAGAGAATTCTAAGGTCTTTCTGGCTAGCCTATCTCTTTTTTTTCCTTTCCCACTGTGACTTCCATTCTTTTTTTCTAATAGAGGTCAAGTCGAAAGCTCAACCGCGTGGCACAAAACAGTGGGTTTGGCTTCAAGATCTTGTCTTCCTTCAGGCGTCAGCTTCAAGTCTCAATCCGAAGTCAAAGAGAAAATAATAGAGAAATGGATGCCCACTCTTCCCCTGGTGTAGCTGCTGCAAATCACCTATTGAGTTACGAAAGGGTGGATTCCCTTTCTTTCACATGCACTTTTTTCGTCTTCCCTAGATCAGTAGTCCGCTAGTGGGCTTGGGCTCTTTCTGGATGAGCTTGAAGCGACGGATTGTTTTAGGGCAGTCTCCGGTGGAGAGGACTTCGGATACATGTCATTCCGGTCGGTGACTCCTTCTGTCAATGTCTTTCTTTCTGTCACTGGCCAGGCTCTGAATGAAATAGAAATCCCGTTCGTTCACCCTCAGACTTGAGACTAAGCTTTTTGACTGGCGACTCTCCTCTCTCACTCAAGATAAGGTCAGGTGATCCCTTTCTGTCTCCTTCTCAGTTAGGTCCAATAAGTCCCTTCCCGTCAGGCTTAGGACAGCGCATCTTTCAGGCCTTGAATCGCTTTAATCGGTAACCATATCCATGGACACCAAAGGCTTCCTAGCCGGAGAAAGTACAGAGACGCCTTTGATCCCTATTTCCATTTACTAAAATTGCGTTTTCTATTAAGTGTTGGAGTTTTGTTTAGTTAGTACATTAACCTCCCCTTGAATAATTGGGGTCCGAGGGCCGTCCTTCAGCTCTGATTCACCACCGGGGATCAATAAGCCTACTCAATTCGGAGGAGGTCTTTTAGGTATCGGAATATCCGCTGTCGCAGTTTTTTATGCCAGCATAGCATGAAACTACTTCAAAGCGTCGGGTCGTTTTGACTTTGACTTCAACGAAAGAGTCTCTCACTATCATAAGTCCGCAGCATCTTAGGAAAGCTAGTCTTAGTCTCCATTCGATTGTAGTCATTTCAAGACGAGTTTCGAAGAATGCTTTAGTACTAAGGTCTATATACTAATATATACGTAAGTTTATCCAATTCAAGTAGGAATTGCCCTCTTTCCCGTGGTACTTCTGTTACATCCCATGATACTCTCCTTCCAGCGATTGAGACTTCCCTGTAATCCAGTTCATTCAAGCTTAGGGCAAGGGTAAAGAAAAGACCTAAGAGAAGATATCGCATTAGACTTTGAACTGCATTTCTACCTAGCTAGGTTCAAACCCACCTATCCTCTTCCTCTTAAAAAAGAGTTTGAGGTAAGACTCTTATTAACGGACGTCAAGCCCTTATCGGAACGGAAGGCAAGCAGTAGCTGAAAGTTCAACAAAGAGTCTCTCTCTCCAAAAAGCAGATTTTATTGTTTTAGAACAAGATATTGAGGAATTGTCCATACGTAAAATCATCATTATTGATAATTGATACTTAAGGGAATCTTTTGGTTACAATAGAAAGTGATGTGGATTATTCAAGAATCGAAGTCGATTTGCTTTATAATAATAATAAAAAAAAAAAGATATCATAGAACTTATATGATCATATCGCTCGCCATCAAATATCAAATTCGAGGGGAGAGTGGTACTGACTTTAAAGCGACTTGACTAACTGTGATTGGATGCCGAAGGCGTCGTCCTTGTGACCAGCTAACTTCCGTTACTACCACAGGAGAGCTAACAGTAAGAGCAGATTCGGTATCTTATAATAACTACAGACTTTCATAATGACAGGACTGAGCGAAATACCATCTGAAAGAACTGACCCATGTTCAAGAGCTTGAAAAATTAAGTTCAAGGCTTGACTTTAGAGTGAAATCTGCTTTTCATCATTGTGAACAGGAGGGCGATATTCTACCGAGGATGGTTTTAGTAAAATGTCACTTACATAGGAGAAAGTCTAAAATAAGACCAATCTTCGATTCCCTGCAACCAAAAAATCTGGCTCACAACCTTTAAGAGAGCCACGGCCTATTTGAGGAAATGACCCAAAGAAAGGATAAGGGGGATATGGAGCGCACACCCCCCTCCGGATAGGAGACAAGTGAGAGGATAGGAGGAATTCTTATTATTACCGAAGCCCAAGCTCGGATTAAATTAGAGGCCCAACCGTTACCTACCACCATACCTAACCCATTCCTTACACTTACAGCAAGACCAAAACAGAAGGACGACCGGAACGACGGGAACAATACATGGCTCCGCAAAGAACCCAATACCTCACACTCCCGACAATCTAAAGCAGCAAAAAGAAGGAAACCAAGATCGAAGAGAGCTTCATCTACCAATGGTACCGGTCCTAAAGGACAAGGCTGGTAACAGATTCGGAAACTTTACCAAGATCAATAGATGTAACCCACTTCAGTGCCTGGCCAGTCTGCAACCTGAACGGTTTGACACATAATCTTCTTCCCGATTCGGGGATAGCGATTGCTTTGGTCTCGAACCAACTATCCTCACTAGACAAGACCCTCGAATTTAAGCCAAGATCGGCAGTAAAGGAAAAGATTGACTTTCTCTTACCACAAAACAGATAGCGCTAAACCATATCTTATAGACAATAAAACATATTGATACAATATAGACGAAACGAGACTTTCAGAATACTGAGGCAGGCCATTTTCAATACGCAAAAAAGAAGTCACCCAGAAATGCGAAAAAAAAATGGAACAGACGACAATAATCGAGACTTATCGACAATTTAACAATTTATTGACCAACATTCTTTCTTCTTTTTACAAGAAAAATCGAATCAATACTTTCCGATAACCAATTGACCAAGAAATGATGGGAAATGGAAGGAAAGCAGAAAGTTTTCTATACGCAAAATTACCTTTTTTTCTGGGAAACTTAGAAAAGAAAGACGAAAAGAGGGTCGAATCACTCATAAGTGAAGTTAATACGAAAAAACGAATCGTAAGAGAAACCTTCAGATTAATAGGAGGCTATGTGTAAGTAAGCCGTTCTAAGAGTAATTACCAAAAGGTCTCTGGGAAAAAAAACCTGTCCATTTCAAAAATCACTGGGCATAGAATGCACTCTTACTTTCCTTCGTCCCCGCTCTTTCATAAGATTGATTGGAAATGAAAGCAGGAATGAGAGCTGCAAAAAGAATTTGTTTTTAAGAAGGCCAAGAATGTCTATCAGCTAGACAGAATTAGATTCAGACCAACTACGAACCCGATCCGGCACATAGACGATCCCTAAGGACATAGGTAAGGATAGAAAAGAAGAAAATTAGCAGACCAAAAATCGACCTGGCAGGAGAAGAATAATAAATGAGTTACAACCCTAACACCACCCACATTGGAAACAAGTCTGACTCTAATCCGGCCTACCCTACCAACCGTAACAGACAACTGGCCGAAGACAAGGATAACACTATACATAACTAAGACTTTCCCAACTATGTACATAGAGATAGATTGGAATATTGCTAATGAAGCGTCATATAGGGTTATTGACAAGACATAAACCCACTGGTAGTTTTCAACCGGTTACGATTACTAGTCAGAAACCAAGTCCGCAGAGACTACTATTTCGTTTATTCGACGAAAATCTTTTCCAAGAGGAATGGACAAGGATAAGCCTCTACAAAGAGGGCATAGAACTTTCTTCTCTTCTCTTACAAGAAAAAAGATCACTCCTATAACCTTCCCCTACATCGTAATCGCAGGAAAGAAAATGACGGAATACTGCCAAAAAGAACTAAGTCACCGCATACAGACGAGCAGAACGTATTCCAGGCAAATACCACTCACTCCAGGAGCTATAGAAATCGTCTTTCGTTTTCTAGTTCCATCCCCTTCAAAGAATAATTCGAACCCTCAACAGTCCTCCTTACAGTCCACCCACTGGTATCGATTTCCATTGACTAATACGTAAGACGGAACGATATTCTCATCTATATGTAGCTTCTTTTTTTTAGTGGCTTTCACCACTGCTCCTTCTTCCCTTCCTGCATTCATTAAAGAGTAAACGGTATTCCATCCACGTCTACGGATCCTTCCCCGGATTCGGGTTAGTCTTTGTCTCTGACGCGGCTTAGTCACAAGCTCCCTGCCCTCTTATAGCAGAAGTAAGGAGTGTGCGAGTCTAGTTGTCACGAGCAAGCCCACACCGAGGAGAGAATTGATGTCGTCACACTGTAAGCTGTCCCGCCTATTATGAATCTTTACCCCAGCAAGCGTAGGCTCGAAAGAATTCTAATTAATTAAGGCTTTGCGCGCTAGTGCGCTCTCCGTTTTCTCGCTTGTCCCCTTGAGAATTTCTGTCTAAAGCGCGTTCCCTTACTTGAATACTTGTAGTCACCCTGGTTTTCGAATTCCTGTAAGGGAATTTAGGCTCGGTTAGTTTCTCCCCGGTACTATCTGTTTCTGCCTTTCATTTCATACTTCCGAAAGCGCTTACTAGCTAGGTTGGCCGTTAACTCCTTTAGGGTGGCTCCCTATCTACAGGCAAGGTACCTCATCGTAGGGAGACAGAATCCGACTCGGTTCAAACTCTTTCCCATCCCAACCGAAAGGTTACTAGGCCTCCACCCTTACTCCGTCTTCTCCTGGTTTCTTCTACTTCACTGCTTGAAACAGCAAACCGGAGACGAAGAAGACGGATTTCATCGAGCCAAGCCAGAGATCTGTACTCCGGTCGGATGGTAGCAATTTCGAAATTACCCACAGAGGAGCAATTGAAGTAAGTAGTCGGATATTTCTTTTGTTAAGCGAACCAAGCAAGTTGAAAGGTTAGTCTCAACTCAGCAGGACAGAAAGCCCACTAGATCCTTTAGACTATTACTTAAATACACGGAACACTAACTGAATCTATGGGGTCGTAATTCTTTATAATGTGTAAAAACAGATCTCTTTCTCAATACCTGATCCTGATTCTTATTAGCTGTCGCAAAAGAGAGACGAAATCGTTCTTGACTTTACGAAAAGATGTTGTTTTTTTATTCGGAACTACTAGTACTAGCGAGTTATTTTTGCATAAAGGAAAGTCCTATCTATCGCATCCTTATATTATAGATATATATGAATAGAGTCATTTTCATTTTTTCACAAAAGATAAACTATATCGTGTTGAGGAAGCTTATAGGGAAGACGCATGAGGAGTCCCCACATCTTCCTTTTTCAATGGCATTGAGAGGTTCTGACGGAGCAGGTTGTTCATTAGCAGATCAAGGGGCATTGCCTCTTGTAATGAACAAAAACAAACAAACATTACAAGCGTCACTCCAAAAGAAGGAAAAACATTGATAAACTGCCTGGATTTCAACAGCCTGCTAAACCTCCTCCTCAAATCTATCTATCAAAGGGCATAAATTTCCACACTTTGAAAAAAGTAATTATCTTAATCTCCTCAGTTTTGAAGTCAGCATGAAGAGTAGTCCAATTGTACTAGCAACATAACTGAAACCAGCAGGAGACAAAAGAGAAAATAAAGAGGAATTTTCTATTTATGCCAATCCGCTTATTAGTTCTTTCGAAGTAAGAGAAAAAAGCTATACGAAAGTACATCGAAGAAAGTTATTCACCCGGGAATAGAATTGGAAATAGTGATTGATCAATCAACCTGTTTTTGAAGTATGCGAAACCAAGGAGAAATAAGTGAGAAGCGAGCGAGACACAGGCTAAGCGGGCTAGTCAACTGCATAAGAGTTAGCGTCTACGGTTAGCTCAAGACTTTGACAAGCGAAACTACCTCAGTAGGCTATCTTTAGATGATGACAGGACGTTTAGGGTGGTCAAGACATATACAAAAGAGACTGAAGGGCTCATTTAGTCACGAATGACGCGATTGGACTGAAGCATCTAAAGGAGACTGTACAGTCTATTTTATAGGTTCTCCCTTTCACTTGTATGGCTTAAAACATCCATTTGGAAAAAAAATCCAGCTTTCTCTATTGTACTAATCTCCACTTTTCACTCTCAGCGAAAAGCCAGACTTCTTCAAGGTAGGGAATGGAAAGAGAATAAGCCTTTATTCTATCTTCTATTCATTAGAGGGAGTCCGTTAGCTTATTGATTTGAGAAAGACGCTTCGAATTCGTTACTCCATGCGGTAGATCCACAAAGCTTACCTCCTTCTTTCGAAAATGATTTATGCAAAGATGTATGGTATCGAAGCAAGGGGATAGGGACTTGAAGATAGGCTATAAAGTCAGCCTTGTACTCTCACAGAGCTGTTTTCCAACTAGATCGACTGGCTCAAGGCTTGAAGTTTTGAAAAGGAATCATTCACGAGGCTGGGCTAGCACTCAATCCCATGAAACTTCTCGCTTATTCTGAAAATGCTTTCCAAAATGAAAGAGAGGATCGTAAGCTTACAAAGCAAGATCCATAATCTTTAGCTTAGAGCTTAACGCTTTAGCAGAGTGGGTAACACGCAGTTCGAAAGCTTTCGAAGCTAACTAGTTGCCTTAGGCCCCAACTGAGAGGGAGTGCACTTTCGTAGTCGACTCCAATTCCAAAAGAAATAGTGCTTTTCGTCAGAGGCTGAAAGGTAGCTATCTTCTATTTGGTGAGTGGAATCCGAATTGGAACTGTAAATGAGCTCTTTCTTCTTTGCTTCCGAATAAATAGAAAGGCATACACGTAAACATAAGATCAAGCTATTAGCCTTTCTTGCTTGGGATGAGCCTAATACCGTAACTTTTTAGCTCTTGTGAATTCTACCCAATTAGCTTATACGCCAAAGTAGTTTGAATAGTTATCTAAAGAGGTAGGAGTTTGCACCTCTAATTGAATTTCCAGCCATTGATCTAATTGCAGTTCTAGGATCTAGGAATGGTCCACCAATAAAATCGAAAAGTTGGCAGACATCAAAATTGAATGCCTCTACCAGCTATTCTTGAGCCAATTGCACTCCTAAGGAAAGCTCTTATAGAATCAGCAGCACACAGCGCTTAGACCTAAAGGATACCTTTGAAAACCTGCATAATCTATAGGTATCAATCTGAAGTATGCTAAGAGAAAGGAAGCATTCAAGGCAAAGAAGAAATTAGTTGCCCTACTCTCAGGTGAACCCGCTAACATCGAGATTTTTCACTTCAATCCGAAAGCCTCTGAGTTCTAACTAATCGACTCTATAAAAAAACTCAACTCGAGAACGCTAAAAACTGACTTTATTAGGTTTCAGTCTTGGGATATGGCTGTAACATATACTAGGATTAGCTAATGATGTTTTACCTTCTTGGCACCAAGCCTTTTGGCTTTTTTTTAGCAACCAAGATTCAAGATGATCTGATAGCCCTCGCTTCTCGAATAACCGTCGGGTTGTCTTTGGTGAGTGGTGCCTCCTTGAGCAATTAGATCATGTTCTGGCGAGGGGGTAAACGAGTGCAAGTGACTGACCGGCTGGACGTCATATGTGTAATACGATCTACAGACAGATCCCGACCAATACTGAAACTGACTTTTCTTGCCCGCGCAAGAGCGTCACACTAAGGTCGAATGCTCCTTATCTAATGCCCCTGCTCCTATAATAATAATAGGTTATAGAGACTTTGATTCTTTGCCTACCCTCAGCTCACTGAACTCTCTATCGAGTTCTTGATACCGAGGGGCTGAACTAGCTGACCACACTAACGGCATATAGACGATGACGATCTTGACAAGTGCGTTTGAGATAGTTGAGCTTTCCAACCAGTCTGTGATACATTCTCAGATGATCAAGCAGATCACCATCCGAACACATACATATTACGTCCTAGTAAAGGATTTGGCTCAATCGGGCTGGATATAGGCCTTTCTCCCAACTTACTATTACCGACTGTTTCTACTCTACTACATCGAGCGGATCGTGAAAACATCTTGTAATGGAAAGTGTTTTTTTTAGAAGGCAAAGTCCAACCTCGACCGACCTAGTCGACCAGGCATGTTACCTTATGTTACCTGAAGTATGTTACCGCGACAATTCATGTGTTTCCCTAACTTGCTCCAGAAAATGAATTGATTTACCAAAAAAAAGTAGCAAACCCGTTTCCGTCAGGATGTCTAGTGCATCGAAAGGATTGATTCATGCACATCTACGTCTTTTCTTTTCCACGAGACTTGTGTTAAAACACACCATATCTACCGGATCATATTTATTTACAATATAGACTAGAATTTGTGAATTGGGAAGCTTATAGGGAAGACGCATGGTTATAAGCTTTTATAGCACTTACTATCTTATAATGTCTTATTAAAGTACTTTGTATTTGTATTTAGGTACACCCCTATGAATATGACACATAGAGATTGATTCAATAATGCCTTGAATTTAATTTAATTAATAATTAAAGCGGATTCGAGCTCGCCCGCTCTAACGGCTTTTTTCCGAAGGTCTATAAACCGAGAAGGGCTGCCTTTCTACTTTGAATAGGGATCATAGAGATGATTACCTTGTTCGTGGCAATCAATGTCGCTAAAATCCGAACGTATGGACTGCTGTGTAGAATAGGAGCGATAGGCCCTACTGGACGTGGAAATGACGGAATCGTCCACTCCATGATTTCGTAAGAAAAAAGAAAAGGTTGATCCATAGCAATCAGCGATGTCCCGATCATAGCGTAAGCTGAAAAGCGTCAAGATTGAATAGGTATAGACTACTCGTCCTTAGATAGCTCACTGTCAAAATCAGCCCTGATTGTAGGACTTCGACCTTGGTATAGACAGATCAAGGGGCCAATTAATTCTCCAGATAAGTTGGGAGCTGAAGGGACTACGACATTCTCCTAATACACCCAATGCTTCTCTCCGGGAATCCCAAGGTCTTAGCAGAGGCAGTCAAGGCGTTATACCATAGATAACAGAAACCACTAGATGCCAGCTCATGGCTCGCCATAGATGCTATATAACCTAGCTAAACAGTATTAGCTGTTGGGATCAGAGAGAATAGCGGCTATAGATCAGAGGAAAGCAAGCAAACTCATACTAATGGGGGAAAACTCTAAGTTAGACTTCAAAAAAGAACTAAGAGCGCAGTAAGAGAAGTTAAGCTACCAGCCTGACCCGGCTATCGTTTTCTCTACCCACGCCTAGAAAGAAATAAAAAGAGAGCTACATCCCTATAGAGATCATACTATTCTGGTACACTAAAATCCGTCAAAAAGAGAGTATGCCAGAATGGTCTGATACTCTATGACGCTTCTATATACTAGAAAGGATACTAGAAAGGGACGCCCTTATCCCAATCCCACTACCAGTGCAGGAAGGAAGGAAATTACTGATTAGGGCTATCGAGGAAGAAAGACCTTTGGAAGAGGGGTTAAAGGATAAGCTTTCTCTTTCCTTCAAAGGCTACTTTGTTTATGGGAGCATACCTTGCCCCTCATCCGAAATCTATCTTGTAGATGCAGTATGATCAAATTGGATTAATGCGACTCTGTCATCATCCGTGCTTGAATGAAACTCAGATTGAAATTGTAATTTAGCGGATACATTGCTAAAGCTTTTTCTTGACCATGCCTCATATGCGGAACTTTCAGACCAATTTCAAGAAGAAAGGCTATCGGAGGAGATGCTTCACTTGAATTCTATCGCTCGTTAGGAACCAGCCAGTACTGGCGTTAGGTAGAGTGGTGTCCGCCTGGAATTCATAAGATTCTATAGCTATAGTAGCGCCAATATCCTCTGTGATTTAACTTTATCTTCTATATATAGATTCTATGATGGCTATGTTGGCGTGACGAAAACGTGCTATTTTCAAATCGATTTCAAGAAGCTCTGAAAAGAGCAATCAATAATGTCGGTAATGGTCCATGATCCAATTGAGTCTTGCCTCATTGAGTCAACTTTGAGTCTAAATCATGGAATGCCCATCTGCTAAAGAACAGAGGTTATCAGCTGGCCCAAACCAAAGGAAGGTACATAGTGAGGCCCAGTAATAGCTCTCCCCCGTAAACAAAAAACAAAGAGGTCCACAAAAACCTTTTTGAAACCTTAATAAGGTTAGCAGAATATAGAATGACCTTTATGTGGTCGAGCACCTCCTCGAATAAAGATAGCCCACATAGAAGTCTTCGTGCCGGTCGTGGAAAAGCAAATAGGCGGCCGCTTCAAACTAAGACCAACATTCGATTCGAAAGGTAGTAACAAGATAAAGTTCCCGATCCGCGTCGTATCGGTACGCTGTGGCTTTGAATCAGGCCGGAAGTTAGTGGTTTTATTTTAGACCTCGGGATCCACTTGTCCTACATAGAAAAAAAAGAATGTGCCGAAGAGGAGACCAACCAAGGTCAAACAATCAGCCTCCTTACCTCGACGAAGGAATCAGTTAGATATTCTATAGTTACTCCTGCACAAGCTTCAGATCTGATTGAGGAGCGCTGGGAGGAATAGATAGGGGGATGCCTTGAAGATCACTTAACCAGTGCTTTAAGGACTTAGGTAGATTATTGTAACCTGATTTGATCCACGGCGGAGTTACCATAATAGTGGTTGGCCGGGTTAGCGTCAGGAACACAACCGTTAGATTACGTTATTTTTTATTTATGAATAAAAGGAATAAGATGCTTAAAGCACATTTTCTTTGCTGACTCAATTGACCCCGACTGTGTCTAGATCAGGTTTCCAGTTTAGCGGTGTTAGCTTTGTCTTGCTCCGACCTAACGGGAAGACCGATCACAGAAACTATTGGAAAGGCTAGTTGAAAGAAAAAGAAAGAGCCCTCTGGTGATCGAGTTTCCAAAGACAAGGAGTTATGTCATTCATCCTTCTGACATGAGCGAAGCGATTGATACGACAAAGAGACTGATTCTCTGTGATAGTCAGAGTTCCCACTAAATCAAAAGTATGCTAGCCTGATAGCAGAAGCTGGGTCATTCACTTCCCTCCTCAGGTTATGCAGGTCTAACTCCATAATTTAACCAACTCATTCTCATTACATGATTGTCATCACAAATCATCATGGGCCAAGGGCTTGCTTTTTACGTCAAAAGCACTCTTTCCATAAATGGAAAGTCTTTCAAACGTCTGAAAAGAGTCGGGGTTACAGGTAAGGTAGATAAATCATCCGATCAGGGGAAAAGAGCCGTATGACAATGAGGTAATTTACGTAGCAAAAAACGATTGTCAAAGCAAGCTGCTTTTTCCATACCTGGATACTAATAAAGGAAAACATCTGCCATAAACCCCGAGAGATAATGAAGATGGAACAGCAGGTCCTGAACACTTTGATGTAATAAAGAATCAAATTTATCCGTTTGATCGTTACAAGCCTATTATCCTATTATGAAGCACAGGAAAGACTTGACCTTGCTCGTACCTTGGAGCTTCCAGATTGGATTCCAACCAGAATAAAGTGCACACTTTTGTTTTGGAGTTTGACACCAGTAGGCTGAGTTGGCCGTGAATGAACCATTTGAGGAATGGGAAATGGATCTTGGAATGGATCAATGCCCCGATCATAAACAACAGAATAAGAGCGACTCTTATCTATCATTCGGAATCTTCCTTCCTCCCTGGATCCTGTGCCTGTTGGTTTTTTAGTTGCTCTGAACTTTAGTCTCGGAAGAGAAGTGGGGTCGGCCAGGCAAAAGGTCATTTCGTTTTGATTGAACGAATTTGGAGTTTCCCAAGGGTAAAGACAGACTCACGAGCAACTACCCTTAGTTCACTGAACTACCATAAAAGAAGCCCTACCAGCTAACTACTCTTTGAAAGAATCTGAAAAGTGAAGCGATGCGGCAGATTCATGACCAAACAAGAGCTCCTAAGCTAAGACCGCTTCTTCTCTACATATGATAATGAAGAAAGAAGCGAGAAAAAGCTTATTCTTAAAGAAAAAGAGGACGAAACGCTTGCGCGCTAGCGCGCAAAGCCTTAATTAATTAGAATTCTTTCGAGCTGTAGCTTGCTCCTTTGGTATGAAAGAAGTAGCAAGGAGGAATCTCGCTCACAGGGAGGAAAGATGCTGACGATAGGAATTCCTACTTCAACTAGAGCTTGGAACCTTTGAGTCTTTCCTGCTTTGACCCATAAAAAGAAGAAGAACTTTGGGCTCCTACCCTTCCACAACAGCCCAGTAGCTTCCTTACGGTAAGTTGACCAACTGCTTAAAGTTCCTGACGGCTTTATTGCCCTTTGCTTCAAAGAAAACTCCTGTGAAGATAAAAAAGTCCCTCTGCAAAAGCTTTAGCTCTCGCTTCATGTTCTGTGTAATCGGCTTTTTCTGATCCTGAGGCGCCTGTTTCGGTTTCAACGGATTATTCGGCATCTTTGGATGATTATGCTTATTCCCCCTCTATTCCTTCTGAAACAGGGCCATTCGTCGTAAGCCCTTTTTCTTTTCATGCTCTATGCGTGGATATCTTAGACTATGAAAAGAGCGCATGAATCCTCTTCCACTTTTTTGGGAAATCGCCCCGCCCATTGCAAGGGCTTAGACAAGTAGGCATAAGGAAAGCAGGTAAGAAGTGACGAACTCGGGCATGAAGTATGGTCTGTTGGTCAAAGGAGTTCAGTTCCGAGCCTTAGATAGGTATTTTTTTCTCTCTATGTTCAAGTAGGCTATTACTGACCAATATCCGTAATCTGTCTAGCATATGACTATTGCTGTATAAACTAACTTTAGGAAGTACTAAATGCTTCTATTTAGTTCGGTACTAGGATATTTCTTCCTTTTCATTAGGATGTAAATCTGTTACCTTCTTTATAATTGCTTTCCTTGTCAGACTAGTTTTCTTTCTCTTTCTCTAAATCTTGCTTACTTAAGATTATGCTTTCGGCATAAGATTCTTTCTTTTTCTGTAAATGCTTTCTATTAGCTTTTCCTGCCTTCTTTTCCTAGTTATTAGTCCTTTATTAGTACTAGAGTAAGTAAGATAGGGAAAAAGGGGCAACATTCTCCTTTTCCTTTCGTTTTACCGTTGGGTTCCCTCTTTCATTAGTATTATATCCAGTCGTAGACTTAGGACTTCGATATGGTTTTATTCTCTTCATCGTATCGGAGGATTCTATCCAGTTGTTAATTCTTTTATTTCTCCCTGGAAATGTTCATTCCAATAAAGTTAGATCATTCCTTCTTTCTAATTCCTTAACGCTTCCTCTATTGCTGTTAAAGACAAGAGTCATGTTGATACCTTTCCTTTTCCTTTTTCCCCCAGTAAGAGAGTCCTTATACTTCCTCAATATGCTTTTCTTTTTCTTTTGAGAGTAAGTCAATTCTTTACTTTCTAAGAGCTAAGAGTAAGGCTTTCTTGGCAGTGTCAGCCATAATCTATCTTTATTCAGCTAAGCGAATACGGTCTCTGTAGATTGTAAATCTACTCCAGTTTCCTTCTAAATTTTGATATTTTTTCGCCCTTTAGGTCCTTTTCTCCATGCGATCCAGTCCATCCAGTAAGCTAGCAAGTTATAGAGTTTGCCATCCGTCCCTGTAATTTCCTCCTCATTCCCTATGCTTTGTGTTGTAGTTTCCTTTCAGCCCCAGTTTTTCTCCCAACCAGCCAAGCCAATGATAGAGTCCGAGGACAGGTTAAAGGTATGTGCCAGGGGTAAGGAAGAAAGCTTTGATTACCTGGGAAAGTCTCTATAGCAAGTTATTATTAAAGCGACAGGCAATCTATTTCTCTTCCCTAGGCATGGAATATTCATAGGTAATGGGTGCAGGCAAGGGTACATAGATATTCAAGTCAAGGTAAAGCTTACCTTAGAAAACTCTCTCATCTAACTAGACGCTTACAGGAAAACTCCTAGATGTTGGAACTACACGAGAAGGCAAGAACTCAAAAAGCGAACTGGCTAAAAGTCCCTGAATTAGGGATCCTTCTTAACACATACATGCACCACTCGTGCGCTGGTCGAAGAAGAGAGACTGCTTAAGGGCCTTAGGGATCGCGAAAATCCTTAACTTACCCGCACCTTCTACCTTAAACCCAAGCCTACCCGGAGGGTACATAAAATCCAGTTTAACAGCAAAGCTACTTCGGCATAGAGAGAATATACCTCAGTCAACAGGACTGTTAAGAACCGGACTGCCTCTGAAAAACAACTTTCTCTAGGGACCGCTTGATAGCCATCAAAATGGAAAGTGTCTTCGATCCTCACCAGGATAAATTATTTCTCTCGGGGAGAAGTAGGCAAAGAGAGGATCTATGTACAAGGACGACCAAGAGGTAGCCGTCTTAGCGAAAGGCAGGGTTATCCGATCAGTATAAACCCAGCATGAGGTCACGAAGCTCTTTCCTTTCAGGACGGAAAATTGATCCAATAAGCAACGGAAGAAAGGGACCTTAAGGTTTCCCCTAACGAACTTGTACTGAACCGATCAATTGGTCCACATAGGCTTACATGACCACCCAGTAACTAAGGGTATGGTCTTATAGAAAGATGCGTACCGATCCATCAGATCGGGTACCTTGCCTGGAAGAGATTCCAACTTTCTTTGGAAATTAACCAATAAAAATAAATGCCAAGTAGTATTTCAAAATAGATGAATACTGGTTATTATCTTTCTTAGTGACCGGTATCAACTTGTTAATACTAAATAAGCTTGGGTAAAATTGCACAACCTTATCGGAATACTCATCTCGCCGTGAAATCATCCTCCGATGAAACGAAGGGATGCACCCAGGTAGTCCTGTCCTCGTAAGGGACACAGCACTGGGTGTGGAAGAATGGACTTTCTGTCTAAAGCATATTCCATTTTCATTCCTCTCAAACTATTTGTTTTGGCATTCTTCTCGAAAGAGGAAGATGAAGAAGCTTTTGCTCATCCGTAGTACCCACTGCCTTCCTTCAATGACTTGGCATTGCTTCCTTGCTTGAACTCGAAAAGGCTTCCAAAGCTTGTTCCTGGCTTACCTATTTTAACTAGAGCTTTCTTCTTCTTTTCAGAGTATTGTACTCATTTCTTTAACCTTTTGTTTTATTCATTCCTTAATCTTAATAAGGATTGCTATTAGTTCTTTTCTTAATATAAGTAAGATAGGAAAAGTCTTCTAGTTAGAGAAGCTTTAAACCGAGGGGATATTTCTTCTTTTTAAGTAGCATGGTAAGATAAGATCCTTCTTCTTTCTTCTTGCTTTCCTTGTAATCTTCTTTTAAGTCTTTCCCCTTTCTAAAGCTAACGAAAGGCCATGGGAATGATTGTTGAATAAAGAAAGTACCACTAAGGAGGCGTCCCTCTTGCCCAATAGTCACTCTGTTCACGTTTAGCTGGGAATGAATGTGAACCAATTGTTGACAGAGATGATTTGATTAGCTTGATAAGGTAGGCTTTCGGATAGTCAATATGATTTAGTGATGGTGTCCGTGGTCTTGTTCAAATGCTTTTTTTTCGGGCCAGGAGCAAGAGGTCTTTTCTTTTCCTGTTCACGAATCCCATGCAGGTTCTCGGGAAGACGACGGTGCGATTTCATCTGTTGGAGGCGTAACTGCAGCAGTTAGCTCTACTCTAAAGGTAGTTCCGTTCTCCTCGGATGAGAATCGGTAGCTGTTAGAATAGTAGTAGCGGTGTGACTGTGACTTTCTTCTTGAAAAAAAAGACTGCTTGACTTGCTTTCCTTGGCGTCAAAGGTAGTGAGTGCATTGATGCAGAGAAGTTGGAATATAGTCAGTGTGCCACGAGTGACTCCTTTTGTTGTAGATTGATTTGACTCTGTCTCCTCCCACTCCCAGGAAGGATCAGATACAGATTCTCTCGTCCTGGTGGTTTGGGCATAGATCGGATTTGCCTTCAGTCTCTTTAAGCAAAAAGTTTCGGCTAGTGAAATCATAAAGAGTGCGCTCCCCTTGGGCATGAAGCCATTGGATCAGGGCATCAAATCACAGGCGAAAGGTATTCATTCGGAGTTCTTCCCCGGCTTTGACAGCAAAGCAGACCAGGAATTCTCAGTCTTTTGGGGAGCAACTGGGGAATTGTATTCACTACTTCTTATGCCTGAGTCTCATTCGACGGATGGTCGGTATCGCACCTCAAGAAGGCCAACTTCATTACTTACAAATCGGCTTTGAGAGCCCTTGGCTTGGCGTGGGAAGTCAATCCTTTCTCTTAGTGAACCTTGACTTTTCTTTATATTATTTCTATTATGAGTACATGTGCCGCTTTGAGTGCGATGGAAGCAATTAGGCAGGCCCTTCGCCGTTTTTTCGGATTCGATCCGCTTAGATAGATTATGAATTAGATTTCCGAGGAAAAGACTCTCAGTGCTCAGTGAATGGCTAGGAGTTCCCGAGTTGGACAGTCTCATTATAGAGATGCTGCGAGACAAAAAGTCTTGTCCTGAGAATAGTAGCCTAATTTCGTATCGAGAACGGGCCTTGGGACCTTGTTGCCGGTCTTTCCTTTCTCCAGGTCAATTTGCTTAGCTTTTTCTTGAAAGAAAGCTCTATTCCCTATAGGATGGAAGAGATTCTCCCCAGCGAGGAAAAGATCCTCGAGAAGGTGAAGTTTACTAAAGACAAACTGGCTTTGGGACCTTTTCTTGGCTTTTGATTACTGAAGATTTGGGAAGGGATTTCCCCTTCAGGATTGTCAGGATTGGAAGTACTTCTGCTAATTTAGAATTCGGAAGCTGAAGCTAATGCCCCGCCGCCCTGACTTTGGAGGAGAGGGAACTAACGAACTCTACGGGGATTCCTTGTGCCTTAAGTAGCTGAGGCGCCTCCCCATCCCATTATCAGAGGTTTGGTTGGAAGATAAGTAGAAGGGCTCTGTACATGGCACTCTCTTAGACTGTATATCCCTTTATACCCGCCAGAAAGAAAGTAGCTTCTTTGATATGGTTCAGTAAATAGGAATCCCAGTAATACAGTCAAGATTGGAAGAAGATAGGAATATGGTCCATATAGGAATGAAGAAAGGGCATGATAGGCTAGTTTGATTCCAAGCCAAGCTGCAGGGCAGGGGCGGGGAATTGCATTCGCTAATAGAGCTTCCTACGATCGCAGCGTGCAAATGGGAAGTGGAATGGTCTGCTTCCACTTAGTAGCCCAAATCCGCGTACCCCCGAAAGTAGGCTGACGCTACTAAGCTTCGAAAGAAGCCATAGGCTTACGGAGGTTGAAGTCAAGTATTAGAATGAGTCTTATTAGGTTTTCCCTGGGGGAAGGCTCCCCCCAAGCCCCGTGAGTCCCGTCCTGCCCTGCCTTGAACTATCACTCGGAAAGTAGGACACAACACTATAAGAGAGTAGCTGCCAAAACAAGCTCCCTAAGGTCGCACCTAAGATCCGAAGGAATCGCTTGAGAACTAACTGCATACCTGAAGTTTGCTTGTGTGCGCATAGCCTTATCTTTATCTTATCTTTGAATACTTCCGGCTAGAAAGAGATTCTTTCTGTGGTCCGTTCTAGTGACAGCATTTCCATTCTATTGTATTGTTGTAGGAGCCCTTCTTTTTGCTTTCTTTGCCTTCCTCTCGTTACATTTCATTTCAGGCCATTTACGATCGTTTCAAGGGCCTTCTATTAGATAGTCTAAAGAAAGTAAAGATTGAGGATTTCTAAATTTAAGGAGAAAGAAAAAAGCTTTTAATTTAAGAGCAAGTCGGTGACGCTTCTTACTCTTTCACCTTTCAAAGAAGTAGAAATAGAAAGGGGTAGGAAAGCGTCTACCTTGTTCAAGTTGCGGATCTCCTTCAAACGCTTTGAGTTCATTCTTGTTCTTCTGGTTCTCCGGTGGGGGAAATGCCCCAGTTCCCCTACATGCATTAAGCGACGACGGCTCAAACGAAGGAAACCATTTCTCATAAGAGAGACGAAAATCACAAGAAAGATTTGATCCAAAGTGAAACGAAAAGAGGCGGTCGATCAGTCATGAGTGGAAACTATGTTGATTGAGTGCAATTTCTAAATTAGGAAAGATTAGACAGAATCCTACCAATCTAAATCTTTGTTTCCAACAGTGAAAGGCTGCCCCTGTCGGCGGGTTGCTTAGGTCCATGTAGTCCAAATCTCCGCTTAGGAAAGAAGTCCTTTTTTACTTTTTGCGAAAAGGTCAATTTCTCTTAGAGAGTGATCGAGAGAAATTCTCAGTTGGGAGCCGCAGCTAGGAGACATTCTTTTTATCTTTTCCAGTTATGAGATAGCCTAATATCCCAGTAGATGTGTGGTCCCTTTCGAGCGCTTCCTTCTTTGCTGTGTTTGGAACCGGCTTGTTTCAAGCTAGCCAGAAAGAGAACCAGGGCCCAGGTCTTGGTCTATTTTGACATGATTCTCAATACGCTATCTAAACTAGGTAAGGAAAGGTGGGAGAAAGAAAGCTCTACTTCGGATAGCTGGGTGCATCAACCTCTTTCTTTCGGGACAATACGCGGCTAGTCAACCGGGCCTTCTTTCCACAACTGAAAGAGAATCTGAAGCAGGATCGGAAAGAGAATAAGATTGAGGAGCGGAAAGCCCAAAGAGTGATGAAGCTTTTTTATATAAATAGATTAGGTTGAGGAGCGTAGCAGCTCGCATTTTTTTAATAAGACAAGGTCAGTCGAGGTACGTAGTGACTCGACCACCGGTTTATATAAATAGATTCAGTCGCGGAAAGCCCAAAGAGTGATAAGGAGAGGAGCTGAGAACTTTGCTTTTCGTTAATATCCGGAGTCAAGCTAAAGGAAATGGTTTGACGGTCGGTGAAACTGTCCCTTAAAGTAAAGTCAAGCCAGTTCATTCATTCGGTCTAGTGAGGAAGAAGTGAAAATCTACGTATCTTTTAGTTCTTTAAGTGAAACTCCTTCTTCGTCGTTTGAGTTCAACTCATTTATTCCACTCGTTGTCTTATCGTTCGGACCGATCGAAGCATCGGTCGCCACAGCCTTTGAAGGATAATTCCTTCATGATGGCAAACGCTCATCTTCGTCCAGGTAAGAGTCCAATGCGTCATTCATAATGTAAAATAGGATCTATCCGGCTGGTCTAAAAACCTAAAAAAATTCCCTTTCGCCTGCTGGTTTGACTAGGCCTTTGTGCCAGGTATGAACTAAAAAAGAATTTCATCCGGATCCTTTCGTTCCTCTCCCGTTGGTCGAGCGTCTACAAACCTTCGCTCCCAACTCGACGAAATAAAGTCAACCCATGCGCGCCTTGAGCCATGCACACCTCAGAAAGGTTTAGTTTGCCTCACGAAGAAAGCACCTCCGCTCGGGTCCGAGAATCCTAATCCGCCTTTCCCTAGTCCCTCGTAGAAGAAAAATGTGGGGTAGGCCTAAAAGACCGACTTTCCTCCTTCAAATCCGGGATTCTATTTAAACTAATCCGAATCTGTGTACTGACAGTAGTAAAAGCGGAATATCCTATCTCAATTCTTGGCAGAATAAGCCCCATGACCGACCGAACCGAGGCTGGGGTAGATAGAGGACGAGAAGATTTATTGAATGCTCTCGGGCATTGATTGAGGAAGTAGCCCAACCTTTTTTCATCTACGCAAAGAGGAATTACTTCTTAAAAGACTGGAAATGGTGCATAACGATCGATTCCTAAGGCTGGTAATGCCGAATCAATCAAGGATAAGGCAATACAGTCAGAAAGGAAAGCAGCACTGACCTCTTCCCATACCAGAGCCGCAAGTCTACTGACGGCTATTCGCTATTCTTTCCATCGTTCAATAGTAACCAATCTCCCCTTCCCCACGCTCCTTTGACCTTATTCCATTGCGATCTGAAGCCTTGTATTCTGTAGGAGCAAAAGCCTCTTCTACCGCTCCTGCCCCCGAAAGGAGATAGAACTCCTAAACTCAACCTAAGGCAGCCTCTCTCTTAAAAGCGATACCAAGAAAGCATTCCAATAGCAGCTGATGAAACTATAGCACGAACAGCTACCTCCTCGGGACACTCCCTTTCAAGACGTTAGCGATCCAATTCGCCTGCTTGGATTAGGACTTTCCTTCTTTGATGGAGAGAATGCGTTGGTATAGAATGACGCAACAATCCTTCCCGCGTTGAACCTCAAAGATCTGCAGATCGGAGTCGTTCAACAGTAAGAAAGTCAAGCTTTCCAGCAGACTATACCTCAAATCGAACTTCCACGTCTTCGCTTCCTTCCCATCCTTTCTCCCGTCGTTCCATCTCAGTCTGTCAACACCCAATCGACCTCCTTCTTTCAGTTGCAGCCTGTTGCTCTGTCTTTTGGATTCATCTACGAGCAGAATATGGATTGCCAGTAGCGAAGTAGGAGATGGAAATGCAGTCTTAGGTGGGGGTTTGAATATCGACTTGGTGAGCTACCGTCCTTCTCTCAATCGCTTGTCTCCGGCAGGTGGGTTCAATCAGCCAGCCAAGATTCATGTGATCATTCTACGTCTTTCTTTCCGATCCGTTGCTTCCAGCTTGATCTAACTGCAAGTGTAGCCATCCTGGATCCGAAGCTTTCTAAGACTCCCTTGAGTTCCTAAGGTAGCCAGTGCTTCAGTAAACGCTGGTTCTTTCTCCCTTAGCTCCGCACTCTTACAACCAAGCACCGGAACCAGTAAACAACCAATTGGCTCGTCAATGGCTAAGTAAATGGCGCTCGAACCCTCCATCCTTGATTTTCTCTCGATATCTGACCCGTCAACCTTCCCATCTCCTCTTACTTACGCATCTTCAATCAAATCATGATCCCATCTCGATCAATTTCGCATTGATCAGGGCGGGCGTTTCCATTGCTCTTCGAGAACCTAAATACGTATTAAAAGATACGTGGGTTTGAGATAACTGAGATACAAAGAGATAGAGATTTGTCTTTTATATTCTAAAAAAGCTTTTTCACTCATTCCTCCTCAAACAATTGAAATTCAAGGGGCTTGGCGAGAGAGACTTGACAACCTTTTCGGTAGGAGGGATCACTACAACTTGACTCAGGTCGGGCACTACCCAATGATCTTTGTAGGTTTACAACCCTGTGCCGCTTAACCGGAGTAGGATATAGAACCCTATCTCGCTCTGTCCATACCCGCAATCTAAAGATTGAAAGGTACGAAGTTACTCATGACGCTATATGAGGCGCGAAGTCACTCGAGCGAAGCGATAGGTTGCGGGCAATATACACTACAGTGTCTTACCCTCTTTACCTTTGGTTAGGAAGGGGTTTACCTTTTGGATCCCTATGTTAAAGGGTTACGTAGAGAACTGAAACTGCCGCAGTTGAGACAGAGATAAACAACCAACCCTAGCATCCTTTCTTTATTAGTAAGTTCCTAATCTCTCGACGAAGGAATCTCTGTCCTACTGCTATTCCTAGTTCCACTGTGCCCTACTCCTACTAATTCCACTGCGCGCGTCGGTCTTTCCAACTCCAACCTAACTTATTCATGAGGCTTGAAGTAGATAAGATCTTCATCGACCACCGACTTACATATCCTTGGGGCAGCGATTTTTCTCAGAAATGAGTCCCACGTATGTAATATTCCAACACTGTAATATTACAGACACTGACCAATAAACCTTCCCATATATATTGGCTAAAATAAAGACTAGGGAAAGGCGAATCCAAAAGCATGGAAAGGTATCCAGAAAGCACAGTAAGAGCTATGAGATAGGCTCACTCTCCCCTAATACCCGCTGCTAAGGATTGAAAGTAGCACAATCGGCTATAGGGCAGAACTCCATATCTACGAATAGCCGCGGGCAAGCACCTTTAACAAGCAAGTAACTAGCTTAAACCTTACTTAACAGCAAGGCGCGAAAGTTTTCGCCTATAGCTTCTACTTCTACTTAGCAGCCCAAATACAGTACCCCTTTAACACACTTTTACGCTTCCGCTAGTACTTTTGTAAGTAAACCACCTTCTCATGTCTCCAGACCTTCTATTAACGGGGCTTTTGAACTATAGCAAATAGCCCATTGGTTGAGCTTTGCTCTATGCTGGCTTAACTCTTCCTATGCCTTTTCGAACAGGAAAGCCTAAGGAGCAAATCAAGCCTTAGCCCAATCCAAAAGTTGCCCGCTTGCTTTCGCACCTCGCTTCCGCATCTACTTAGTTAGCATCCTAAATCAGCCTACCCCTGCTTTAAGAGGCTAGTACACAAGCTACTAAAGCTAGTAAGCTAGTATAAACGCATTTGCCCGATTGCTTTAAGAGAAGCTTGACCTCCTTTCCTGTCCAAAACTATGGAACTCATCTTCAAAGTAGATTTTCGTTATCATAACGTAAACTCTGAGAATAGGGGTATACAAGTTAACCACAACGAATCGATCCATGACCGCTAAACAAAAGGAGTCCTTTACCAAGTAAGCTAGGCAACCGTCTTTACCCGCCTCAACCGATCTTAGCTCGGACATGCCAACAGCGAATACTTACTCCTTGACCTGGGACAGCTAATCAAAACGCCGAAGATTAGTAGATGAATTCCCTGGTTACTTTCTTTACAAAGCCCCGCATGAGCAAGCCAAGCTACTCACTAAGACTGCCCAAGCTACTCATGCCAAGCAGCTAACTTCGAGACAATGAGAAATGTTCAGAGTCATGAGAGATCACCATTGCTGGCAAAAGAAAGGCCGAAAGAAAGTTCGATGGGGAGCCCTGTTCTCTAACCATCCAATTGGAACTGAAACTCTGCCAATAGGGCTAAATAAAAAGCACCTAATCTGCCAAAGTCCTTCATTAAGTTACATAGTTGTTTTGACATTAGGACTCTCTTTAGGCAGTCCCGTGAAAGCCTCAAGGGGAGTTATTTTTCTTTCATAAGAAAGCCCCTTTATTAGTAAGGCGGCCCAGTCAAATTGAGTACCTTCACCCTCTTTTTCACTTAAAAGGTAAGAATAGGTATACTGTTAGCAAGGAGCTCTTTTTTTTATAGAAGAAGCAGCTAGTTCATCGGCATCCGTTGTCGTTGAATGAATAAGCGATGTTATTGCTCTTGTTGGCAGTTAGTTCGATTCAGCAGTGACGAAAGGATATCGTATTCTAATGATCCCGGCTGCTTAACGAAATGCTCTTTCTGGGTCTTTCGGCATAGAAATAGAGTAGGCTTTTATGACATATAGATCCGTTCGAAAGGGCTTAGAAGCATAGAACTCAGAAGACTGAAACTTCAAGTAGGAAAGACCATAAGAAAGGACGTAACCTAAGGGGAATGACGTGAGAGGGCACCAGTCTTCTTTTAAGAAAGAAAAGGATAAGGGCAGAGACCTTTTCAAAAAGATAATAACTTTTGACGTCCAGGTTTCGGAGCACATCCCCGGTAGCAAAGGAAGAAGGAAAGAAATGTAGCGAAGTCGGGATAGGTAGAAGGGGGGAACGGTACTCTCTTTTTCACAATCGCCCATGGCTAAAACAAAGAGGGCGTAGACCCGGTAGGAGATTGAGACGGAATTGAGGTCAGTGCTTTTTTTAGCTCTGACAGAAGAAGCTGCTATTGCATACCTTGTTACAAAATACGTAGCTACGGAATTCGTCTAGTCACATGGAGCTCTTCTCTTATCTGCTCTTACCGCTCTTAGAGTAAGCCTTGCTAGTCTTTGAGGAATCGCAGCTTTCGCTTCCTTACTTCCCTCAGGTCAGTCTTTATTTCATTTCTTCCAAAAGGACAGGAAAAGGCGATGTGGTCCTAAAAGAAAGATCCTATCCTCTCTTGGCTTTAAGCCTCTCATCTTTGATCCTTTATTTGGATTTCATCATTCTGTCAGGCTGTTAGGAGCCGAGAGAAGGCGAAAGAGCAGATAGTAAAGCCCCCCTTAAATAAAGAAAAATGTCTGCCCCTATCCGACGTTGGTGTGATCGCTGCAATCGTTCCTTGTTCCCGTCGAAAGTTAGAATTGAGGAGCGGTCATAACTGTGTGTTGTAAGGCCTAGCTCACCCCTTAATTAAAGGAAATAAGTGGCATTCCAGTAAGTCTGGGTGGGATCTATTCCAATAGGTATCACCCAGCTAGGCGAATCACAGTATGTTTGGCCTGGCTGTCTAAGTATAGCCCGAGAGGGCGGCTAGCACCTCAGGAGCCCTTTGTTACGAAATCCTGACGAAAGAGAAAAGCCTCTCCGTCCGGGGCCAACCTCAGCACCTCCATTTCCGGTAACAATTTCTGCCATCCACTCTGCCATGAGAGTTTTCATTTTCGTCTATGTGATCCTCTTCTGGTCGTTGCTGTTTTCTGTTCGGTTCCCGACGGTTCTCCGTTTTCACCCGTCATGGCTCTTCCTTCTTCTTCGTCCTCTGCGCTTTCATGTCCATAATATGGCTCAATTCTGAAACGTTAAACGTTTGGGACGTTCCAAACTCAGCGGGCAGTTCTACCTTGGTTGCTAAGCATTGTCGTTGTATTTCTCCAGAATCCTAAATAAAGGGCCAAATCCTTTTTTGCCGCAATTGACCGCGTCTCTCTGCCTGACTTCCTTTCTCAGGACCACACTTCATCACTAACCTCAAACTCCTGCGCTCTCCGGCGTGGCTTTACATTTCTATCCTTCTTCAATTGATTCACTTCGCTAGCCAAACCTTGTAGGAATCCCAGTAATACAGTCAGTAGGAAAAAAAAAGCTAAGGGACATACATAGGTAAGGCAAAGATCTTCAAGAGGTTCCACTCTTACATATACTTATCATACGAATAAGAGAAGAACACCTTAAGGAAACCGAGGGTAGCTCAATGAATGGAGAGAGTTACGAGAAGAAATCCATTCTTTTAGACAAAAACCCTATTTCATTGCCTTTTGGTCATATCCCTTCTTGCTCTCGCTTTATTGTTATATTCAGTTCCTTTGTCCTTCCATCGCTCAACTATTTGTTGAAGATTGAATTCGCCCGATATAAGATTAGCTTTTTTTCTGGGATCATAAAGCGGATTGGGCTAACGGAAAGGGAGGAGTCAGTCGTTCTGCCATCGATTACAGGCATAAAAGCTTCCCGAGCGTCAGCCCTTACTGTCAGCAGATTCAATACGCAACTACCTGTACCACAACCACTGGCATACGCGGTATGCAGGTGTCAGGTCTAGGTCTAGATGGAGGTTCCAGTTCCGGTTATGGTTCGAGTGGAAAAGCAGAGAGGCTGGGTCTGGGTGAGCACCTGTTCTTGCATATGAGCGCTCGCTAGCATTCCTCTGTGCTATAGTTTCTTGAAAGTCGATATTTTACTTGACTTTCAAGAGATCCGTAGGCGAAAGCGAGTCTCCTAAACGATTGGGAACTGACGGATTCCTTGCTTCAGTCTGCTAGGCTGGATTACAGGCTAGCGATTGAAGTGGTACAAAAGAGCTTGATAGATCGTGATTTGTTCTCATTCATTCTACTTCGACCACCCCCCTTTCCTTTCAAAAGAGTACTTATGCTACTTGGAGATAATCAAATAGATTTCCTGCCCTTTCTCTGCTTGAACTATGGCCATAGAAAGGAACTGAAGTGGATGGACTTCGGTTATCACTTGATCGATCTAATCTCTTCTGTCCTATCTTTGATATCCTATCTTTTCTAACCCGACAGGAACAACCTGACTCAGGGATTTCAGTACAGAAACTACCGGAGTCACATGACGCTATCAAAGAAGAAGCTTACAGGCCTTATCCCAATAAAAGTTAGGGAAGGAGGGCAAGATTTTTCCTAAAAGAACCTCAGCTTGCATACCTTTTCCTTACTTATCCATCTTTACCTAAAGGACGATAGGAAGATAGGATTGATGTAAGCATTAACGTCCGCATCGTCCGGGTCAAACTACAGGTATGAGTTCCATCTTACTTACTTGGCCCTAGCTTACTACTCCTACTGGGATACTCGAAAAGGAAGGCAAAGATAGCTAATAGCAGCTCAGCTCATATTGGCCTTATTCAACTACTACCAGCACAGGAAGGCTAGGGAAAATAGAAGGACTAGGATAGAGGAACAACGGACGATCAGAACCGTATCGGACGTTACATCTATCTATAGTCCTCTCGTCCGGTAGTATGATAAAAGAAAGAGAACTACAACTCCTGGGAGAGGAACTCAAAAAAAACAACTATCATAATTCTTAAACCTATAGAGGTTGTTAACGAGCTAACCTAACTAATAGAATCTCTTCCCGTTGTAGTTTGTAGTGGGCATTCCTATCTGACCGAGTTGCTAGTAGGAAGCTAGGCTATTGAACTAACAGAAGATAAGCGCAGCGGATGATATGCAGCGGACGATCTTCTTCTTTCTTTCTTCTTATCTAACATCGTCCGCTAGTTCCCTTTAGTCTGTTTCTAAGATGCTAAAACAGCTAAGAACGAATTAGCTCTTTCAAGCCCCGTTTCTAGAATAGAAAGCCATAGGGTAATAGCTGATTGGCAGTATGAGTGTCAGAAAGCTGCCGATGCTGTATTGCTGCCTGCTCGAATCAACATCCCTCTACGAGTTTCCTCATTCCTGTGGTTGTTCTCTTCTTGTTCTGAGAGAGAGGGGCTCTAATGCCATTTCTCTTCCGTCCAAAGGCCAGTTCAAGTCAAGCTCTCAGATCTAGTTTTTCCTGTAAGCCCTGTCTATATGAGTCCAAAATTTCCTCCTTCCTTAGTAGCTCTTCTTGACTTTCAAGCCTTCTTCCCTGATTCCTCAACCTAGGATAGATCAATTGACTGTGTAAGCTCTCTAAGGTAGCTATCTATCTTTAATGAGGTTCCTAGTGAGGTCATTCTAATCTTCCCATGGTTCTAACCGGACGCCTATCCTAGTTACATTCTATCATCCTGTGTCACTATATCAAGAAAAGTAATACCTTTCATCCTAGTTGTTCTCTTTCCTCTAGGCGTCAGAATATCTTCTATCGTTATGTATTTATTACTTACTGCACTGGGAGAGGAAAAAGGACTGTAAGCATATAGTTTGTGATAGCTAGTATGCGAATGTCTCTTTCCTGCTTTGATAGTGGCTGAATCCCTTCATAGTAAGGGAACGCGGTTGAAGGTATTTAGTTATCTTCCTCAATCAAGCGAGGACCTCTTTCTTTTTATTGAAATAGAGAAAGTGGTGGCTAGATTCGCGTTCCCTTTCCAGACTATCAAGGATTTCAAAGATCTTTCATACTATTCCCGATCTATAGCAACGAGAAAAAGAAATGCAATAGCGTCATGGCGATGGGCAATATCAGTCAGCCACAGACCCCCAGTTACAGGATCTAATCCTCCACGAATTCCGCATATTTTGACCAATTCAAGGTGAAAACCCTCGGCAAACTGGGATAAAGTTGAGCCAAAAGATCTCGATTCATGAGGAAGTGGTATCTCTTTAGGATCTACTCCAGCGTTTAGAAATTGGTTAATCGGTAAAGATAGATGTACTTGATGCCCCGCCCAAGAGAGAGACCCAAGTCCTAGTAGCCCTGCCAAATGGTGATTCTGGTAGTGAAAGAAAGCCCATACCTAACTCGCTATGCTTGGCGCGGTCCCGTGCTACGCTATTTGATTCCTTCAGAGGTAGCCCGATTGGAATCTTGTACACTTTCCTTATCTTTCTTTTTTTGATCCAGCCTATACCTATTTCCTCTTGCTTCGCGCGGCCGGGCCTCTACCTCATAGAAAATCCTGTTTAGGAAGCTAGCGCCAAACTTCCCTTTAGGGCGTGACGAGCGGCTATTGAGTCTGCTGTTCTTTCTTTCGTTGCTACGATTTCTCTTATTCAAAGCTAGCTTCTTTACGAGTTATTGTTAACACGAGATGATGTCTCGCCTGCTAACTCTTCTTATCAACCATAGCTCTTCGAGCCTTCTATAGTAAGATATCAGAGAAGGAATTAGAATACCAGTCCTGTGTAAAGACTCTTTCCATCGCTCGAACGAACAGAGTGACGATTCGATTTCGGACTAGGGGAACCATGCGTTATCCCCGAAGGGATAGCCTAAGAATTTGCTAGAAATCCCTACTTCTATAAAGGTTAATCAGAAAAAGGCTCTTTAACTAGGAGTCTTAGGCGCACAAGCAAGCGTCCCTAATTCCATTCCACCTGAGGCTATGGTGGGAAGTCTTTTTTCTCCCCAACCAAGACGAATGATTTTGACTTGACATTCGCTATCCCCATACTCGACCCCTGTATGTAGAGGCCTTTGTAGACCAAAGAGGGTCTTGATAGACACTGGTGAAAAAGAAAATAGAAGATCTAATCTAACGTACAGCTAGGCAGTTTGATTTTGACCCTTCCTGGTTTGCTCCTCACTACAGCGGAAAGTGCATATGACGGCGCAAGGTATAGTTTGACTTAATCTCCAAGTCGGTCAACTCTATTCCATGTAGCGGATATACTATAAAGATAGAAAATATTGCTAGCACGACCTTGGATCCACGCCAACTTGGGCAAAGTATCCTCATATAATTTTAGTATCTTTTATCCCATGAACGGAACCATTATCACTGTAGTTGGTGAACTTGATGTTTAGGAAGAATGCATCATGCTTTACTCCCAAGATTGGTTCACTAGTGATGTCCCTACCTTGATAGCAACCCCGTCAACCCAAGCTTCATTCAAATTCAGTCCCTTCTTCTCGATCCTGTATTGATCCACGACCATCCTTGGTATCCTTTGTGGATATCCCACATGAAATTCGCGATGAGGGTCCCAAACCTCCTCTATCCCACGTTGAGATTTTAGAAAGCTCAACTTCCTCGATTAGGCTACCACCGGGGGCTTGGTTTAGCTGAGGATGGGATTCGCTACCCGATTAGTCTCCCTACACTATTAGGCAGCTTTGGTGACGGCTTTGACCCAAAAAAGTCCACTTTGGATTGAGAACGTCCCACTGTGGATTCATAGACTGAACTTGATAGGTTTCACTGCGGAAAGCTCTTCGCTACACAAGTCGCGTCACCGCATTCGTTCAGTCGGGTCGCCAAAGCAGCGGTGATGAAGGCTGACACGATTGACCGGAACTGGAGTCTCACGAGGGATTTAGCAGTTCCGTGGCTGCATATTTAGTCGAGCACATGTGACTGAGTCGCCCGTACCTGAGCTCGAGAAAAATTCCTTATACTGAGCCTTCCGATATGATATTATGATATAAAGTACAGAAATAAAAAAATGTTGTTACTGCACTTCTGAGCCGGCTCTCGGAAGAGTTATTCTACCTCGGATAGGGACAAAGGAAAGGAGAGTCGCCGGGAGTAGTAATTTGCGGCTTCGTCTAAAACGGATACCAACTAAGTGGAGACCGATCGACAGGAGCGAGGAGCTAGCCTAGTTACTCCTTTCTTTTCTGGATTCAAAAGAAGAAAACCCCAAGAACTTCGCCACCTCTCTCACCATGCCTCACCACCCTTGCTGAAAGAGAACTTTACCATATCATACCAAGCCTACAAGAATGAATCTTTCCCTTACCGCGGAGCTATTTTGGAACCTCTTTCTTGACACATTTCGAAGATTTTCGCCTAATTTCACTAAAAAAAAGTTCGAGAAGTTTTCAAACATATTGAAAATAAAATGAGTATATGTGATCAGGTGAAACCTTCCTTGGAAGATTGGCGAAGAACATAAGCGGTTGAATCAGAGTACTAGGGCTAGGGATCGGGTCATTTATGAGTCCTTTGTATAATGGTATAATGTCGAAATAGCATAGCTCGTTGGCTGAAAGCAGTCCCTTACGTGCCCTTTCATTACGTACGTAACAAAAAACGCGACATAATGTAATAAGCAACCCTCAGCCGTCAACCCTCGCTCAAAGCTGCTTTTGAGTCATTAGAGTAAGGGCTGGCTCGCGCCTCTGGCCTTTCGCACGTACTCACCTTTATTAGCTCTCTTGCCTTTGCTTCACCTCTATTTACTACGGATTAGGTCAGGTCCCGTTCCTTAGCATTAAATGAAAGGCAAGCAGATGAACGACCAGCATTCCTTCCTAAAGGCAGGACTGGGTAGTTTAAGTTGCTCCCTCTTTCCTCCGAGCTCAAAAAAAGAAAGAGTTTAGATATAATACTTTTCATCCTAATCTCATCTACTGAAAAAGGGAGCCCTCTTGATCACCTAAAGAGATTTTGATACAGAAAAAGCATAATTATTACCGTGAAGATTGAGCTGCCAAAAGGGATTATCCTCCTTCTAGCTAGAAGATAAAATGCAGTCCATACCATAGAAAAAAAGGAGCCGAGCCGAAGGTAGTTCACTTACTTAGTGCTTGCATGTTGGATCGAAGAGCGTCAAAAGAATTTGATTCTCAAGTTCTTCAATACCAAGGAAATATTGAACTGGTTTGAAAGCTTCACTCATGAGCTATGAAACTAAAGGAATTCCAGTTTCCGTCATACAGCTGATGAAAGAAGATCTCCCAAGCGGAAAGGGCCTTAAGGCGTAAGGCATGGAAGAATTACTACTTCCAAAAGCTGTCATTACACTTGTTTTCGCTTAAGTTCGGGAGTAAAAGCTACGTACATGGCTTTCCCTTCGGGTTAGTAGCTCAGTTAGCCTGATCACTTAAGTAAATAGAATTTTTAGTTGTGAAAAATTTCTTACTTACTTAATAAGGGTACCTAAACTCTATAAGACTACAAGGCGTCATCTAGCCCTTATCTTTACACCCGAATAAAGGCAATGAAATTGATTGAGAGCGTCATAAAAGACTGAACTGTAATGAAATACCCCTGACCTTACTTATACTGCTTGCTTATCCCCTTTACTCTTAGTTACGAGTTTTAGAATTGAACTAACAAAATGCAAGCCAAGGCGATCGAACCCGCTGTCCAGCTCTTTTTCTTGCTTGTGCCGTAAACTCCTACGAATCCTATGGACGAGTTGATGACGGGTCTTTCTGTCAAGCAAGTAGGTAATAGTGAGAAGCTTCACTGGATCGAAAGGAGAAGCAGGCCTCTTAAAGAGAAAACCAGATCTTATTCTGTTACTTGCTTGTGCGCCCGGAGGGTTTACTCATTCTCATTAAGGTCTTTTTGGATAGTTAGTAAATGTTCCCCTTGCGGGGGTGACGCTTCTTGCCCTGATCTTTATGTAAATAACAATTCAAAGATAAGACTTCACTGCATTAAGTGCTGGTTAGCTTCCAGAGCTTTCACGAAAGGCAGGGAAAAAACGGATCTTAGTGAAGTTCTGTTGTTGTGTTGTTCGAGAGTTCCATTCCTGAAACTTAATTTACAAGCATGACAAACAAGGGGGCTATAATCTCAAAGTTATGACTTTGAAATTCAATTAAATAAAAAGAAAGAAAGGACAGAAAAGACAGATGCATGCGTCAGGGTACTCTCGAAGGGCTCTCTTTACCCCTAAGGCTGCGGGAAGAAATAGAAGTTATGAACCAATAACAGTTCTTCTTTCCGTATATCTTAAGCGCGTCGCAGTCGCTGCTTTACGCCCATTGTTCGAGCCGCTAACCCGATAGTAACTTCTCGAATGAGGCCTTGACTTAGAAGTTAGCGATAGAAAGAGGTTAGTAAACCAATAGCTGTCCTGTTATTCCTTTCATGAAAGCTCAGAGAGAACTTTATCCTAGCTACCGGGGAAGCGTCAAGCAGTTCCGTATTCCTATTGGGAAGCCTGGACTTGTTACAAAGAGATAACGCGGGGAACAACCACTTTCGATAATGAAAAGAATAATCATACCAGTCTTCAACAATTAGAGGATTCCAATTCTCACCCGAGAGAAACAGAACGAGAATGGCAAGGTTTCTCACATGGGGAAGAATTCAATCCGGAGCCAACTCCTTTTCAATCAACTAGTTCTGTTGTTCTGAAGCCAATCTTCTTTCTTTTACTGGCTTAGCCCGATAGGAACTTCACTCAAGCTTAGCGCCTTCTCTGACTCCTTTCTTAACCTTCGGGCATATTCCGAATCCACTGCTCTGCCGCTTTCCTTACCCGAGGGAAAGAGTCAGACTCTTACTGTCCTGATCTAAGGAATTTCACTGAAGTCTTAAGAGATCACAGAAAGTCAAAAAAGTCTGCGTCAGATCTTCAATTGTTGAAGCCTGTGAATTGCGTATAGAAAGAAATGCCCTGTCGCTTTCAGAGCAAAGGTCTTCAAAGACTAATTGAAATCAGGCTAACTGGTAGAATTATGAAACAAAAGTTCAGGGCCGAAGAAGGAGTCTTTACGAGTGTATAGGGGTGTTAAGCTATGGTTGAATGGTTTCTGCGCGGGGATGTAGCATTGTTGCCCTAAAATCATAACAATTGAATTGAGCTTTTTCACTTCTCTCAACGCACGGTCGTACCCGAACTAAGCGCTTGGCTTGTCTCAGGTTCCCGGCTGAATGACGTCTTTCTTTCGAAGAGCGAAGCCCTTTTCCTTTAGCTTCAGTATCGGGGGAGGGTAATTTAGCGCTTAGAATCCATAGTGAGATTGAACTTACTGAAAAGGTAAAAGATTACAAATTCAATAAGACTTTCCACCGCCTCCCTCTGTCTCACCTCACAAGCGCGAAAGCCTATAGTATCTTAGTCGCCCCGTTATTGCAGTTTGATATCGTATTTAGACGTGCTTTTCGAATGATGGCATCATATCATCTTATATAAGAGAGAGGCTGCATTGTTTGTTGAGCGATCTTTCCCGCTGGTGTGATCTCACTTTCGAAACGACGTGGCGACTTCATATCTATGCCCGAACACTTCATATAGTAGGCGATAGGCGATTGCCAGGATGGATGGATTGAGAATCAAGCTCTTATTCGGACGAAGCTGATTAAGTTGTATCAGAAACAGAGGGTAATGAGATCCCGTAAGGTATTAATTCACGGACTGGCACTATCGCTACTTTGCTAGTTGCCTAGCGGATCTATAGCCCAGCCCGCATTGCTCGAACAGATCCTTAATCAGCAGCTGGTCAAGTTCCCTTTGACCTATCCTTTAACCAGTCTCGTTAACTCTGACCTCGCAGTAGAGCCATTCTTCCTTCCTCTTCGCTCTCCTCTGGTTCATACCTTGCTTATCTATAGCTTGGTTCCTCATAGCTTGGTTCATAAGACGCATAACTTGGTTCATAGTTAGGCTAATAGCGTCTTTCTCTTGCAGCTAGTTCATCCCTAAAAGTAGTGTATGCATTTTTCAACTATCTGATTAACCCGAGTAACTTATTTCAAAAGAAAGGGAATCCCTTTACACGAGCAGAACCAACTATAGGGTATCACATTAGGGGTCTAAAACTAAGTGGTTTAAAAGACTACTACTCCTTCCTCTGCTTCTGCAGCTGTAGCTGCTATCCAATAAAGCCCGTTCTTGTAATATCCCTATTTATTACTTACTTCCTTTGATTGGTTCTTCGTAGCTTGGCTTGGTTCTGTTGCTTCAGGTTCATCCCTATCCTTTAACCAGTCGAGTGACTTCTGACATCCCTTACTTTCGTTAGCTACCCTACTGCTAACTACTTCCTTGGATGCAGCTTGGTTCATACCTTGGTTATTCTCCGTCTATCCCCAATTGAGACTCAGAGTTCAGGTTAGCTATAGGGTTAATAAGAGAAATCAGGCACCTATTAGCTATACATCCCAAAGAGCGAGAACAACCACATCAGAAAAGAAGCAACGATGAGAAAGAACATTGCCAAACACCTTAAAAATCTACGCAATTAATGTTCGAACGATTAGAAGTGACATAAATAGAACAAAGCAAGTTAGGCCACCCGGGTTAGCTGTCAAATGATGCTCCAACCAATCCTGAGGGTAGTTTACCTCAGCACCCAATTCTGTGCAGTCGAGTGAATTCTTACCTATCTCTTACAATAAAATGTGCATTCCAATTCTAAAACAAGAAAGCCATCGCTGTCAGCTGTAAAATGATAGATTTAGTAGTACTTGACTCTAAAGGTGAGAAGGAAAAGAAGAGATCTTTCTCAAGCGGCAAATCAAGATGAAAAAGAGGGAAAGATAGGCCTGTCACTTATTAATTCTATAAGATAGCAAAGTCGGAACAGTAACTGGTTTGCATCGCTCTGGACGGGTTTACGTCACTTGAAAGCTAAGAAACCGGCATCTTTCTTGTTCAATCTGTCTTGTTAAGATCGAATAATCGGTTTGTGTGGAGTGTATACCATTCCTAAAAAGAGTAGCGGACTCAACTGGTTAAGACTTTTTTCTATTAATAAAAGTCAGCCTCATGTTTCTTGGGATAAGATAGTATGGAATAAGAACCTGGTCCCTATATTTTCATTCTTTTTGTGGCTATCTGCAAGGCTTCGACTGATGACTAGGGATAGGTTGCTAAGGATGGGGTTATGTAAAAATGATATGTGTATTCTATGTTGTGCTGCTCAGGAGAGTGTAAATCATCTTTTCTTTGAGTGCAATTTCAGTGCTCCTGTCTGGGTTGAGGTGATGAGGAGATGTGGATACAAGAGGAAAGCAGGAAAGTGGGAGGATGAACTAGAACGGATCACTCACTGCTCAGGGAAGAAAAATTTAAGTAAGAACCTGTAAGTTATGGCGATGTCTGCTACAGTTTACTACTTGTGGAAGGAAAGAAATGCGTTGGTTTTCTTTCCACCAGAGCCATGATCTTTTGTTTGTAGAGCAGGTTATTACCCAGGCAGTAAGAGCTCGGTTCCAGCACTTCTTCTTTGACTTGTAATAGAATGCTGTGTAGAGAATGGCATTTAAGTGCCTGATAGTTATTAGCCATCAAAGTACTGGCTTGCTAGGTTTGCGTTTCTCCCTTTTGTAGTGTACTTTACTTGGGTTTCTTTTTTTAACAGTAACATACCTTTCTTTCTATACGCAACGCAATTCAGTTTTTTAGAGAGTTGTGATTGAGAAGCCAATGACAAGATAGGCTGATGAGAGAGGCGGAGAAGTTGCTTCCTTTTGCATGTAGGTGGAGAAGGAAAACTGACGCTTCCGATAGGCATACAGGAAAGGAATTGACCAAGAGGGAGAGTAAGGAAAGTAGCGTTATGAGGTTTTGCCACTATATGATAGGGAAAATTATAGATTTCTTTGACGCTCTAGGGCAGAAAAGGCGTTAGTGAGGCAGTAATAGCAGTCTCGTAATCGTCTGTTATAGGAGCGGCTGCTTTGTGTCGGGGAGAGGGACAAGCGTAAGAGCCTTCCTCTCGGTCCCGGTACCTTCGATCTACTCGCCTTAAGTCGCCAAGGAAAGACCTGCGGTTCCATTAGTTAGATATTAAAGATATAAAGCATGTAACTTTTCTTCATACCGAAGTCAATTCTCCTTTCTTCCATAAAGTGATTGGATAACCACTTTATTCCCCAGGGCGGTCATCAAATAATTTGAAATAATAAATGAGCGACCTCCATCAACATCCACGAGTCCGGGTCAATCATTACTGCATTCCTGGACTGAGGGTCTATCAAACTAATTCTGCTCGTAAACTCGGACATTCAGCCAATGCTTACTTTATAGGCATATGATTAGCCAGCCTATTTCTGCGAGTCATAAACCCTGATCCGTGCACTTCTTCTTCTATAGTTTCTGTTGAAGACAAGATCGCAAGGGAATCACTACTTCCATGCCTTAGACTTAGGCAACCCGCATCTGCATATACCTATTATAGCAAGAAAGCAAACTACCAACGGATCCTTCCACTTCTGTAACAGAGGCTAATGGTGCGAACGAAGAAAGCTTGTTTGGGCTTTGAATTAGCCACCCAGTGAAAGAGTGGGCCCGAACCGCTCCCCCTTTCCATTTAATCACTGACTTCACCTACCTTGAAATTCGACGTAATGAAACGACGACGACTTTAGAACAATAAATCGAAGGGCTAAGGCCAAGGTAAGGGCCGGTTCATAATCCCGCTCAAAATTGCCTGCTTTTTACATTGCTTGAAAGATCCGAGACTGCGTTTTGGTTCCCCGTCCCTACTCTCAACGATTAGATTGAAAGCACTTTCGCTCCTCTCCCGGTGGTCGAGCTGCTACGCTCCTCTCCTTATCTTTTGGCTTTCGCTCCTTCTACCTCAACCTCGGTCAACCGAACCATACTTCTTCAGTCACTTGGTCCTAGGTCTGGGATTGATCCCTATAGCCTTAGTTCTTTATCTTGAAACTGGCATTTACTCAAAAGCATTTAAGCGGCTCGCGTCAGCCCTAAAAAATAAAGAGAACAGAACGGCACTTGGGATCGGATCTTTCCTGAGGTTCGGATTGCATCTCTCTTTCGCGTGGTTAAGGACTTTGTTGGGCATTTCTCCTAAATTATTTTAGCGGTTTATGCCTTTCTCCCGGGAGCTTGAGATGAAAGAAGAGAAAACACCTACGGCTACATGCCTATTAAGAGCTAGACCAGGAGTCGAGCTAACTGCATAGGAAGAAGGGAACTTACCTAAAAGGCCTAATAGCTATTAACCGCTCTACCTACCCGGAAGGAAATTGATCTCCTACTGTTTAGTTGATTCACCCACTTCTTGTTTAGTCCGAAGGGAAATCGAACGCCAAGAAAAAATGAGGCAGATTTCTTTCTCTAACGAGGTAAGAGTATGAACAACCCGGTGCAGTGGTTCCTTTCCCCCCAGCGGAACAATCAATTAAATAGATTTACTTCCTTTAGAGCAGGCAGAAGTTCAGTCCTTGATTTCTTTGCTACATACCAAAGGAAATTGGTCCAGTCTCAGCTTCCTAGCTCTTGGAAGCGACTACTTGCTTTCTTCTTCACAGCGTCGAGTAAAGACGATTCAGTGCATCTTCGATGAGTCAGACTAGGCCCAGATAGGAAGAAAGAAGATTCGCCACTTCAAACTAGTCACTAGAAGTCCCTCCTTACTTAGATCTTCGTGACCCGGGGAGAAGTAGGCTGATTTTTCTCCTAACTCATTGATTGTGAGACCCGTATTCCTTTGATTCTTCTCCCCCAAGGAAAAAAGTCCCAAACTAAGACTAACATAGGATACTAGTGCCTTTGACTGTCCACTGAGACTAGTGAAAAAAGTTACTTGCCCTAGTGCTACTCCCTGGCTTCCTTCCTCCACAGCAGACTTGCTAGAAAAGCTTGTGTCACTTCCTTGCAAATCAGATTCTCTTTCTCGTTATCGAATTAAGGAAAAAGCAGGAATAGCCTTCACTGCCCTCTTTCTTTTCTGCAATAGATGAGATTGGCATTGGATTGGAATGCCAATCGTTGATGATAAGCCGATCTTATTCGCCGACATTCAACTAGAGGACAGCGTTTACGCTAGGAATTGATTTTAGAATAGGCAATCTCTAAAACAGCGCATCTGCGAAAACGTATATGCGACAGCTCTCTGTTAATCTCTTCCTCTCCTTGTCTTATTAAAAAAATGCGAGTCACTACGTACCTTTGTTTTGTTGTCTTTGAAAAAGATGATGGCTTAAAACTTCAAAGGCTATGACCGAAAAAAAATATGAGCAGCTCCGAATCTTGCCTCCTTCTTTGGCTTTGTTTGCCTTCCACATAAAAAAAAGGAAGAGTTTTCGCTCCAGGCCTGTCATCCTGGGATCTCCTTCTGCTCGTCCACTCGGGGATGAGCTCTACAAGACTGAGGTTGGCTACACACTTCTTTGATTGCTTGGGCGGTAATCTTCTCTATTCATCTATCCATCTACTTTCTTAATTTATGATGGACAGGCATAGCCGGAAGTCTTTCGTAGGCAGCTTTCGAGGCAGTGGCTTCTAATCCCCCGCAGTCACCCACCATGATCGGAGCTGAGATTCTTTCTTAAGAAAACCTCGGGCGCGCCCCAACCATAATCCAAGCGGGCCCAATGAGAAGAGACCCGCCCTCCCACTCTCTCTCATTTATTCAGCGAAAAAAACATCATAACGGCGTTATGAAGTAGCGAATCTACTTTTGTATTTTCGGGTGGATCCCTCGCGTGCCCCATAACCATAACAAGGTGTAACATAAAGAGATAGCTAAGATGAAAAAAGAAATAGAAATTTCTTATCATTCTTTCCATAACTTCGATTTCTTAAGTCATTCGTCTAAGATCCCATCGCAACGTTTGCGCCCAATTAGCCGATTTCCCTTTTGCGGTTAAATCAAAAAGAATTTTTTGGAGCTGCTTTAAGGAGTACTCCCGACCAGGGCTCCGGAGTACGACCACAAAAAAATTTATCCCGCATAACCCTCGTTAATTCCCAATCATCGTCGGGATAAAGAGATTTCATTTTCATGATGATTTCATTTTTGATAATAAAGTGGTCCATAGCTATTCTTCTTAACTCTTCCTGCTGTTCTGCCGTGAACTCGATTAGTGGCTGTTGAATGGAGTTCTTCTGAATTATAGGATAAAGTTCTTCTTTTGGAAGGCAATTTATTAGACTTTCTAGTTCGTTCAAGTGCAGCTCTAGCGTGATAAAAGAGGAGTCGTTAATTGGAAGTCGTTGTTCAAAGACAACGTTTGGAAGCTCGTTGAGATCAGGAGGAGACGCTTCCCCACCCGACCCCGAAGAGACTGGCAAAATGAAGGCGCAAGCCATTCCTGGGAGCAGATAAGCGTCATATGATCTGAGCAGAGTACATAGAAGGAAAATCAGAATCATAATGAAAAAAAAGAGAAAATCTTTCTAAAAACCGCGCGAAATTTTTATTCTATAAATAAGGAGTAACAACATTACCGAACAAAAAAGTGCAATAAAGAAAAGTGTGGAAATTTGCTCTAGAAAACGAAAACAAAAAAAACCAAGTCCACTCTTTTTTCTTTCGATGAGGGCACAAACTCTAAGAGCCAATTTTATAAAATACGTCAATTTATCTAGTTGAGGCATGATTCATTTTGACTTCTTAATTCCCGCCATACAGATAGCTTAACTCCGAAAGTCAAGCCCCGAGGAGTAGTGAAGAATATTACTTTGTAGTGTGGTTGTTGACCAACAAAGAAAGAACATGGGAGAGGAGAAAAGAACTTCTTCTCTGCTTCAATCACACACTTAAGGCAAGACTACATTACAAAGGTCTAATAAAGGTTTCAGTATCTCGGAGATTTGTTCCACGAGAGTATCTGTCACACTCTCATCTATTTTACTCCGGTAATTCTCCGAACTTAATCCTCTGACCTTGGCGCTGCGCCAGAAGGTCGAACCTAGAACACTCATCCCAAGTCCTAAGGGGACCACAAGTTGTATTGTAGATTGAAGGGCTAAATCAGAAAGTGTCACTTGCTTTGGTTCATTCTTTGACTGGATAGCTTTCTCAAAAATTAAGAAAGACTTCTTCTCTTATGAAATTGATAGTTTGATCGAGTAAAGATATCCCACTTCTCCCCAATATGAGTGCGGTTGCAGCTATAGTCAGAACTGAACCTGACTAATTTCGTAATGTTGACCCCACGGAGCGGTAGCGAAGGAGACAGCAAATGGATTGAAATTCTCGTATTTACTTGAAACTTTATTTTATGGCAGCCGCCGCTTCTATCTCCGGCGCTCTGAATATCGGGTATGATTGTGACTTTCTTGCCCTGCCCCACTCCCACCACCTCTTCCGAAAAGACAACCTCGATCATTCATTACATATGATATATCGAGAGTTCAAGACCATAACGTAATTCATTTAGAGAATGCCGATTCTAAAGTAGATCTGGTTCCGAGATCTGGAAAGCTGTGAATACAGTTAGTGAAGCTAGACCGGGAAGTGGGGTATCCCTGAAAAAGAGGTCGGAATACGAATGAAATCAAAAAGGCCATCATTAGGGCAAACAATGCAATAGCTTCGGTTAGAGCAAAGCCCAAAATAGCATAACCAAACAATGACGTATCCAATTCCGGACTCCGTGCTAATGAATGGATCAACGAACTGTCTATCTTTCCAATACCGACAGCAGCTCCCGCTGAAGCAATTGTAGCAGCTCCGGCACCCATTGATTTTGCACCTTCTAACATAAAGAGTTTATCATTCTCCTCACGCTTTTTCATTCACGATTTTATGTTATAGATTGATTCTTTAACATAAGTAGATTCTTCCCCTCCTTCTTTTTCTCTTGGGCATCTCACTTGCTATGCCGCGGCTTTTCGATCTTGTACGAAAGTAGACTGAAGACCAAGCAAATCTCGACAAAAAAAAAAATAAAAGTACAAGCAACTAGTTGAAGTTACCAAATTATGATGAAAATAGTTTCAGGGATGTTCATGCTTGGATTAGAGGGTTGGTACCCATAATCCGAAAGTATTATCTTCCTGAGGTCCACACGATTCCTCTTCACAAAGGGTTATCGTGGGTTCCTACATGGAAATCTATTCCAAATGACGATCGTATGTTCGATCGGAACGCTGTGCCTACAATCTTGACCTCGGTAAAGTATGAGGTTGCGTCGTTCGCCCGAGATGTACAAGAAGTGCATTCTCGTCCAGATGGAATATTTTCCCCAGGTATTCTAGTTGCAAAAGAGACCTTATGGCCTTTCGATTACAAATGGAATACTCTGGTCGCTAATAGAGATCTCTCAGCTTATGAGAGGCCACCGTATGGCGTTGGTCATGTCTTTCAAGATTTGGCTAATGCTTTTAGTGGTCATTATCTCCGACCAGGTAGGATCGCGCAAGTAGTTGAGGGTGCAGGTAAAAGGCGTTTATTTGCCATTGGCTATTATATCAAACAGCGTCTTTTACGGACCGTACATGACTGGACTATGTCTGTTTTACGGACTATTCCAATGGATGGGACTTTTGACCAAGAAGGTCCTATTCGCCGGTTACGCCGTATGGCTGAACGGTCAAAGGATAGTAATAGAATGAAAATAGATTCTTATGATCTAAAGTCTGCGACTGATCGGTGGCCATTGTCAGTGATTCATGAGGTCTTCAAGATCTTCTTCGGACCTACGCGTCATGTGTGGTTAATGTCTCGGCCTTAATTCATTCGACATAACTGGCCTTCTGAGAAAGCTATTTCGAGGAGGGTCTCCTGTGTTGGTGAGTTTCGTCCGGGGGCAACCGTTAGGTTATTATGCATCATGGGCACTATTCTCCTTGTCACACCACATCCTGGTGTGGCTTGCTGCAGAGAGGGCTTGTCCTGGAAGGGGCAGGTTTACTCGGTACGCTCTTCTCGGTGACGATATAGTAATCGCCGATGAACGAGTGGCAGAAGAGTACGTATTCTTATTAGGTAAGCTTGGTGTAACCATATCATTGGCTAAATCTTTAGTCTCTAATAATGGTTCGCTTGAGTTTGCGAAGCGATTCTGGGTGGAAGGTCTGAAAAAGGATCTTTCTCCGGTTTCAATTCGTGCCTTGTTAAGTGTACGTTCTACTCTGGGCTTGTGTCAGCTAGCGGACAAGTATCGGATTGATAACCCGAGTTGTTCCGGCTCGCTGGAGCGGGTTTTCGAACTCGCGCACGTTTGCTATCCACATCTTTACGAGGTAGAAAATGGGAGAGGTTGTGGGTGGCAGCGTCTAAGCCGCCGGGGAAAGGGCAGTTACCGTTAGAATGGTGGATTGGAAGAGGAAAGCCTCTCAATCCCTATTTGAAGGGAATCATAATAGCCTTTCTCCGTAAGGAACTTCGTCCCTTCGATTTGAGACTTATTCCTGAGGAGAGAACCTTTGAGGGTGAACGTGATAACTTAGAGTACACGTTGGTTCATAATTGGCTAAAATTCTGGCTAAAGTGGCTGGTATTGCGAAGTAGCTCTCGCCCCAGACCCTAATATCGCGGATCTGTTGCAAGCACCGATGGTGAGCACGTCGTGGAAAAGGAAGAACTTTGATAGTGATATCTTCAAGTTTGGACTGATCTGGAAGTGTTTCCATCTAGGTGCTGGGCGCTGGTCTAGTATGTATTGTCCCCCTTGTTTGGTGGACAACATCGTCGAGTTTGATCGATGGATATTAGGTGGACGGTCTGGAACAGACTTCATGATGGCCCCTATAGAAAACCAATCTATAACGGGTAACGGACAAGCAACTACATCAAGAACCTCTATTCTTGACGTGAACGGACGCTTTGTCATTAAAGCGTGTTATTTTCAATTGAAATAAGGATAAATTTTGACTTCTTTACTCTACTCGTAAAGGCAAAGAAAAAGTTTTTTTTTTTTTCGAATCAAAACGATCTCTCTTTGATACGATCTTTCTTCTCTTAATCAATTTCTAACCAAATTCAAGTCAATGGCAGCCGTTATTCCTTCAACATCTGCGGAGCTAACCCCTCTATCAATGACTTAAGAAAGAGGGGGAGATCACTTATCATACCTAAAAGCAGCCATTTCTCTGAACTACGATACCACATCCGATTTGATTGAACTCACGGATCCAATCGCCAAGGAAAGGCCAGTCGTACCTTCACTGTCAATGGAAAGCATCTAGGGTTCAAAGAATTTCTTTACCCAGGCATGGGATAAAGGGCAAGAAGAGCCGAGATGGCAAAGCGAGCAGCCTATTGCGCTAACGGTAATGGATGAAAGGGAAGTTTTCTTTTTTGAATCGAGATTAGGAAAAAAACTTCAGTGTACTAAGGTTAAGGTTCGGAACTGAACTGCACATTAGTAAGTAAAGTAAGGAAAGGTTTACTTTTCCCGGTTTAGGCTTTCGGACCAAATGACATAGAATAAGGGAAAGAGGAATTCCGATTGAATGTCCAGATGAGATTAATTTAGAAACTAATCCCAGATCTGACTCAATAGAAACGGAACTCCTGGAGGAAGGTGGAGGGATGGAGGGCATAGGGATGCTGTCGAACTCGTTCAATCGCTACTTTTTCTTTAAGCCAGATAAAAGAGTAGTTTACCTAAAAGTACTTATTCTAAAAGCTGCTGTAACCCCGTATTTTTTGATGCTTTTTGCACGATTTGAGCTTTTTTGTCTCGACTTCGTATATTAGGATATTCCTAGTTTTTAACCTGATTTCAAGTCGAAAAAGTTCATCTCATATAGGGGCAATTTGACGCAACTTTGCAATTTATCGTGGAAGAGTTAGAGTGTTAAAGCGCTATTCGATCGGTCACCCAGAAACACTTTCCTCTTTAAATCTCGTATGCCCGAGACTTTTAACAATCGTTTAACTCTTTCGATGGATAGCTTACAGTAAGATTTCGATTGATATAGTTAGGTGCCTGAACGATAGATTCAAGGTCGGCTTCCCTCGTCTTTAAACCAATTTAGTTCCTGTTCGTATTCCGATTCTATCTATATTATACAACTAAGGGAAATCTTTTTTTCAAGTAACAACCCATGCCATTTCAGCAGCTCTGGTTCCTGTTCTATTTACTGCAGTTCGTATTCCGAATGATGCCACTCAGGCCCTTTACCTTGTTTTTTAATTCTAAAAACCAAATAAAGAAAAGAACAATGCAACAAACAGCAATGTTGCGTGTTACCGCAGTTCGTATTCCTTTCTACTCTCGTTAACGACCTCTAAAGATCTTTCGTAAACACCGACGGACCCTTAAAAACATAGGTATCTTTCAAATAGGTATTTTAGCCTTTCTAACACTAAACATCAATAACCTTCGATCTCCTATTTGCTCATATTTCGAAAGAAAGGATGCCTATTAAACAGTTTCATCTAAATACCCTTATTTCCTTTCAATGACGGGTATTTAGATGTTCATGATGCTATCCGTATTTTAGTTTAAATGATAACGAATTTTAGCTGTTTTTCCAGACGTTGTATCTGTTGTTGACCTATCTGACCTACCCTTCGCGACCGCCGATCGAATAGCAGGTACGATCCCCCACCCTTTAGTGCACTAGAAAGCTTTCCTCATTGTATCAGATCGACTAGACTTTGAAAGTAGTCAGTAAGTTGCTTCAGACGACTACCCTAATAAGCTCCGTCGCAGGGTCCAGAAAGGGCCAACAAGAGAATCAAAGGTCGTTCCCTAGTAGCTTCGCTGGGAAGTATGCTAATCGATTTTGGTTCCGACTACAAGAGGAATGAAAAAGAGCTCGCCTAATTTCAAGTAAAGCGGGTTTAGACAAGAGTATAGAAATAACTCAACCTACGGGCAGAGGAATGGGGGCAGATCTCTAAGCTAAGATAGAGTCTACCTGGGAGTTCGATGCCTCAATCTATAGGTGGTAAAGGCCTTGCTGGAGGGGAATGACTTCCGTCCTTTCTTTGCTTCTTCCTTCTTGTAGGGTTAGTTGCTTGAAGTCATAGCTTTCAAGGTCGGCCATGAGCAGGCAAACTCTTTATCGGATTGACTTCTTTACCCTTTCTTCCCGTTCGTTGGTCAACGTTCTTCTGAAAATACACATAAAAGAAAATCTCATAAGACAAAGGTTGCCTTAAAAGATCCAAAGTAAACTCAACAATACTCAAAGTTGCATGTGACAATCTGACAAAGACTTTCCGGGTTGGCAGGTCTGATTTCAAAAAAGACTGGGTCTGGCTACCCAAGCTAGGGAAATCTTGAAAGCGCTAGTCTTTCGATAGGTCCTCCTCCACCCCTCTCCCGTTGGTCGAGCTTAACTACGTTTCCTCTCCCTTTATCAAATTAAAGAAAGAGTCCCTCATGGTATACTCTCCATCCTTGCTTGAATCCCAAACCAAAGAATCCTCAATCTCCCCATGCTTCATAACAGGAATGCTAGCAATATGTTGTAAAATTTCCCGAGGTAATTTATCGGTAAAAGTAGCCCACTTCCAGCCGCCATTATCATCAATATAGTCAGACACCCGGAGCTGCAGTTCGTCTTCGGTAGGCTCGTTTACTGCATAACTTAACAGAAAAAAAACTGCCATTTATCACCCCAGAAAAAAGTGTTCATACCATTACCAATCGACCAACGACAGTCCCTACGAGCAATCTCGATACCCCTTTTAACACTGCGGAAAACAATCCATTATTTCCGAGCTCATCCCTCGACTGAAAGTCGAGCTATTTTATCCCTCAACGGATCCTTATTCTTTAGGTACTTTGCCCGAACTTTGCCCAAAGCTGCTGCTTATCCCGAATAATACACCAACCAAGCTTTCCCAAGGCTGCTCCATTAACCACTCGAGCTGGCCTCATTCCCACACCCCCTTCGGATTTCGGTTTGCACATTTGCTTCCAAGAGACCCACGCTGTTTTCCTTGTATTTCAATCTCCACCCCAAATGAAACGGCGAACAATACGGTCCAAATTCTCACAAACCGACATAGGTAGCGACATGGATTGCATATAGTAATTTGGCATAGCTTGCAAAACCGATTTAGCGAGAGTCACCCTTCCCGGAAGCGATAACGTTTTAGCCTTCCAGGATCCTAGCTTCCTTTGCATTTTATTAAGGAGCTTATCTTTTAAGGCCTTCTTGATACGGCCATGAACCAGCGGAATACCAAGGTAAGTGCCCATATCCTCTGTAACAGGAATGTTGCTGTATGTGGACAAAGCATGAGTAATGTCAGGTGGGCTTAGAGCAAAACAATAAGGATTTCTCCGAAGCAATTCCAAATTTTTCCAATATCTCCATAACGACCACCATCTGATGGTGTGTAGCCGTTGCGAAAAAAAAGAGATCATCCGCAAAGAAAACATGTGAGATAGAAGGCCCTCCTCGGCAAGGTTTAACTGCCAACATCCGGAGTCAACTGCAGACTGTACCATACGAGAAAGGCGCTCGATACACTTTAAGAAGATATACGGACTTAAAGAATCCCCTTGTCGACATGGGATGGCGTGAAAGGCTCCATAATATCATCATCCCAAATAATACTCATTGAAGCCGACGAAATCACATGCATAATAAGAGACACCCAATTCGAAGGAATATGAAGTTGTTCCAACGTGTCCTTAATGAAATCCCAGCGGAGCCTGTCATAAGCCTTTGAAAGATCAATCTTTATGGCCATAGTTCCTTTCCAAGTTAAGTTAAGATATAAATAACCTTGACGTACCTTTTTCTTACAAAAAGAATGAATAATCTCCTGAACTAGTAGGATGTTCCCATGAGTCCCCCTACCCGGGAGAAAACTTCCCTGTGTCTCATCAATCACACTGTCCAAGATAGGCCGTAGCCTATTGACAATCACCCTAGTGATAGTTTTAAGAGTCACATTAAGCAAACTGATCGGTCTAAAATCCTTCGCTCCGGATTATCAATCTTCGGGACGAGACGGATAAGGGTATGGTTAATATTGTCCGGTAAATGACCCGTACACACAGCCGTCTTCACCAAATCACACATGCCATGTCCCACAATATCCCAGTTTTTTTGGAATAAAATTGGGGGCAAACCATCCGGCCCCGGTGCTTTTAAACTCCCCATCTGACAAAAAAGCATGTTACTAAAAATAAATTAAGTAAAAGATTCCCTCCTCATCTTAAATTGGCAGAGCAAGAGTGTGATAGTCATCATCATTTAGCCTCGGTCCTGCAGGGATGTTAATGGGCAAACCCATATACATATCGGTAGCACAGAAAAGTTGTTTGAAATGCTCCTGAACATGAGCTTGAACTTCACCAATGTCATCCATGATTGAACCATCATCTCTAACAAGATTTCCCATTTTATTCTTACCCTTTCGGAAAGTAGCGGCTTGGTGGTAGTATCTCGTGTTTCTCTCGCCCTCCACGATAAACTGTCCCTTATAACGTTGCATCCAATAAATCTCTTCTTGTCTAAGAATATCCTCAAACTCGCCCCGGAGTTTCCTCTCAAGGTGGTAAAGATAGCCGTTATAACCCTTTTCCATCTCCCGCTGAATTCCGGCCAAACGAGCCTGAATTCTTTTCTTTTTTTGCTTTTGGAAATATGGGGAAAGAAGACCAAAAACCGAATAAAGTCAAGTCCCAAGTTTATCTCGGATATGATGTATATTCATACGAATATCATTGTTAATACACCAATTGCTTCGCAAAAAGGAGTCAAAATCTTTATGAGCCATCCAAGCCGCCTCAAATTTGAAAAAAGACCTCCCTCGAAACGCATTCCCCACGGCTATATTGCTTATCAAAATAGTACGATGATCCGAGCAGCGACGTGGCAAGTTATGGACCACTGCATTTGGAAATTGCATTCTCCAAGCCGGATTTGCATGTGCCCGGTCAAGACGTTCCATAATTCTTCTCCCTGTATCCCAAGAGTTTGACCACGTGAATCGAGCTCCCATGCAACCCAAATCAACCAAATTACAAGCATCCATCCATTGAGTGAAGCGACGAATCCTGCCATGCCCACTACAAGTCCCACCCACTTTATCCTCTTCTTTTCCCAAAAGATTCAAATCCCCCGCAACGAGCCAAGGATAGTTGTGTTGTCGTGCAGCGCAAGATAAAGCCTCCCAAAGACTTTCCCTTTGTTTCACATCCGTACTGGCATAGATCGTAGACAATAACCAAGGAGCTTCGTAAGTTTGACGAACAAGCAAATTTCTTACTTCCCATTTGAGAGTACTTCTAAGGAAACTTTGTCCCCCCTCCGGAGAACCCGAAGACCCCCATCTAACCCTGTTGCTTCCACCCTTGAGTGTGAGAAACCCTTCGAATAAAGTCAGACGCATGACTACCACTGATTCGAGGTTCCATAATAACAAGAATCCACGGATCATGAAGACTGATAATATCTCGGACATGCCGACGAGCACTTTCTTTGGCGGCACCACGAATATTCCACAAAATAATCTTCATGGAAAACAAAACAATATATACAAAAATTACCTAATTCAGTAAGGAAGCAATCTTTTTTTCGATTTGGAGGCAGTGATGGTCTTGCTGCTGCCAACCAGACCATTACTATCACCCGTCTGAAAATTCCCAGCATCTAAACGCTGCTCCTCTTCATGGTGAAGATCTTTCCCAGGCGTAACCCTTGACGAGTTCAAACCCGACGATATATTCATGCCCCCACGACCACGTCCTCCTTTGCCGCCTCTCACAGGTCGAGATTCCAGCTCACTTCGCTACTTTCGGCAAGCAAGTACGCGACTTCTTTACGCTATTTATAGTGGAAGACGGAAAGGAACGGCACTAATAGAGGGAAGAGGGCGGGTCAGACGGGCGAGCTAGAGCTGGTAAAGAGAGAATGGCTGCTAGGTGCGCGTTGCTAAACGACCTGTTGCTAGGGACAGTAGCTAGGCACCCTACCCTAGTCGCGGACAGGTCCTAGGCGCAGGAGATAAGACCAAGAGAGAGAACCGTTGCTAGGCGCGCGTAGCTAAACACCGAGTTGCTAAGGCTGGTAACCAAAGACTAACTTCCCTTTTGAATTACTGAGCTAGCCGACAAAGCTGTTTAACTAAACCCCTATTTGGTGGCTCACTAACTAAGTCAGCATGAACGGAGAATCTTCATCGCTGTATGGGTAGCAGGTGTTGAATCAGTTGCCTTTGGCCTAATAACAAATCCCCATCCCTTGCCCTAGAACCCGTCCAAAGATGGTAGCGTTTCAGAAGTAGGAGTTCGTTTCACTACGTTCCACTTCATTTCACTCCTACCTGTTGATAAGTAAGTGTTTCGCCATCCGAGGTTGGAAGATAAGAAGGAAGCGTTTCCGTGTGGAGGAGTAATAGCTCCTTTATCCCCTGGAACGACAGGAGCTATGGGACGAACTCAGTAGTAGCGTCAGCTGGTTAACACCAAGACTATGAAACGGAATTTCCCTCTCCCGTTGGCCACTTCTTCTTGAGTTCGTTCCATGTAAGTTCACTCCTATCCTCGTACTCGGAAGTAAGAGTTTCGCCATTCTGACTCTACCAGTGACCTCGTCAGGCCCCTATTGAAAGAGCTTAAATAGTTTCTTTAACTAGGCGGCATAAAGCAGGTTAACAAAAGAAACCTATCCCTAATGTTATGGACTCAGATTCTGCAAAGTAAAGAAAGAGGGCTACTTCACCTAACCTTTATCAATGGAATTCCAGTTTTTTTTTCGACATTCCTTAACAACAAGACTATAATTGAATAAATTCTTCTCCTTTTTAGGAGTGTAAATAATAGTTTGAGAGGGATTAGACGAAGCCGATTACGTAGACGTTTAGCTAACGGGTTAGGCAAACGACAAATCCATACATGCCTTTGACCTTCCTGATGTACTCTTCGACAACGTTAACCCCTCTCCCACCGCGGTAAGAGTACCTCTCATAGGGTGGGGTCCTAATGCCTGGAATGAATCTTCTGATAGGATCTGACGGAAGCGTCATCCGAAGCCATCAAAGGAGAGAAGATGGAAGCGAAAGCCAGGAGAGAAGATGGAAGCGAAAAATGAAGCCTCTCCTCTTACGGAAGTCAGTTTCCAAGTCCAAGGGAAGAGTTGAAGGTAGCGTTATTCTCATCTACCGGAAATGGAACGCGAACAAACTTGGATCCCGCTGAAAAACAGATGAAAGGCTTACTTTGAAAGCGTCTGTCTATCATTCTTTCAAGGAAGGTCTTGCATACAAGACCAACAACAACTCATTCCTTTCAGTCGAGTCACTTCGTACCTATGAGAAGAAGAAAGTTGAATTAGATCTTGGAAATGATCGACTCACAGTATAAAGTACTACCTAAACCATTCCATAAGTGTTAGAATAATTCTATTTAGAAAGTACTCCTAAAAGAAGTGTAATTGCTATTTCTTTCGTATCGGGATTTTCTGCTTTAACTTCCATTGTAAACAGATTGAGTAAGAGAAGTTCGCGAAGAGTTTCAAGACTTTCCTTTGGAATGATAAGTAAGCGAACGAACCGCTCATAGGCGCAGGAGCTGATTAACAACAAGCACTCCTATATGATGCCATTAGACAGGCTAAGTCCAGAAAACGTAGCGTCAGCTGATAAACAAGAAATCGTTGCTCTGTTAGGACCCGGCTGCTAAGGCTAGGGCTGCTAAAGTCGTAGGAGCAGTCAAGCAAGAAAGAATGGCTGCCGAAAAGACGGATGCTGCGTCAGCTGGAAAAGACCCTGTTGCAAAGCTTACTCTGATATGATTAGTTCCGTGGGCTGATTAATACCCAAACTCTTCTCTTTCTTCTAAGCCTCACCTTTTAAGTCAGCGTTTAAGGAGAATGAAGTTTGCAGTAAGTGAAGTGACCGAGTGGCCGGGCATGAGAGAGAGCCGTCAGAAGTCTCCCCTCAATGCAATACTAAATCAGTCGCTCTATTCCCCAGTCTAGTGCTCTTTTAGCGTTTTTCTTTAGTTATAGGCTGATTGTTCCGGAAAAGGACATTAACTATGTCAGCTTGAAAAGAGAATCCGCCTCAAACTCTTATTCTTTTCGAGAAAGGCTTGCAGTTATCAGTTCTTCGACCGGAACTCTGCAGTTAGACGTGGCGTAGCCCAAAGCTGGTTTGAAAGAATAACTCTTCCCTACCCCCAAGCAAGTTTAATACCACGTACTTAATAACCTATACCCTTTGAACGTGAAGAATATGGGAAATCCTATTCTTTTCTTCGGCGATGAAAAGGGACTCTTCTCTTCTTTTCTTGTTGACAGCTCATGCCAGTACTCCACCTTCAAGTGTACTATCCTATCGAGGAATACCACTTACTTTCCCTCTCCTATGCTACTGATGTGAGGAGTACTTAATTACACATCCAGTACCTAACTAACTCGAATCTAAAGCGCTTTCACTCTACTTAAAAAAAGTCTTCGTACCTAAACTTTGAATGAATCTCTCGTTAAACACCTAACTCGCTAACCCTCTCCCTAAAAAAAGTCTTCGTACCTCCACTTCACTTAAACGCTTTCACTCTTTCTGTCAGCATTTATGGAAAGGAATCTGAACTCAAACTCTTATTCTTTCGTTCCTCTGACGTTAAATAGAAGTGGTTCGAATTGATCTCTTCCCAGGAATACTTCGACGAAGGGAACTGAATAAGTCAGATAGACTTAAAGGAATGTTACGTACTAAGGAAGAAGAATAAGTGCGCTTACTGATTGAATTGCTAACAGCGGATCTCCTTCTGCTCTACCTTGAACTAGACGGTAAAGAAATCTCCCCACTCAATCAATATCCATTAGCTGAGGACTTTATGACTGGAGAAAGGAATGTTACGTACGCTTTCAAAGGGCTTTATGCGCTACCTGCTCTTTTCTCTAGTTTCCCAGTCAAAATCTTAGCTCACTAGGCGCTTCTCCCTTCTGATCTTAAAATAAGTTCAATTCAACTCGATCCAAGGCAGAAAGGTGCACTGCAACTGAAGAGGGACTTGCTATAGATGTAAAAAGCAGCGAAAAGGACACGAATCCTTGTCCTTCACCAGGATCAAGACCACTACCCGTGAGATAGATGAGATAAGAAGTAGGGCAGGACTAGGGCACTTCACTCACCTTAGAGTTAAAGAGGTGATTACAGAAAAGTAGTGTAGTTCGCACTACCTATCTGGAATCAGTTTAGCTTCGAGTTGTGACACACGCTACTATCGCTCTGCTTGCTGCTTTCACTCGGTGATTTTAACTACTCTGACTCTCTTTGTTCTGTGATCTACTGGATCTCCCTTTCGCTACCTGGAGCGAGGTATTTCCTTATACGTCATAACGTACGCACAGGTGATCTAATTAATGGGCTAGCTGAACTTGAACTAATAAGGCTTGATTTGATTGCCCTGTGGGAGAAGTTGAATCTTTCTAGGTCGCATTCGATCGTCAGATATTCTTCGACGCAGTTGAACAGGAGCAAGAAAAGCTACCGATTCTACCTAATCCACTGCTGACCACGGACTGACTCAAGCACCAAGACCTACTGCTCTTCCGACAACCGATGAAAGGGCTCCTTCTTCTCTGCCTCCCCTCGGAGGAACTCCGCCCGGCCCGGAAGTTCTTTCCTTTTGTTTCAATGGCAGCTGGTATCTGGTTCAATATTCTAACGATTCCATTCCTGCGTATGATGATGCCTGGCCTCTTTGTCACGCTAGGAGGGACGAATGCTTTCTATCTTTTGCCCCTTTCCCTTTCTTTCTCGATCAATGTATAGAATCCTTCAACAAAGACAAGGCATAAGCTGCTCTCAAAATAGGTCGGTAGGTACTTCCTATAGTTCAAGAGTGAGAGTACTTTGGTTCCGTCCATTAGTTCGATGACTTCGCCTTGAAGTTGAATATAGGTGCATCGTCCTATTCTAGTATATACACACATAGTCAAGTCAAGGTGCGACAAAGAAACTCTTTATGAGCATAGTGGTCTAGTTTAGTCCTAACACATTCTCCTTTACTCATTCACTCCGAACCTTCCTTAAGACGGTGACCAGACAAGGACTTTTCTTCAAGAGCTTAGTGGGAAGAGTGGACGCTCCACTGATAAGGGATCGAGCTACATACTTTTCGCCAGTCAATTCAGTGTCCGAGCCGATGATCGGTGCAGTATAGAAAGAATTGTTCCCGAGTTGAGAAGTTTACGAAGCGAAAGGTCAAAGCTTCTCTCTGCTTGTTGTCTCCTTCTATAGGATATTTCTCCCCGCCTAATACCCGACTGCCCTATGAGAGGTAGCTGGGGATGCTTCCTTCCCTGCTTTCTGTTACTCTTCTCTTAGTTTGAAACTAGTCTGAGAAGGGTCAACGTAGATAACAGACGGCTGAGCGCAGCCATCAGAAAGAAACAAAGACCGGAACTAACTGCTCGCTCAATGCGCAGAACCCTTCGGAATGGGATCAAAGCCCGACGAACCCATAGTAGCTTAACTTGTCTATCCGAAGCTGATACCGAGGCATTTGAACCGGTACCCGCTCCTTCTGTTTAGGATTCCTAAGCACAAGGCTAAAGGCAAGGCTCTATTTTCTACACAGGACTTCCTATCTTTTCTCATATCGAAGAGGGGATCCCGCGTTACTGCCCAAGGAAAGTTCACCTTTTTTATGATTAACTAGCGGACGTACCAGAAGAAGCATAAGTTCCAACACCATCATACCTTAAAGGAGCTATAAGCTACGTATAGAATACGAACTAACGGAAGAAATGAGTTGAACATAGTGAAACGAAACGAACGGAATGAGTGTAACTTAGTTCAACGAAATGAGTTCAAAAGCTTTTTTAGAATAGAAAAGCGCTTTCAAATCTCTATCTCTTTTTTTCTTTAGTGAGTCTTGACGTCTAATCGTCTAACTAGTATAACGAGTAAGACAACGGAGGCAAACATGGAATGGAGATAGAAAGATTCAGTGGGTCTATCCGGTATATGCAACTATAGTTGAGTTGAGTTGGTTGATTCAATCCACAACACCCCCATCAAACTCGCTTAGCAAAGTGCAAAAAGAAAAGGAATCGAAAGCGAAAGTCTGAATATCATAAAGCAGCAGCTGCTCCCCTAGCCTTCTAAAGAGCTAGTCCCGAAGTAGCAACAGAGCTCTTCTTCCCTATTAGTCTATGAACTATGGATGATATCTACTCAAAGCTGTTTCTCCTAGCAGCTTTCTTTTCTTCACTGGGAAATATCCATAGGAATAAGAAGATCTATATATCAAAGATCCCTCTACAACGGGAAAGCCGTTTCACCAAACTACCTTAGGCCAATGGGAAATGCCAGAGTAGAGCGCAAAAGAAAGGGATTTGAAATCCACTTCAGGTGGGACTAAGAAAAGAAAATCTGAACCTGGGAAGCAGATTTACAGGTTGTACTTTTCCCGTTAGTCCATAAGGCCATATTCCAGGACCATACAAGCCTGTTACATGAAATGCACCAAAACCAAAGCAAGCCACTCCGAAGAGTAGCCTTCCATTAATAGCCTCTCTTCTGTGGGAATACTTTCAATCGTTGAGACAGTTTTCGCAATAGCGTCATTCTCAAGCTCTGATTCACTTGCACCCTTCTTCTTGAAATGGCATTAGCTGCTCCATCAAAGATCCAAGCGGGGGAAAAAGACCGCTTACTAACATATATACTAACATATGTTACTTCCACTTCCTTTAGGAGATGTTTTTCAGGGACCAAAGAGAAGGCTTGATCCTTTTTCATTTCCATGCCATGACCAGAGTTCACAGTCGATTCTCTAAAAAGAGCGGTAATGCTGACTCTAAAACCAGGAAAGGCAAGGCTGCCCTTACCGGGAAAGCAGTCTTCTTATCAGAGGAACGAACTTCATCATCCTTGGCGGACTCAAGACTTGCTCTATCCTTGCTGGCTTACTCACTCTTCCCACTCCGAATCCACTGCCGAAGGAGCCATGCGATGCAGGCGAAGTCGACGAGCTGAAAGAACTGTGCTTTAAAGCGTTCAGTTGTGGCTGCTACCTCCAATAAATAGGATAGGTTCAATTTCCAGGAAAGCGTTTCTTCTTTTTGATAGAAAGAGCTTCTTTCGATAGAGGAAAGGAACGGAGTCAGCTGTCCCCTTATAATGGTAACATCGCTGAATCCGCTTCATCTGTCTTTGCTCTCAGGCATGCATCAAAGGTAAGCTGGATCTGACGGTGGAGAAATTCACTTTCACAAAGTCCATCCGACTAGTTCCGGGTTCGAATCCACTTTATTCGTTGGAATAGATCGTCATAGATATTGGTTGACACGAGCATAAGAGAAAAAGAAAAGCGAGCTTTGTAAGAGTTTTTTTCGAGTGGAATACTTGTAACGAGTAAGACAGCTTAGCTGCTCATTGTTCCAATTCCTTGGACTCCATTGGCTCCTTCTTCACAATCTCTTGCTTGTAGTATAGAGCTTTTCTTGAGTCGATATGAAGTGAAGAGAAAGGAGTTGAGTGTAACGTAAAGATACGTAGAGTCGTTTCAACTACTCTTTTCTTTTCGCTCTTCGAACGAACGGAAAGATACGTAATAGTCACGTCATACGTATTAAAAGAAATGAGTGAAAAAGCTTTGAGTTTCACTTGAATTACGTATCTTCTTCTCAAAAGATTGGAGTGAGCGATTCGTTTTTCAACTCATTTATTCTTTTATATTCTATAATTTCATTTCACTCATCTTTTGATGCCTTTAAGTCAAAATTCTTTAAGACGAAAAAAATACAGACAATAAACTTCCTTGGAGAAGGAATGGGGTAAGAAACCACCTGGATAAAAAAGCATTTGAACAAGACCGATACCGATTAAGCATGTTGACTATCATCAAGCATACCAGCATAGCATGAAGCCTACCATCGACACATTGGAGTCTACCTTTTCTATCCCCAGTGGAGTCGCCACTGTGCGCACCCACACTTTCATCTCTCCACATCACTCTTAGGGATTCGAGTGAATAAGAAATTCTTTTTCTTTTTCTTATTCTGCTAATTATCTTCTTGTTGCACCATGCCCAAGCTTGACGATAGCAGTGGTAACCATCGGATTCAAAGAATCAACCTTTCTTCCATAAACCTAGGCAAGACCAGAAGTTTATCTATCTGCAAAAGGCGCTGGAAAGAGGTCGAAAGTAGGGCGTAGCGGATTTGATCATCCTCTGCTCGTAGGGATCCGGGACACCGCCCAGAAGCGTCACGGACGAACCTAATCGTCTCGCAGTTACGCGAACCAGCTCCATCATCCACATCTCATATGCCATTGGCGGGGGTCCCATTCCCTTCTTAATCTGTCCTAGCCCGATTCAATAGGGATTCGAAAGAAAAAGAGAGTCCCGCTTGGAGATATGTAATATCGTCGGATGAAAGAACCTCTGATTCGGTGCTCGCAGCGTCTCCTTCTCTTCTCAAAGACAACTTTGACGGTAAGAAGCGGGGCTAAGAATAGAACGCAAAGTCTGTCGTGAATCTTCAATCAAATAGGGGACCCATGATGGGTTTCAGTATGTTATTCAAAAGAATTCGAGGCTTTGATAAAATAAAGATACTCAAAATCAAAAGTGGATCACCAGCACCAGACAGTAAAAAACTCTCTGGGAGAGCTACTTCGTTCGGCTGTAGGACCATCTGATATGATCAAATCATAAGCATTCTTTAATAGAAAGGAGCAACTGTGGTGGTGCGTTGGAGTCGTTCGTCAGTGATAAGCGGAATGAAAGAATATGGATAGAGGAGGCTTTCTCGAAAGAATAGGGACGGGTCCAGTAGCGGGCAAAGCAGAGATATGGCTCGCAAGGAAAGAGGTCTGGTTACACGAAAGCTGGTAGGGCGAAGGGAAAGGCTGGGCTCGTTCAGTCGTTACAAGCGAGAAAACGGAGAGCGCACTAGCGCGTGGAGGCTTTCGAGCCGTAGCTTGCTGGATTTATCGTGAACAAAGAACCAGATTTCATCCCCAGTTCTCCGGGTAGAAGTAGAAGAAATGCGCTTTACTTAATTACTTGAAAAGGGTGATTCCCGGTCTTTCAATCAATATGGGAATCGAACGAGTTACTGATAGTATGATAGGGGAATCCATCTAATAGCCGAACTCGTTGAGCGGGGCAACTAAGCCGTTTTTAAGAATTAGGATTCGAAATGCTTACTCTGATGGTGTTCCGGGGGATTCTCCGGAAGGGTCGATGCCTTCTCCTGTACCAGAACAGAAGAAGAAGACGGGCATTTATAGCGGAGATGGGTATCTTTCTATCTATTAGTTCCATTCCACTTTTGACTAATATAATACCGCCAGTCTTTAGGGGTAGAGTTTTGTCCTTGGTCGGCAAAGCAGATCTGTACTGATAAGTGAAGAAGTCCGAATACCTTACGTAGTAGTCCACGACGAAAGTAGCTCGCCTGCAGCAGTAGTAACCCTGCCAAGTAACCCAAGTAAAATGGAGTTCTCGAGCAGGAAAGCTCATCGCGAGGTAACGAACGAGTCGAAACAGATGGTGATCCTACATAAATAGCTAATAGCTAGCGTGGAGCAAAAAGATACGTATAGTCGATATAGAATACGAACTATCCAATCCCAACGAACGGAATGAGTGTAACTATGTTCAACTCATTTCAATAACCTAAATACGTAATAGTCAAGTCATTACGTATCTTTTCATACGTATCTATCGTCTATCGTCGCCGGATTCTATGTGACGGAATAGAAGTGATTATTGGAGGCTTATAGACGGGCGTAGCGCTTTATGATTCTCCTTGGTTGCTTCATGCACGGGGAGAGGTTTCTTGGCGATGTAAGGATGTAAGTAAGTGACTTTCTGGACCTTTCACCCTCAGGGATGTAGCTAAAAGTCTGGGGTGGGTGGGAGCTCTCTTTGAATACGTTAAAGGCTCACACTCCGTCCAGCTTCAGATCGATTCACCAATCTCCGAGTAAGCAACCCTTTTGCGGACTCGTGCTCGCTGCTTTTCTCATCTATGGCCATGAAAATCGGGATGGAATCGCCTTTCCTTCTTCGTCTGCCTAAGAGAGAGTCCCGCTTTTCTAAGAGAAGAGGAGGTGGACTAATGAAATGTAGATTTTTTTTATAGGTTATTCATTGGTCAGTCTATCGATCGTAGAGGAATGAATTCTTCTCAAAATCAGAGGTCCTTACTTTGTTCCAACTAGGCCTGTGTAGCTTTCTTTCTTTCACTGAACACCAAACGGGCATTCTCCGTGCTGGCATGAACAACCTAGAAAGAATAATTACAGAATGAGTTGAAAAACGAATCGCTCTTTTGCTTTGTTGCACCGATCCTACAGCGTCAGTGAACTAATCGGAGCTCAATAGACTTGATCTTGACCTTATTTTATATTAGAGCCCTTTCCCTATCGCTGCTTGATGAGATCTGAAGCTGACAAGACAATGATTGAGTTTTCCAAAGCCGCGACTTCTTTTTGCTTATGTCTGAGCTGCTTCCTCTGTCAGAGGGTTAGTCCATTCCCCTATTGGGGCAGTAGCTTGACTCCCAATAAATGCTATTTTATAGACAAGAAAGAGAGGACAATTGTGATACCTAATCCTAACCCAACCCAGTCGGCGTGTAGGCGAGATTTCTCCCAGTCCTGCTAGCCAAAGCTAGTAGTCAGTCAGATGAGTCTGTCCCTCCGGTATGTCTGTTTCAAAAAGGACAGCTTTAGTATTGAAGTCAAGTTGGTTTATAACCGAAGCGGTCCTATTGAATCAGATGTGGGCTCTGCATCTCATGCCCTCTTTGAATGGCTAGGGATTGCTGTTCTTAGAAAGAAAAAAGTCCTCCCGCCATTGAACAGGCTGGGTGGGCACTGATAAGAAGAGTATGCCTGCAAAGCGCATTTCTTGTTGCTTATCTACAGCTCGTTGATCTTTTTCGCCTGTTCTAGCTAACCCCATTCCAGTCTATTAGGCAGGGTCCGTTTGATTTTTCTTATATTAGTAATCTGTCACAGCTCGGGAAGCAGCTGAACTCTTTTCCTCTTTTGATTGAGAGAATTCATTCCGAATAAAGAAAGAAAAGCAAGGAGTAGTCCTTGTGGGACAACAAGCCAGCAAAGGTGCGGGTTTTCATTGACCAACGATCTGAAAGCGGTCAAAGTCAGGTCAGACCGAGCTGGTTGAGCAGCAGGAGGAGAATCGGTCTAATCTCAGGTAAAGCACAATCGGAGTCATAAGGAAAGTACCAGTGGGACAGGAAGCATCCAATTGACACAGATGTGGCACTTCCCGCCTTTCCGATCGGATCAATAGCTGTCACGTATCGAAGGGGAAGAGAGCATAGCAATAGGACTAACGAGAATTCTTTCCCAGCGTTTTCTATTTCTTCTCCTTTTGTGCTTTTGCAAGCAAATACCCGAAAAAAAATTAGATAGGAGTACTTTGAAGTAAGGCTGGCTTCCTTCACATAACTTGAGTAGACGACAGCTGGAAGTCCCTTTTGGTTAATCTAACCGCTTGATTGCTTATTGACGTTGAACTTTCCTATTGTTAACTTCATATTTGTGTTTGTCGCTGGACGTGCACCGGCGGCCCCCCCTTCCTCCTAAGCCGATAGGATAGATTAAGCAGCTACTAGATCCCCCGTCTTGTACTTCGTTCTAATCCGATTGGTCAACCCCAGCTTGCTTATCTACAGCTGCCCTATTCCGTGTAACTTAATGAATTTGATCCAGCCCGTAAGCGCCGGTACAATGTTAGAGGTGTATAGTATTTCTTCATTTCCTGCCTTACTTTTCAAACATTAGAGGGGTGGTTGAGTCAACAGGCCCCATGTAGGGAAGAGATAGAGCTCTAATCAATCTTTATGTCAAGGATTGCCGGAGTTTCTTATCTTGACCCTTATGGATTCATCCCAAGACTCGAAAGATACAGAAAAAACTGTCTATCAAAACGAGATTGAAGTATGTTCCAGGACCGAACTCACACGTTAGCTTCATCGTGCAGCACTCCTATAAGAGTGAATATTAAATAGAAAACCCCAAAGGGAACGGGATCACGCTACTTGAAATTAAGCAATTAAGCTGGTACAGCCACTTGTAGTACTACTTTCGCTGTCCCTAGCACTCGTGTCGCCATACCCCCCGCGGCATTTCCATGAAACCCATTCCAACTTTGAGGATAGCTCCCCTCTTAATAAATAGAGTCTCACTCAATAGTGAAAGGATCTTTCATTGATCAGAAGGTGTTGTTTCTTTCCATCCCGTTTAGATATAAAAAGAGTGAACCAAATAATGACGCCAATCATTCTCCTAACAGTCTACCTATTCGGTATTCTGTCAGTTCAACGGTCATATCGCAATTACTCCATTGAGAGTAAGAGTGGTCTAGTCACTACCTGTAAGGCAAGCCCCACAAACTTTCTTTCACTACGCCCCTGAACTCTTGAACTAGAGGAAGGCTAGGAGCTACTAATAGGTTGACTACTAGGTTGACTACAAAAGATCAGAAGATAAGTGGAAGAATACGCTTCCTCTGCTCTTTGTGATAGATTCACTCCTAGTTTATGAGAAAGATGCTTAATATCTCCTGCATGAGATATTTTCCCTGGGGATTGGCTTCATTCATATAGGAAGTAGCCCGAAGAGTGATCGCTATCGGATATCGATGAGGGATACCAGCATAAGTAATAGTTTCACCAGGGGATCTTCAAAGGAAAAGAGTGGGTGGGAAGGGCGTTCGTTGGCAAGAGGGGTCTTGTCTTCTCATCTTCTCAGATTCTCAGATTCATTTTCTTTTTCTTCCCTCTAATAAACTCGAGATTCTTCATTCATTGTAGCAGCTTGGCTGGCACAAGGGTTTGAAGAGGGGAGTGTTTTATCTTTTTCTTTCCTTCTTGGGCCTTAGGGCAAGAGTATGAACTTAGGGAACGCGGGGTTGACTGAAAGATACAACGTCATACGTATCTTTTATCGAAGCTCTTCGTTTATCAACTCATTTATTCTTTTATATTCTAAAAAAGCTTTTTCACGTCTTGTTGTGCCGTTCGTTTGAAGTGAGTCTAATGAGAACGTGAACTCCCAGCCATTTATGCGTATGCGTTGGAGAGATCGTTTCTAATTTTCTTACCATTTCTAAAGCACAGGCTGAAAGAGGCAAAGGGCATTACTTGGCAGGTACATGTGAAGAAATGCTCAAAAGGGCTGTATAATTGGGAGTTCCTATCATAATGCATGAGGAGGATTCACTGCAAATAGACGCCTGGCTCATTATTGTCGAGATAATGGTCTACTTCTTCACATCCATCGTACAATGCATGCTTTTATTGATAGACAGAAGAATCATGGTATACATAAACGCGTCAGCCTTAGCAAAGCTTTCGTCATGAATATTCCATGCTCGAAGAGCGAAAAGAAAAGAAAGGAACTGTTAGAAAAGTTCATAAGTCCCCTTTTTTTGGAAAAGAGAAAGATTCACCTCTACAACGGGGAAGCAGAAAACTGCCCACGGAACCCCGGAAAAGCTTTGGGCTAATCGCCTTGTAGCTGCGAAAAAGCAGTGGATAGCCTCCCATGAGGTGTCCCAAAGCCTCGTTAGAACGCGGGATTGGAGCCTCTGAGACAGGATCGTAGGGGAATGACTGGCCTGCTTCAGCTTCCGTTGGAATTCTAAGCTAGTACATCGCTTGCAGCCCAAGCTAATACCTGCTTCTATATGAATAGAAGACTCCCCCGGTGGCGTACTTCGCTTGCTTCTAATCTGCTGCGGCCTACTCCCTCTGCTTCTAGCGATACGCTTACACTTGCTTCTATATGAATAGGTGGCTACTTTATTCAAGGACTGATGGTGGTGGTTTCCTTTTTGCTTTCTTCTATATAAGATAGGGTCATCTGCCACAAGATCCTAGGCCGAAAGAGACATCCGGCCAGGAAAGTCCTTCATCCATCCCTTCTCTTCTGCTGAGTCGGGTGGTCAGGAGCTCTCTTCCCAATGGCTTGACCGGGTCTCTCCAACAGGACCTTTGTTCGTTAGCTGCACCGGGCGAAACTGCTTATACCATTAGAGGCTAATTTCGTTCCGCAGGCAGATCCTTTGGTTCTATCTTTGAGTGGAGATCAGATCAATAGCAATATGGAAATCCATGACTTAGCCAAATGCTCTTCTATTAGCGACTAAGATAAAAAGGGCATACGGAATTTCAAGAACTCGATTCCCTCTACACTATGGATTGTTGGTCCCTATAGAATGAATAAGGGAAAGGCAGTAGTGGAGTAACGGCTACTGACTTTGGATCACTTTCATCCGCCTGGTACTTTATTCGTCAATTCTATATTGACGCTTATATCTCACATTTCGTTGTGGAGAAATCTTTACTGTACTTGACTGTAAAGTGGAGAGTTACTCTAAAGGGGAAGAGTAATGGTGGGGTACTTTTTCTTCTTCTTCCTTAGTGATCTTTTTTATCTTATCCAGGTTGCTTGCTCTGGGGGCGCGGTTGGAAGCAGGAATGTCGGTTTTACGAGTTAGAAAAAAATAAGTAAGGCAGCTCGGTAAATGGGAAATGCAGCAAATCCATCGAGTGGGAGAAAGACAGTTACACCAATGACGTGATAGCCTCCCTTTGAAAGCCAACCCAGTTATCACGCTTTTTCAAGTCGGGATTTTAGGCTGACTTTTAGGCATAGCATTAGCGGAGTCTTCAATAAGAGTTTTGAGTTTGAAGGAAGCGATTCTTTTTATCCCAGGAAGTGGCTGTCTTTGAAATGGAAAGGGGAAAGCCAGCCAATTTCCCGAACCCCGGCCTCTATCGTCGTCAGCCATCTATCCTTTCCTTGCTTCTGGCTCTGATGTAGCAGTAAGGGTGGGCTGAATCTGCTTTCTTTGGTTCTGCAATATCGAAATTTTCCGATGGGAACGAAGAAAGTACAGCTCCTCTTGCTGATATTGTAGATGATGCGTCAACTAGTTTAAGCTCCAGGGGATTCCTTGGATAGCGATGTGGGATGCGTCAAGCCTCTACCAGGAGAGGTCCGTGCTTTCTAAATCTTTCACAGGATCTGGAATTTCTTTGTAAAAGACGGGTAGGAGAAGGAGTCGAAATGATAGATGTGCGTAGTGACCTATCATATATGCTCCATGACTATGTCTTGGTCTTGGAAAATAGGCTCCGTCGAACCCCACCCATAGTACAAAGCGTAAAAGTGCACTCAAGGCTCCGGAGTGGGCAAGAAGCTAGTTCGTGTGATAAAGATATAAAGATTGGGCTTTTGTGCCTTTATTCATCTCTCGAATCTTGGTCCCCTCGAGGACAGAAATAACGCATACGAGAAATTGACTGAGATTCCTCCTCTTCATGCTTGAAATTATTAGGAAATAACCACCGTAGTTGAGACGAGACGAAATAACCGTAGTAGCCTTTCTTCTTGTTAACTGAGTGAATGTGATCCTTTTATCTTTCGAATGAAGAAATGATCGTCTTGCTCTCATTCTAGTCAATTGAGAGAGCGAAAAAACCCTTCTTTTTTACAGGGGTCGGGTTCATTCAATAATAGACGCCTGTTGGCATTCCAGCCTTCCTTCTCCTTTCAGGGCCTACCCGACCGAAAGAGAATCCAGTCTTTCTTGGTCGTGAATATAATCACTGCTTGTTCACTGTTCAAGAATTAGAGTTTAGACAATTCATACCATCCAAACCTAAAAAATCTTTGAATCTAAGATTTCAATTAGAATTATTGCTAAAATATTGTTCCATGGTCAAAAATATGGAAGAAAGAAGTCTTTCCACGACTCTACCACCCAGTCAATTCTGTTCCACTTAATCCCTCTTTCATGGCCACATATCTTTCCGGCTAAGGACTAAGGAATAGGAAGAACATTTCTTCCCAGAGTCCTACTGGAGGCTCATACGCAACCTACGTCTGTTGGGGAGGCTGCCTAAGCCGGGCGACGTACGGTGTGACAGACAAAGAAGAGAGTGGTTTTCCCGAGGTTCATGCCGAACGAACACTACGAATCTGTATTCTCGTGCTTTCTGAGGAAGGCAGGTCCGGTCAGTCCTTTGAACAGACGCATCTCGCCTGAGCGTCTGCTGAGTGAATAGCAGCCAGTGCTAGTGAAAGGTTGTTTTGTTTGCTTCACGCTGTGGGACTTTCGGAAAGCGAGTGTGAAATGCCTTATGTAATTTCTTTGGGGCTATACACTAAACACTAAGCAACTCACGCCAAAAAAGGTCTCGATCAAGGCACCGGCCTTCTGCCTCCGCTTACACCCTTTGCTCCTGCTTTCTTGACCACTGACAGGAATACCTAATCCGCAAAGATTAAGCCAATGTTCTCTAAAGAAGAAAAAGCCCATTTTTTTTATTGTTTTTCACTGTGACTCTTTTTCGTATAGAAAGATATATATATAAGAAACCCTCTTCCGCCTATGACGGAGGTAACTGAAAATCCTCTCTTTTAATTTACTAAAAAGAATCCATAAAGCATCTCAAGAATTGCAACGAAAAATCCCGATAAAATGCAATAAAAATTCGATTTCAATATACGAACTTCTTTTCTAGGAAAGCAAGTCTTGGGATTCCTAACTCGACGCTTTCAAGTAAACCTGAAATGGAAGAAGATCGCCCGAGAGGAGGCTTTAGCCACTAAATCAACGCTTATTTGCTCTGGATCTGCAGTTTAACTAATGGCCGAAGTCCTTCTTCGCGCACAGCCAGACCTTCTGCTCGATTGTTTGTTGCCTCAGTTGGGAAGAAGGCTGGAATCTGTCTCTCCCTAGCCCTAGGATAGAATGTGATCTCTTTCTCTCCACTCCCCCTCCCCGACTTCCATTGAAGTAAGGGCGGGTTCTCTCCTTGCTGGATTGCTGTCTTCTGCCATTCAATGCTGTTGTCAGTTTGTTTGTTGAAGTCAGACAGACAGCTTTGACACTTCCCGTGCATTTGAATAGTTGCTCAGACTCCAGTTCGATCGTTAGAAGGAAGGCGAGTGCGGAGGCAAAGTGAATTCTGAACGGTCTGTGTCTGAAACTGAACTCACTTCTTTTTCGATTTATATTAGGCATCCCCAGTTGGGGCTATGGCAGATGGATGAATTTCATTTCATGCATTGCTTCCTACTCATACTTTAACTTTGGCAAATTCCAAGCTATGATCCAAGCAAAAAAGGAGTGGGCTTTAAGTGGATTGACAAGATTCAGCATTGGTCTTTGGAGCGTTATAAAGCGCGCCTTATAGTCCAAGGTTTCACTCAAGCATTTCTTTCTCATGTACTACGTAGGGCCTCTCGGCCCGGCCCCGTTCAGCTTCCTGCTCTCATAAACAACTGCAAAAGAACCCCAGCGAAATCTGAGGCCTCTGTCTGCACTTTCAAAAGACTTGGCCACATCCTCCAAGTAAAGTATCCTGCTGCGCGCTAAGCAATAATCCGTCTCTCGAATTCTGACACCAACCTTCTCATAGGTGGAACACACTGCCGACAGATTCGTCATGGCTTCCTAACTCAATCCCTGAACCCCACAAACGCAAAGTAAAAGCAAAACATTAGATCAAGAGATTGCTTCCAAGGCATCTTTTCTCTAGGCCCAGATCCTTTTGTTGTTTTCGATATAAAGTAGATAGTGCCTGAAACACCAGTAAGAAAGGCATTTAGACCCCCGGAAAGGAGACACGAGAAATAACATAAATAATGGCAATATGGAAAGCTCACACCAAAAACGAGGTCTTTCGACTAAAAGAATACACCCGTGTAGAGTGTGGGCCTACAGCAAGGTAAAGAGCAAGCTCAGTGTAATTCTATAGAAAAAGCGAGATGATAGGCTGACTCTATTATATTATGTCTACCTACCTGACTCGATCTTTCTACTTACTTGGTGGCTCTTCCACGGGTCAAAGCGGGATGATCGTTCGTTAGCCTTGAGGTTTTGAATGAGGGGCCTAATTTATATATATATAATCTAATTTTGATATTCAGTCTACTAGAACGTCAAAAATTCCGGGTAAAGCCTGAATACATACACCTTCGGGAGACTACGGGGGTACACTGATAGAGGAAAAGAGTGAAAAGGTCTTTGGTATATATGTCACACCTACTGCGCATCGAGCTTGCTGGCAGAAGTCAAGCACTATCCACACCCGCTGACTTTTGGTGGGAAATCGACCATTTCCCCGGTTGCCTTAGACCCTCATAAGTAAACTCCTCTTGCAAAGCAACGTACCGGTGACTGCTTTAGCTTTCACTCTCATTCCATGGGACCGCCTTCAACACATAAGCCGACCCACCTCTGCCATAGCAGCATTCAACCATCTAAGAAAGATGTTCTGTTCGGCTGGAGAAGACGTCTACCTCAACTACAAGGGTTCTGTCCCCCCCTCAATCAAATAAGACTTTTCCGTCCCACAACGAATCTAAAGATTCTCCTCCCGAAATACATGAAATAGCTTCTGCTGAAGCAAATTCCATCCAGATGGTTGCATTTGAACCAGCCGGAAGTGCATAGCTGTAGGCACTTTCCTAAAATCTAGGATCTATTGAGAACTACGAAAAAGTGATTTAACTATTAAAGTGGAATGGAAGATCCGCTTGAAGTTCATCGTTTGTTCATCCATCCGCTCTACCTCGCCTCGATAAATAGAGAACAGGAAGGCTGCGCCCCTCTATCGGCAACTAACTAGAACCCTCTATTACGGAGCAAGTATAGGTGCCAGGCTTACTAACCTAGGAATGAATCTATGTTCAGAAAAAAGCCCAGCTCTTGCTTGCTGTCTGTATGTGGTAGGGTCTTCAAGCCCCACGCTCGATTCTCGAGATTCATGGGCCCTCTCGCGAAGATCTTCGATCCGAACCTTCGCATCTACTCTATATTAGAGGATGAACCACGCCTTCGCTATCGCAAGAATATAGCGATCGAAGACGCTCAGCTGCTTCGCGTATTACGAAAGCCGTATTGCCCGAAGGGCATGCTGCAAGAGCGTGGGTGAGTGGTAAGCGTAGGAGGCGCGCCCGAAGGGCAGCGGCAGCAGTGTGGTTCCAGGTGCCGTCGCGTCATTGAGATCTGCGGGGTGGCGGGGACTTCGACTGCCTTGTATCGGGTGAAGAGAGGGGGTGGTAGGCTTAGTAGGGCTCGAACCTACAATATCACCGTTATGAGCGGTACGTTTCAACCAATTAAACTAGAAGCCCCTACGGATCTCTACATGCAATTCGCTCACTTCGGGAAGAGCGGACGGAAAGAGGGGGCCTTTGCTCTATCTGCTTCTTACTCTTCCCAGGAATGGAATGAAGAATCAGAAGAGTTGGATTTCCAGCAATAGAAAGATCGGGAACATGGGAGTTTTGGGCTACCAAGTGGCTTTCTTCTCGAACGAGATTTATAGTCGGGTCGGATGAAAAGAGCGCTCCTAAATGTTGTTATCTTGTAAGGGTCTATGCGAGATCTCTTTAAGCAATTGTCGGTTACCTTTCCTGAGGATTGAGATCGAGCTTCAGTTGCTCTTGCTAGACGTCTAGTAGGAGTTTATTGAGAGCCAGTTGCTGTCCTTTTCGCTTATCATGCTAAGGATTTCTCGATGGTTTCAGTTGGAGGCCATTTTCTTGCCTTTAATGGACTATCGGGGTTAGCAGGCGTGGCTATCTTTTCTCCCATGTATCTAAGCTAAGGGGCATAGCTTTTACTAAAATGATTTGAATTATTAAACTTTAAGTAATGGGACTACCCTAATAGGTTTTTCTCTCCGGGTAAGCAAGTGAAGTAAGCTCCCCCGCCTAGTTCCCTTGTAAAGAAAGTGTACTAGTAGGGCATAGTTCCCTCAAGCCAGTGTTTCCTTTGCTATCGGTCCCGGCGAGCCGGGAGAAAGTTTACATTCATTTCCAGGGGAGGGGAAACCCTATGCATAGTGATAAAGGCGTAAGACCTCCAACTCAAATGAAGGGAGTAAGGTTGACTCCGGTCCCTTCGTCCCTCATCTAGACCGACAGCAAAAGCAACTTAAACTGTCTAGAACAAACTTAAACTACAACTAAAACCATTGGGAATCAAAGAAAGAAAAAAATCTATATTCTTATATGTAACCAGCCCTAGGAAAGGGGCACTCTAGTGCATAAACTTATTTCAAGAAAAAAAGGGGGCACGGAAATAAACTTGGCAGTCAATCACTGTCCTGTGATATTGACTAATAATAATTAGTATTATTGAATACCATATTCTATTAAGTCAGTTATAGTAGACTAGGAAAAAAAAGAGTCATTTTCATACCTCGAAGGCAAAACAAATATTGTAGAAGTCAATATTCTACAAGGGAAAACTCAAGGGCAAGCATGTGGTAAATTTGAAACCACTCAGGATATCGTCCCATCAGAACAACTGGATCACTTGGAATTTGCACTGAAACGGATCTCTCCTAATTGGCAATGGCTCTCCAACCCTTAGGATTTTGATAGGCTGGGCCTGCAATTAGATAGGCTGCTCACTTTAAGACTGAAGACTGAATGGAAAGGCTAGACATAAAAAGAGGGCACTCCTACTGGGGTAGCTCGTATGGCCCTTCTTTACGCAAATATTGATACAACTCCATCGAAATTAAACTGAAACTTTTTCGCTATCGAAAGAGAGTCCAACTGCTGGAACTCCAGCTCCAACCGGATCTCCAGAGGCTTAACTTAGACTGTAATTGGAAAGGCAATAAAAGGCACAAAAACGACTACTATGGATGGTACACTTGTCGGTATTTCAACTTCTACTGGCTTTAAAGAAAGAACTGCTGGAGCTTATCCATTATACCTTTCTGAACCAGAACTTTCTGGCCTAGCAGAGGAGTTGGAACTTTCTTTAACAGCCTTTGACTTCCTTTGAGGCTTAAACTGACTCTTCATATTTCATATATGGCTTGTAAGAGTACATGAAATATGTTAATGTTAATTAATACAGTAAATATGCGAAATATCCTGGGGCTATTGCTTTTGCAGGAGGAACTAAGGAAGAAATATCTTGATATTGATAATGGGACTACTGCGACTACTGATACCGTGGAAGTAGCAATAGAAAATAAGATGAATTGAACTATATGATTTCAACCTCTTAAAGTCGGTATCAAATAGAAAAACTATTTTTCACTGGATGCGAACGTTGCAAGTGGATCGTTGGATAAGCGTAAGGCCAGATTACTCGCAAAAGGCTGAAAGCAGACGGAAGGTTTAGATCAGCTCCTGTAGCGAGGTTCCATACTGCTATTCTGAATCTAAGAATTTCTTCATAAGAAGTGGCCTGGTCAGACATCCTAAACAATTCTTTTGAAGAAGATTTACATATATGGATGGAGCAGCCTGAAGGATTCCCACTCCTTTAATGGGAATCTAGTATACAAGCTTCACTATACGACCTCAAAAGCAAGCTCCTTTTAACTAGTTCCAAGGCTTTTATGAGAAAGAGAGGCTTAATCAAATTCATGGAAAACAATCGAGTCCTTGTGAATGGGCAGAGCCAGGTGCTCTTATTTTACGACGGTAAGGACAATTGCTTCCATTACATGCGAAACGACTTCCTATGTAGTCTCTTTTCTTCTATCTTTTTCTCCTCCTCTCTCTACGCACCAAGAAGTGTAAACTAGGGAGATTTGGTTGGCTGTCATGATATGTCCCAGGTTATAGACATAGAACCAGTGGAAGGGATCACTAATACCCCCCAATCCCAACTGTTTGGAGTGACATATCTTGAAGGGAGCAAGCTACAGCTCGAAAGCCTCCACGCGCTAGCGCGCAAAGCCTTAATGAATTTGAATTCTTTCGAGCGCGACTGAGACTCCCACTTGAATACAATTTGAAAACAAAGTGACGCAGGTTCGCTGAACGCCCAACTCGCGTCATGGTTGATACTGCTCAAAAAGTATGAAAGCTTATTCGTATTTTTTCAAAGTTTTGACCATCGTCCTATTCTAGTATATACACACATAGGAAAGGACAGGCACTGAAATCTTTCTTGGAAGCACGGGAGAACATCAAATTGCTTCAAGAATTGCCTTTCGAAACAGTCTACTGCATTGAAGTCGCATCAAGACCCACGTCAAAAGTATGGGAGATGTAAAAGAATTGTTGCCTCAAAAACAGATAAGAAAGGACGTCCAAAGGGGTCGGAATCGTCTTTATTACTCCCGAAGGTAACATGATCCCGCATTCCTTCACTTTTCGGAGTCATGTTCCAACAACGTGTCAGACACGGCCCTTATTATGTTATGGAAATGAAACTAGCTCGTGACATCAAAGTACATCAACTTTTCTTAGTTTCGTTCGAGGTAACTCAAACTTGGTAATTAACTAAATGAGTTTCCGGCGTCTATGAAGTTAGAAAACCGCATCTCTTACCCTATCATACAGCAGCGAGCGAATTAGCACACACCTTCGCATATTTCAACATTGAACATGTCCCCTTGGGGCAGAACATAAAGGCAGACGCCAACGCCAGTCTCGCGACTTCTCTGTCTTTACCAGAAGGGGAAGATATTACGATTAAGGTCTATGAGAAAAGAATCCTGCCACCCTTCCACATCTATGAAGGAGGCTAAACAACTAACAAAGTAAGCATTGAAGGACGCTCACCGAATTCTTCTATCAATCAAAGGCAAAGGAAGCTCTCGCGAAGGGCTCTTCGTATGTCCATCCTTTACTCAGCCATTTCGGGTTAAGAAGATGTGAAAGTGCCTTTCTATAAGAAAGGAAGACTGCTTCGATAGGACCAGGAAAAAGAGACTATTCTGATCGAAGAAAGAATAGGTTGTTCTCTCTTTCCTCAAAACTTCCAACCTTAAGCAGAAAAGAAAATATATACCTACCACCCACCAGTGACGAGCTTCGCTTTTCGTTACCCTCAACAGAAAACCCGGGCCGAAGATTAGGGCTATACCCTCCATCCAGAAACGGAGACTGCCCTCACTAATGATAGAGGCAAGCTTTAGCTTGACGGCCGGGCCTTACTATAACCAACCTCACAGATCCCGCTCAATCTTTTACACCAATGTATCGTACTCTCTCGACCAGGTCATCATAAGAAAATACTGCGTCATCTTTCCGAAGTGAGAGAAGGAGGGAAAGCGCGCTACAACTAACATAACGTCAGCCAGCTGAAAAACGTTAGCTAGCTAGGCTAGCGCGCAATGGCTTTCTCTGATAGGGGCTCGCTTCTTCAAGCTCTGCCCAACCGCGACTTTGTGCTGCTCGCGTTCTCTCAGCCACGTTTGGCTTATGTAGTGGTCGGCATTCTTACGTGCTCTTCCTTGTCCCCCTACTGAAGAATCAAAAGGTTACCTTTGGATGTTGTCGTGACCGCTTAAGCTTGGTTGATTTTGTCAGAAAAGAAAAAGTAGGTTTCGAAAGTTCATTGATTAGTACACCTTCGGTGCTGGTAAGGTAGGGACCGTGGTCGTCCGTCTCCGGTTTGCCGGACGATAAGATCTCTGAGATTGACCAGCCAGCTGGGTTGGTTTGGTTATTCTTTTCTATTTCAAAGGAGTCAGCTGGCTGCGCGAGTCACCTTCTTTGCGGCTCCGCTGGACGACACGGCATTCAAGTTTCAATATAGGCCGGCCGTAGAAGTGATGGTTCCCAAGGATCCAATATGACCACTTAAGTCTACGTTGCCACGATATTGTTCTATGGAAGCGGGCGGGCTCTTATTCGGCCCGGTTTTTTTGGTGTCGTAGGGGAGGGATTGACCTTTCTAACGCATATTCAGTCGTACCGGCATGGCCCCACTGATTTGTTTTCGATCGGAGCATCAGGCAGCGCAACCCGGTTCTACTTGACTAAGCCCCGTGCTCGTTTAAGGGGGGGAGTTTGACCAATTTGATAACAAGGCAGAAACCCTCGACCCGACATTCATTAGTTTCGAATGAAGAATGAAGAGTGCCCTGCCCCAGCAAGCACCTACTCATAACAAAATGAAAAGCGTGACTTTACTAATCTTCAGCCAAAGTAATTTGATGTTTTCAGTATCTGACGATACCCTGCAATCAAAGTCAAATAGCTTCGAGCCTATAACGAAAAGCGTCAGGGCGAAGGTTCGCGCGTTGCGCTCACGTTTTTTGGCTTTCTTAAAATCGAATATTTTTCAGTTGGTAAAGACCCACCCCCTGTTTCAGTCAGAATGAGTCCCCGGGACCCCGGGACATTGGCTTCCGCCAACAGTGAACTATTAAGGATCGCATCCCGCGCATATTCTACATTATAGCCTGCAACTAATTCAGCTTCCGCTTCTGGGAGATCAAACGGAGCTCGATTAGTTTCTGCTAAACAAGAAATAAAGAACATAACCAATACAGGGAACAAGGGAATACCGGACCATATCTGCTTTTGCGCCATGACAATCTCACTCGAATTACGAGGACCTACACATATTAGTACAGTATACCGGGATCCCCGGCCAGAACCACACGTGCAAGTTTCCCTGCATGTGGCTCGTCCGTGCTTTCCGAGACGCTGCCTGTGCCTCAGCATGGGATAAGAGGGCGGAACTGCACACTTTCGTGTTCAGAGCATTGTCCGAGTGAGTAGGCAGCGCCTACCAAACAAAACTCCCTTGAAGAGGCTGGGCTGCTTCCTTTTCGGCTAAAGCCCCTTATGACGATGTTGGGGCCCAGGAAAGTGACGGTTGGCCCCAGGCCGGCCGGCATCCTGCTCTCGACCCAACCCCAACCGTCAGCGAACTACTCATTGCTGTGTTGTCCCAACCCCAACCCAAGGCGCGTCTCGTCGCGTGAAGAGCATTGTTTTGAGGGGCGTGGTTGACAAAGCAATCATCGGAGGCGACAGGAGTGCTTTCATCAAATGATGCATTAAGAAAACACAAAGCCTTCTGAGCCATTCCCATCCCAAGCCCAATTCGGCTGGTCGAGAAGAGATGAACATAGAGACGGATGCTATCCGGGAATATCTTTCTATGTTAGCTAGCGGGGGCGGGCTTTCCTATGGTAGTCCCGCTGCGGCCTCTGACCGTCCGTCCTGTTTCATCTTTCTTTGGCGTCACTTGTATGTAGCCAGCCATGTTAGCTCCACATGAGAGTGAGGTAAAGGCTAATCACTCATCAGTCAGCTCGGCCCCTTTCCGTTTTAGCTTTTCCGCCTATTAAGAGAATAGGTGTCCCGTTCAAGCGGCCCGCCTTTCTTCTGATATACCAGCTGCCACGCACGATGCAATAGGAACGATTTCAGCGCCCCTCTAACGATAAGAAGCAGAATGCGCTATCACCTACAGCCCTTTCCTCTGCCGGGGACTTCCACGAAATGAAAACGGGCGGCATCGTCGTATGCTCTACTAAAGTAGCCCTGGTTTTTCCCGGAGTACTCCTATGGCCGATCTGTCACCCAACCTACTTAAACAACCGTCAGGCTTGGCCCTGTCCCGTTTGGAGAATGACCTCTTATGGCACGCACGGCTTAGTCAGTTATTAAAGCAATTACGATAAGAATATAAACTTTTATGAAAGCATGGTTCTTGCCTCCCTCCTTGGAGCTCGTCCATTCGTTGGGTGATCCCTTGCTCTCACGTTCTTTTGTTTGCTCGTCGTTTAGGCCGGTGAGTGAGATTTCTGCTCATTGCAGTCACCTCCGGGGTTCTTCGCACCTGGATAGTACCAGGACCC